CGGAACGAAAAATCCGGTAAATTTGAAAACATCTACTCCATATGCACGGACCCGAACTTCTTGATTGCAGCCTATGAACAGATTAAGTCGCACACGGGTAACATGACCCCGGAGGGGGGCGAGGAAAGGGAAAACCTCTTTCTTCGTCGAGTGGCTTCGCCCCTGGAAAGTCTAGATCGGGCGTGGTTCTTTCGAACCGCCGAATTACTTCGAAGCGAACAGTTTCGCTTCAAACCCGCACGTAGGATTACGATACCCACGCCTAACAAGCCCAGGGAATTCAGACCTTTCACTATTGGGAGCGACAATATTGTTCAGCAAGCCATGAAAATAGTAATGGAACATATATACGAACCTAAATTCCTCGACACCTCCCACGGGTTCCGTCCCGGAAGAGGGTGTCACTCGGGGTTAGAACAAATTTGCCTGAAATGGACAGGAGCGTCGTGGTTCCTTGAATTTGACATAAAAAGGTGCTTCAATTCCATGGATCGACACAAGCTGGTCTTCATCTTACAAAAGGATATAGAAGATCAGAGGTGGATGGATCTCGTGCATAAACTGTTCACCGCGGGACTTGTTGGCGGCAAGCTTGGCGGTCCAGACCCCCTTCAAGGATCAGTCCTCTCCCGTTGGTCGAGTCCCCCCTGGGACCTCGCCCCTCTACTTTGTAATATTTACTTGCACGAATTGGACCAAGAAGTGGCCAAGATGGCTAATGAACTCTCACGAAGCCGCAAGCGAAGAGTCGACAAAAGGACCACGGCGGCTACGAGGACGCCCAGAACGAAGGCGTTCAGAGCGCTGACCCCGCAGGCGGAAATCATGAGGGTTCGTAGAAAGGGCGCCCGGCGACTGTCCCCGACTGATAGGAAGGACCCCAACTACGCACGCGCATTTTACGTTCGATATGCGGGGAATTTACTCCTAGGTATTGCCGGACCCAGGGAACTGGTGGTCACGGTAAAGAGTAGGATTGTGCAGTTCGTTAATTCGGAGCTGCACCTGGAACTCACCGGAGGTTCTATATCCCACATAAGCGCCGAAAGCGTTCAATTTCTGGGAATGGAGATCAAGGTTGTGCCCTCCTCGAAACTTCGAAGGAGATTCGGCAAGGCCATGGAGAAGCGACGCAGGGTTAGGAACCGTATCTTTATCCTAAAAGTACAAAAACGGAAACGCCAAGACTCCTTGGTCCACGATGCCTTGGTTAGGGCGCTGGGTAAATTCTCGAGGAAGCAGAACTCTGCAGGGCTGGCAAAACTCCTGAGTCGAAAATACCCGGAAATGGCGGAGTTAGCTAAAGCCTTGTTAAGAGAGATGCGAGCCGATAACGAGCTAGTAACCGACATTCGGGACTTGCAGAAAAACTTCCACTTGGCTTTAGCGAGCAGGCTAGACTTTGCCCCGGATGAGGCGCGGGAAGCAATGGATAACCTTGAGAGGAAACTCGACAAGTGGTGCGATGAGTGTGAAGTCCGAATCCCTTTTGATAAAGATAGGGAGAAGGCTCGACGAGAACACGTGGGAAGATACCAGGCGCTTCCTCTGCAAATTTTGGCCCCATTAAAGGAGATAAGGAAAAGGCTTAAATTGCGGGGCCTTATTACGGAGAATAACAAACCTTGTTGTGTGGTTAGATTGATTCAACTCAACGACGAAGACATTGTGCTTTGGTTTAACTCCGTAGCCCGAGACCTATTGAATTACTACCGTTGTTGTGCTAATTTCTACAAGGTACGAGACTACGTGGATTATTTCTTACGCTGGTCCTTGATACACACAATGGCCGGGAAACATAAGACATCGGCGACGAAGCTCATCAGGGCATTATCGATAGATATGGTCATAAAGGATGACGAGGGGGAAAAAATAATAAGCTTTCTAAGCTCCAACGAAATTCGACGGATGGGAAGAATGTTCTTGAGGGACATCCCATGTGGCTCTGATATGCGGACTCTGGACCGTATTTACGCCACGTTCAGGCGCTCTCGTATTGCGGTGCTCTGTTCAAGGGCGCTTCGAGCATAAGGTGGAAATGCACCATGGTGCGCAAGAGACACCTGGATGCTTTTGGGAGGATAACAGTAGTGACCAAAAAGAATAAGAGGGTTACGGGAATGGATGCGTTCAAGGTTGCCATAAATAGAAAGCAAATACCTTTGTGTACGTATCATCACGATAAATTGCACAAGCAAGAGGGAATTTAAGTTTGGGGGACTGGATTGGGAGTAGGGCCGATAAAATTACAAGTGTATACGTCGAATCGAGAGTAGGTTCTTGGAGAGCCGTGTGATGGAAGACTATCAAGCACGGTTCCACGAGAAGGGCTAATCCTTTACTCGACAGATATAGGTACTCTATATTTAATTTTCGGTGCCATTGCTGGAGTAATGGGTACATGCTTTTCAGTACTAATTCGTATGGAATTAGCACAACCCGGCAATCAAATTCTTGGTGGAAATCATCAACTTTATAATGGTGCGCCCGGATATACATCGTCCGACAAGAAGAGCTATCCACTCTTCTTTGTGCCATCCAGGCTAGCTAACAAGCTAGGGCACAGGCTCAACTTGCAGAGACGCCATAGTAATATGGCTTACTCGGGAGCAGCAAGTTTCAATCGGGGAACGGCTGGGCTGCCACCGCTAGGACGCCCTGAGAGAGCAGAAGGTAGGGCCAGGATAACTGACTTGACACGCAATGCTCGTATTACAGTAGACCTCTTGTCTCAAGCAGCACATTATGGCAAGAGCACGATAAGTAAGCCTCTACGGAGGTCAGAACTGTGCACAATACATTGTGTGTGCACAGTCCCTGGAAAAATGTGGGGCACTCTACACAGATACCAGCTGAGTAATCAGCTAATTGCGCAAGGGCCTAACTCTTCAGGATCTAAGATCTTTCTTGGCTTTACGAAGAAAGGATCGAAGTGTCTTCCGGACACGAAGAACAAGGACTATGTAGGAGCCGGGAAAATAACCCGCCCTATTCGGGGTGGGGTTCGGAGGGCCCGTAATAGCTTCGGATTTTTGCAATCCAGCCTGGCAGTTAAGGAGCCTAGCTCTCGATCGTACTGTTCTATCCCGGAGGTCTCGGATAACGAAACATCGTCTCGTTCCAACGGCTCCGCCCGCTCAGCCCCCAAAGCTGACTGGTCCGACCGTGTCCGTATGTCCGTTTCGGAACAGATTCAAGCTTATTTAGGCCCGGACAATAGATACAATGGGCTGATTCATATCATATCAGACCCTACATTTTTGGCCTTGTGCTATGAATCCATCCGAGGTAAGCCAGGGACCCCCGGGTCTGATGCGAAACCTTTGGATGGTCCAGAATGGTTTGTACAAGTAGGTGAGAAACTTAAGAAGGCCCAGTTTGAGTTCTCGCCCGCGCGAAGAATTACAAAGCCCGGCAAAAAGGAGAAGCGGTCCTTAGGCATCAACAGCCGCCCTGTCAAACAAAAAAAGTGCTACGGGGAAAAGATCGTACAAAAGGCCTTACAGCTTGTGCTTGAGGCCATCTATGAACCTATTTTTCTAAATTGCTCGCATGGATTTCGTAGCCACCGAAGCTGTCACACAGCATTAAAGAGGCTCTGCTTAGAGGGAGGTCACTATCCTTGGGTTGTGGAGGGAAACATTCGAAAGTTTTTTGATTCGATACCTCATAAAGTGATCCTTCACAAAATTTCGCAAAAGGTCAAGTGTCATCGTACGCTCGAATTACTCCAAAGGGCTCTCCGTGCGGGTTACAAGGATCCTACTTCCGGTCAGGTCATAAGTTTAGACGAAGGCACTTCGCAGGGCTCGGTGCTGAGTCCGCTCCTCTGCAATATCATACTACATCACCTCGACGAATTTGTGATGAAACTTCGTGATCGATTTAACAAGGGCAAAAGTAGAAGAATTAACCCAGAGTACAAGTTATTGACTCGTCGTATGAATGCGAACAGACAGGATAGATCTCTCCTGATTAAGCGCAGATTAATCCCGTCGAAAGATCCCTTGGACCCTTACTTTCGAAGAATTTTATATGTACGATATGCCGATGACTTTGTCATTTTAGTAAGCGGAACTCGGTTAGAAACTTTCGCGATTCAAGCGTCGTTACAAAACTTTCTGCACCGGAGTCTTGGGTTAGAGCTTAGTTTAGAGAAAACCGTGGTCTCACACCTTGCAAACAAGGGATTCCATTTTTTAGGTACATACTGCAAACGCACCCGATCTCGTCATCGGATCTTCCATGTGCGCACGGTAAGAGGCAAGACGATTAAGCAGCGTTCAACAGAACGTCTTCGGGTTTGTGCCCCCATTACGAAACTTTTTTACAAGTTAAAAGAGAAAGGTTTTGTAAAACGGAATGAAATGGGGAAACATGTACCCACGGCGAGGAGGAATCTAACCCCATTGGATCATGCAGACATTTTAGAATTATACAATCAGAAAGTCCGGGGAACCCTGAATTACTACTCCTTCGCGTCGAATCGCAGTAGTCTTAATCAGATTGTACATGTGTTGCATATGTCCTGTGCCCTGACTCTCGCTTTAAAATACAAACTGAAGACAGCTAGTAAGACTTTTCACCGCTTCGGTAAGTGCCTTACCTGTCCTGCTACGGGTATGAGTCTATTTCGACCAAGCGCCTACAAAGCCATACACTTATACAATCCTAGTCGGATTGCCCGGGCTGAGCAGGTTATTGATATTAGCTGTAGGTCGACCCGATCCGCTCTTTTTAGAACATGTGCTGCGGATCAACAAAAGTCGAGATGCATCATATCCGTTATGTCAAAGACGTTAAGGCCAGGATCCGATACGTCACTTCCGCTTATTCTGAGTGGAAGGGCGCCTTGAAACGGAAGCAGATCCCCCCCTCTGTTCTCACCATCACAGTGCGTATCACAACGGCAAGTTATCTGAGTCGGAAATGTTAGCACTGTCTTTGTATACGATCCATGGAGAGATGTTCAATTGTAAGATTGAAAGTTCATAGCAATAAGTGGAGACCGGAGTTGCGAGCCGTTTGAGGTGAAAGCCTCACGTACGGTTCTGAGGGCAGCTGTGTTGAAAGACCTGACTGACCCCTACTGTTAATAACAGCTCACGCTTTTTTAATGATCTTCTTTATGGTTATGCCGGCGATGATAGGTGGTTTTGGTAATTGGTTTGTTCCTATTCTTATAGGAAGTCCGGATATGGCATTCCCTAGATTAAATAATATTTCATTTTGGCTTTTGCCACCGTCATTGTTACTTCTTCTAAGCTCAGCCTTAGTAGAGGTGGGTTGCTAAAGCCGCAGCCCACCCCAAAAACTTCACTATATGCTGGAAATCCTCTGGACAATCAGCAGGGAAGTAGAAAATACCCCCTCAGAGACTATACGTGAAGCGAGCTTCCAGCTTAAAGAAATAGTCCAAGAAACTCCAGAAGAGTCTAGTTCGGGCAAATATCAGGCACCAGGGAATAAGCTTGATGCTTATTTGGCTGGTTTAATAAAAGGGGATGGTTCTCTAATAACTCCTGAAAGTGATAGGGGCTGTGGGGGTCGGTATCCCAACGTAAAGATTGTGTTCCGTTGTGAAGATGAGCCCTTTGGTCAAAAGCTTCGCACAAGGATTGGAGGTGCCGTGTTATACGATGTTAACCATTTAGGCAGATGGATCGGGTGCATAATATGCCTGCAGTATTAAAAATAGTGACCCGCGTCAACGGCAAGATGCGCACCCCCAAAATTGAAGCGCTTCACCGTATGATTGAATGGTTCAATTGTCGTGAATACACGGGACGGGTACTCCGCGACCTCTATTAGAGATCGATAACAGCGCCCCATCTTGTCCAATGGTGGGTTTCGGGGATGTTTGAGGCGGACGGCCACTTTGCTGTTCAATACGACATCAGTGAAAAAAAAGCTGTTGCATCCGCATGCATATACGGTTTTGTTTCACACTTTGTGTGAAAGGCGTATCAGATCTAACTTTGTTGCAACATGTTATGACAACCATTGCTTGGGCAATGCGCTGCACCACCCCGAAGTTTGAAACCCGTGAGTACCGGGGGGGGATTGCGGGGTTTCCTTCCGTGTTTATGGCACCAACCTGGAATCAAGAAACCTGTTAGATACTTATTTTATAAGGGTTCCCTGCGCCAAATATCTCGACTTCCGTGATTGGTCACGCGTTTGCTTTTTGCATAAAAGCAAACTTCACAAGAGCGCGTCGGGTACCCAAAAAATAATAGCTTTGAAAGCTACTATGAATACTGGTCGAAAAGATTTTAGCTTTCCAAATCTGTACTGGCTAAATGCCCATTAGACTCTTACATAAGGAGCTTCCTCCATGTGCGGTTCAGGGTGGACGGTCAAAAAAGAGGCCGTGCCCTGTGGAAACATAGGGAACAATATTTCTGCTCGATGCGGGAACATCCTCACTACAGAGAAAAGTGCTCAGTCAGGCCGCAGGCCTTTTCAATTAAGACCAAAAGCAAAAACCTTTTCTACAAGGGGACAACCCGCCTGGGGGGGGCCCCCCCATCAGAGACTCAACGCAGAATATCTATCATTTTGCAGATGGCTTGTTGGTATGACAGACGGAGATGGCTGCTTTAGCATTGTGCTTCAAAACGGCAAGTACAACCTTAACTTCTCCATTGCTCAAGGCAAGTACAATCTACGGATCTTGTATTACATCAAGAAGATACTTGGTGTAGGGTCCGTTAATATGCATAAGACCATAGGAGTGTATCGGATCCGGGATAGAAGGAAGCTAGCAGAGATAATATTTCCTATCTTTGATCAATACCCATGCCTAACAAGCAAGCAATTCCATTACGAGAGGTTTCGTCAAGCCCATCGGATCTTGGAGGATCCAAAGTTATTGACAGAGCACAAGTATTCCATCTGTGAGCAATTGCGGAGTGCTACTCTTCCGGAGACATATGTCAATCCTGTTTGGACGGCAAATATGGCTGTTGACATCGATTGGCTTACTGGCTTTATAGAGGCAGAAGGGTCCTTCTTCTTGTATAATAGAGATGGCAAACAACGGATCTCTATCGCGTTTGGCTTAACTCAAAAATTAGACAGGCCTTTATTAGAGGTTATAAGACGTAGGCTACACATACCTACTCAGATTATCGAAAGGCCACACTTCTATCGATTAGAGACTACTCACAGTAGGGCTGTGCTTGGCATAAGCCAACTCTTCCAAGGCCGATTCAAGGGTATGAAATCATTGGAGCTGAAGCTCTGGTCGAGAGCCGTCTACTATAAGAAGGATCGAGAAAAGCTCGAGCAGATCCGAAGTATTCTCCAAAGGCTTCATGGCAAGATGATAGATAAAGGTATAGTCCGATCCATATAGAGATATATGGCGTATAACGTTAAGCAATCACAACGCTGAGGTTATCCAACACATATGCTATCCACCCTTAAGTGGTATAACCAGTCATTCTGGAGGATCTGTTGATTTAGCCATTTTTAGCCTTCATTTATCAGGTGTTTCCTCTATTTTAGGTTCTATTAATTTTATAACAAGTGCGCCGTGCGAGGCTCGTTTTCGGTTAGGAATAATACCCATATTCCTGCGCGTATGTCTGACTTCCATAGGGAAATACGTGTAGCAGGTCAATGCGGCATCTTGAGCTAATAATCCATCATGTTTGCGAGCAGTTGGTCAAAGGGGACGCCAAAGAGGACTGCCCTTCTTGGTGGTGTCTCTTAGCTGGGGTGGTCAAGGTCAGGTTAACCAATTTGATACGCACTCACTGCCTGATAAGGGGCTACATATCCCAAGCAGAATACGTCGGTATGTGTGTGGCGGAGTAACCCAGAGATCCCTCTGGGCGAAAGCTTTGACTGATGTTGTTAGCAGTCAGGGCTGTCGGACAGTCACAAGTAATTCCAACATAGGAACTGAGTTGAGCAATCAAGGAAGTGCGCAACGACCTTACACCACTAGGTGCCCTGAGGATGGTCAGGGCGAAAACACGAAAATAGAGCAACCACGGGAAGTAACCGCTTCACATCGTCCAACAGACGATGCGCGGGCTCAGAGGTCCCGTAGTAGTGAGGGAAAGGGAAACCAACCCAGCCAGGCCACGAAGGCGACTAGTCAGAACACGATCCATAGTTCTTCAGATGTCTCGGGCAAATCCTCTCGCCAGCTTACCCGAAAGAATTGTTGGCAGAGCGACGCCAGTACATATGCTAAGAAAGTGGTGAACAATTGTAAAGATAACCAGGGACGCTATAATGGACTTATAAGAATTATATCGGATCCAATGTTTCTGGTTCACTGCTATGAGAGTATCAAAGGTAAGACTGGCAATATGACTCCAGGATCAGATGGTCAAATCTTAGATGGGCTACACTGGAATTGGTTTGTACAACTTGCGTAACGTATAAGCAAGGGTCAGATCGAAATTTAACCTGCCCGAAGAGTACTTATACCTAAGCCCAGTAAAAAATAGAAATGGCCCCTGGATTCGAAAGGCCCCAAAGCCGGACTTTGTTTGTCAGACAGGGCCCCGGACTTTGTTTTGTCGGACACCACAAAACCAAAAAACTGTCCGACAGGGGCCCGCGACTGTCAGACAAAAAAAGGGAAAAAAAAAACTCACAAAAAAAAACTGACAGGACACCAGACCTTAGGGAGAGGCATTACGTGCTCGACCTTAAGGAGATGTTATCGCCTCTCCAAGAGAAAAGATAGTGCAAAAAGCACTCCAATTTCTTGGAAGCCATATGGGAAGAACGATTTCTAGACAGCTCTCATGGATTCAGACCGGGTAGATCATGTCACTCTGCCCTACGTTTTAACCATTTGATAGGCAGTCACCATTCATGAGTTATTCCAGGGAATTATCTAACTGCTTCGACAAGATACCACACTCCACCATCATGAAAAGGCTGACGGCCTTGATAAAATGTCAACGGACCCTAGAACTGATTATGAAAACCCTGAAAGCAGGTTACATCGATCTAGAAAACGGCAAGGTCATCCATTCGCATTCGGGTACTCTCCAAGGTAGTGTTTTGAGTCCACTCCTATGTAACATAGTTTTACACGAACTGGATCAATTCATGCTCAGTATGTAAAACAGATTCAAGAAAGGGATTAATAGACGTGAAAATCCCACCTACAGGTTCTTCCGTAAAAAAATAAAATATTCTAATAATCCAGCGGTTCGAAGAGCTATGCTGATGGAAATGAGGAAAAATCCTAAATATGATGTGATTGATCCTAATTTCCGACGATTAAGTTACATAAGATACGCTGACGATTTCGTAGTTGTTATCTACGGCACCAGAAATGAGGCCGAGAAAATAAGAGCGGAGATCAAGAGCTTCCTTGAACAAGCGTGCGGTCTAGAGCTAAATGTGGATAAGACTCTTATCACACATTTGAGTAGCGAATGGTTCGATTTTCTAGGGGCTAAATGTAAAAAAGCCCCCATAAGGAAAAGGCCATTATTCTACACAATCAAAGGTTCCAATATCACACGGAGAGCTCACACCCGAGCGATGATGTTTGCTCCCGACTTGCTGTTAAAATGAAAGGCAAGGGGATTCTTAAAAAAAAACCATATGACTATAATGTACCCAACTGCCATGAGAGGACTAGTGCGACTATCGCACTCTGATATCCTGGCTTTTTACAATCATAAGATTAGAGGGCTGCTTAACTATTACTCCTTTGCGGGTAATAGAGGAAATCTGCAAAAAGTGATATGGTTCCTAGTTAACTCATGCGCTCTAACCCTAGCTTTGAAATAGAACCTGCGAACTAGAAAAAAAACGTTAAATAAATTTGGAGCTAATTTTCTGTGCCCAAATACCAAGAGCAGCCTGAACATTCCAAAGAACTATAAGGTTCTACAGCATTACAAAATGAAGAGTCCAATGGCTACTCCGGATTCGGTTATCCAGGTTTCTTGGGCTGGGAAACTTTACAAGTCTGGGTTAGGGCAGGTTTGCGCCATCTGTGGTGATAAGAACGTGGCGATGCTTCACGTAAGGGCTGTTCGATACGTTCGAGCCAAAATTAGAATAAATAAGACAACTTACCAGGAATGGTTAGGGGCGTACAAACGAAAACAGATTCCATTATGTGGAGCTCACCACGAAGCTTATCATGCGGGGGAGCTCATTAGGGAGGAAATTCAGATAATATCATCCTATCAGTAAACCCGGTTAAGCCCCGGGCTTGGCCCTCTCTATAAAGTAACCCATCTGTTATAGAGATAGACTTGATACAATAAACTCAGCAATTTAAGTTTTCTGAGGGAGAGCTGTATGACGAGAAATTGTCACGTATGGTTCGGAGGGCAGCATTGACTGACCCTATCTATCTTCAATATGAGGGGCCCTGGATTGACCATGCATAGATTACCTCTATTTGTGTGGTCTGTTTTAGTAACAGCTTTCCTACTTTTATTATCCCTTCCAGTACTGGCAGGTGTATTTGCGCCTGATGAGGTAGCGATGCCTTGGTCGAATTTGACTATATGCTGGAAACTCCGCAAGGACAATCAGCAGGGAACGAACCATGACGGTTCCCCCTCAGAGACTATACGCCAAACATCTCTGGACAAAACCCCTTTCGTGCCTTTGCGACCCAAAGATTAGTTTGGTGCCGGCCGGCTTGATTGAGAGTGATGGCTGCATGGTCATACCTTATGCAAATCGAACCCCTGGTGGTCAGAGACGCCTTCCATTGAAATCAGTTTTCAAGACAAACCTTGGGGCCCCGCCCTGTCTGACAATGTCCGGCCCGAATCGCTGCGTGCGCTTCTAGGCTCAGGCTCGATTCAGACTAAAACGAAAAACGGGGCTTTCGTGCTTTTTATCAATGCGTTAGATGGTATAGCTCGAGTTATTCATGAAATCAATGGCTTTATGGGTACTTCCAAACACGAAACACTTTACAGGTTGATGGATTGGTTGCACGCATATAACACAACACTATTTTTTATGTCGCAGGATCCGAATGCTTTGTTTTCCAATGCTTGGCTTTGCGGTTTTGCCTAGGGATTTTATGGTAGCTTCCAGGGTCGAACCACCATATCCAGTAGATATCGGCGCGTTTCCATTTCGTTTGAGCTAGAATAGAGTAAGCTGCAGAAACAAACGAAAATAGATACTAGACGACCGACGCTTGAGCAAATTGGGGCACAAGTTCTACTTTCCAAGGTTAGTGCTTCTAGAGTAAATTGGCGTAGTCGCACATGCAGCATGGCAGGCATGCCCATGTGGTTGCTTACTTTGATGCCTTTCCTTGGGCAAAAGCCGCCGATTGGCGTGACTGGCGATGCATCTATCACATGATCTTACACAAAGCACATCTGACCAATGCGGGGTTTGCTGAAATTGTGCGCATCAAAGCAGGTATGAATAGAAAGAGATGAAGATATAGTCCAAAACCACGCCGGGCATGAAAAAAAAATATTAGTTTCCGGTGTAAGCACTTTTTTTGTCTGTCAGACAGGGCCCCGGACTTTGTCTTGTCGGACACCACAAAACCAAAATACTGTCGGACAAGGCCCTAGGACTGTCAGACAAAAAAGGGAAAAAAAACTTAAAAAAAAAAAAACAGACAAAAAAGGGCAATTACCATGTTATTAACTGATAGAAACTTTAATACAACCTTTTTTGATCCTGCTGGTGGCGGGGATCCCATTTTATACCAGCATCTTTTTTGGTTCTTCGGTCAAAAAATAACCACAGGATGGCCGCATTTGAGAGCAATCCCAAATTGAATAATGCCGCTATTTGCTGGAAAGGCTAAATGCCATTAAGTACTCGGTTCATAAGTGCGTGAAAAATTATATTTTTTTACGCCCGAACCTGTGAAAAGCTTATGTATAGATCTGAATTAGATCTTCAGTTCTATAGGCAATGCACAATCAGCAGGAAACTTAAAAAAAAAAAATGTAAATGAATGAAAGAAATATTTTGACTTTACAAACAGGTGAAGGATCCTCAGAGACTACACGCAGCGCATCTCCTATTGAAACAAGAAATGATGAGGATCAATTTAAAAATGGCTTAGCTGGGATGGAGGTTTTTTCATTGAAAAGGCTGGATATATAAGCTGTGAAGTAACAATGCATACAAAAGAAGTACAAACCCTATACTTTTTCAAACAAAAATTAGGGGGCACCCAGGCTTAAAAAAAGAATCTTTATTCGGTCCATCAGATTGGAGATAACTTCAGCAGCTTTCGTTGGAAATTGCATAATAGATTGGCTATAGAAAGATTAGTCGATTTGGTGAATGGAAGAATAAGAACAATAAGCAAGCAAAAACAAAAGCAAAGAGTCTGTTCTGCTATGATAAGAGAATTTATTGAACCAAAACCTCTAACGGTAGATAACGCTTGGGTTTCAGAATTCGGAGATGGCCATTTTAACATTAACCACATAAACTTCCAACCTAGTTTGGATATAGGGCAAAAAGATAAAAAGATACTGAAAAAGCCAGGGGTGGATCTATCTATTATGATAAAAGCCGGGATAGATGGATTTTGTGGTATTCAGGTATGACTCAGCTAAAGCTAATGATTTCTTATTTATACGTTTATCCATTACACAACCCTTATAAGATAGCTAAATTGAAAGGGCCAGGGCACTGTCAGAAAAAAAAGGATTTGAGCGTTATTTAAGATATCTGGAGAGAGGTTATTATCTAGATCCAGCTAAACAAAACAAATTGTTTCATTTTATTAAATTGTTTCAATCGATTGGAGATGAAGATATAGTCCATTAGCATCCTGAGGTTTATATTCTAATTCTGCCAGGATTTGGTATCATTAGTCATATCGTCTCTACCTTTTCAAGAAAACCCGTATTCGGTTATCTAGGCATGGTGTACGCCATGATTAGTATTGGAGTTCTTGGATTTATTGTATGGGCTCATCACATGTTTACTGTAGGTTTAGACGTTGATACACGTGCTTACTTTACCGCGGCTACCATGATTATAGCCGTGCCTACTGGAATAAAGATTTTTAGTTGGATTGCAACCATGTGGGGGGGGTCAATACAATACAAAACACCCATGTTATTCGCTGTAGGGTTTATATTTTTGTTCACGGTAGGGGGGCTTACTGGAATAGTATTGGCCAATTCTGGGGTAGATATTGCTCTACATGATAAACTATTATGCACTATTATCGCTTTCTTCGAACCTTACCCTAAGCAGAATGTCAATTATACAGAAGCTATGAAACAATTTTTTGTAGGTCTTATTGACGGTGACGGCTCAATTCAAGTTAATCATTGTAGAGAGACAATATTACAATTTAGGATTATTATTAAATTTAAATATACAGAAGGCAACCATCTTATGTTAAAACAACTATCAAAAGTTCTAAATATAGGTCAGATATATATTCAAAAAAAATATGTTTTTTTACAAATAGATCACAAAACTGAAATAGAGGTAGTTTTAGGTATATTAACAGATTATCCTTTATTAACTACTAATGCTTATACTCGTTATTTATTTTTGCGATTCTGCTTTTTAAATAGAATTTCTTTAAAAGAGTATAAGTTTATGAAGCATTTCTTAGAACCTGTATTTAGAAAGTTAACTCCATTAGAGTTAACTAACCTATCTTATTTCGATAATTGGTTTGTAGGTTTTACAACTGCTGAAGGTTGTTTCTGTATTAGATTGAATGGTTCACATTCATTTAGTATATCTCAAGCTTCCGATCATTATATTATGGAGGCTATAAAAACCAAATTTAGTCTACCTAATCAAGTTAGATTAATCGCTGTTAAAAATAGGAAACCTATTTATTTAATAGAGAGCTATAATCGTAATTCTTTAGCAAGAGTTATAGACTTCTTTAGTCGTAATGACATTATTAGTTTAGGTGGAGAGAAGTTGTTACAATTTCATAAATTCATATCAGCTTTTTATAAAAACAAAAAGGGGCTTTAGCCTGTGCAAAAGTGTCATGGCTAAATTTGGCTGTATGCGGGAAATTCCTAAAGACTTGAGTACTAGAGGCCTTTCACTTCATTCGCAAGCGAAAAAAGGTCGAGAGAAGAAGCAAGCAAAAAAAATATATTTTTTTGCGCTCCGGTGCCGAAGGCGCCCAGAAAACGTAAACCCGTAAATAGTAAAGCCCTTTACGCCCTCCGGGCCTATGGGCTTCCGGGCCTATAACCTATCGGGGGGGCGGGGCCATAAACTTAACAGTTTATGCGCTACGCGCGTAGCGCTGGCCAAATATCGTGCGCGTAAATCGTCAAGCCATTTCTGGTCTTCGCCCCTTCCGACCTACGGGCGGAAACGGCTTGACGATTTCCGGGCCGGAGGCCGTAACGTTTCGCGCGTAGGGCCTCAGGGGTACTGTCAGACAAAAAAGGGAAAAAAAACTGACAAAAAAAGGGCAGATACTGTGAAGTTTCTGGCTTTACGTTATCCGGGCTTCAGCTGCGGCCTACGGCCTTCGCTTGGCTTCAGTAATAATCCTAAGTATGACGTAGATCTAAAATCTACTGAAATGGACAATCCGCCGGAAACCAAACTCAAAAAAAGGGCCGGAGGGCGTGAGACTGTCCGACAGGTCGGGGCACTGTCAGACAAAAAAAGGGCGGAGGTTCCGGAAATTTACGATTTCCGGGCTTTACCCGAGACCAACGGGAGAGGCCCTTCGGCCCCGCCAAAGAAGCGTCGTTCGGACCCTTCGGGCCCTACAGCCTTTGCGCTTTATGGGGAGTAGGATTCTCAGAGACTATAGGCCAAACACATCTGTTGGTCAATAGTAGGATCGACGGAGTGATGATATAGTCCAAGTAGATATGAAAATATCTAGGTAAAGTTGACTTATTATGTGGTTGCACATTTCCATTATGTTCTTTCTATGGGAGCCGTTTTTGCTTTATTTGCGGGATTCTATTACTGGATAGGTAAAATAACTGGTCTTCAATACCCAGAGACTTTAGGTCAAATTCATTTTTGGATTACTTTCTTTGGTGTGAATTTGACTTTCTTTCCTATGCATTTCCTAGGTCAATATTAGGCCCACTTCCAAAGTCAAACTTGAAGTGAAACATCACTATACGCTGGAAATTCCTTAGAGCCCTTGGTACTCACTTCAAGCAGTAACCATCTCAGGGATTGGACAATCAGCAGGAAACCAAAGTCGAAGCTCAACGCCGACGAGTAGGATCCTCAGAGACTCCACGTGGTGCCCCTATACAATTAGGGTGAAGATATAGTCCGGCCTCGTTAGAAATATCAAGGAGATTCCTTATTTATCATTGGACTAGTTTGCCTTTTAAGCCAGAAAGGAAGAATTAGTAGTAGACTCTTGAAATGGTAACTCGCTGCTAATAGGATATACTATTCAGGATAACCTTAACTCAAGCGTAAATTCTAGTACATTCGAGAGTCCTTATAATTATCCAGTGTCAAACCGAAAACGATTTGAAATTGGCGATCAGTCGGGGTCTAATGGTAATTCAGAAGAGCCAAAAGGCTCTGAAAATAATTCTATTGTTAATTCTGACAGACTAATTACAGTCAAATTAGATCATAAATTCTCGATTAATCACCAATTAATTATTGATAATTTACCAGGGAAATCACTTCCAATATATGATAACGCTTGGTTAAATAGAAACCAAATCGTTTCTGATTATCTAACGGAAACTGGAATCTATCTTTGGCATAATTTAGTTAATGGTAAACAATATGTAGGTAGTGGTTATAAATAAAGCGATAGACTTGCTGAATACTATCACCCTTCTAAATTATCTGATAACAGATATATTTATAATTCTATTTGGAAATATGGTCATGACAATTTTAGTTTAGTTATTATTGAGTTCTGTGGTTCAACAGGTACTATGACTAAAAAGGATTATTTAGCTCGAGAACAGTACTATTTAGATCTTTATAAACCAGTTCTTAATATCAATAAAAGAACTGATTCAAGATTGGGATTTAAACACATTGAAAAGTCTAAAAGACTAATTTCAGATGAAGTTTACAAAGGAAAAATATTTAGTCACAATCCATTAACATTTGATAAATAAGGAAAAAACCGCTTGCAGGTATGCCACGTCGCATTCCTGATTATCCAGATGCTTACGCTGGATGGAATGCCTTTAGTAGTTTTGGCTCATATGTTTCTGTAGTAGGGATTTTTTGTTTCTTTGTAGTGGTTTTTCTTACTTTAACTAGTGAAAACAAGTGTGCTCCAAGTCCTTGGGCTGTTGAACAGAATTCAACGACACTTGAATGGATGGTCCCAAGCCCTCCCGCATTTCATACTTTTGAAGAACTTCCAGCTATCAAGGAAAGCATTTAGACGTCTTAGCAATTTGTGCAACTTAAGCACTGACCCGCTCCGCCCTATACAGACCTAGTCCTTATAGGGCGGAGCCCGCCCCGAAAGTTGTAGTTAGGGACTTTACCGGGCCAGGCCCTCTTTTTCGGGGTAGGCGCCCGCCTACCCCGCCTACCCCCCTTCCTGTATTTGGCACTCCTTCGAGTTCTATTTGTATATTTGATGACAATGTCATATTTTATGTATCTATCATATCTTTTTCCAATCTATGCCCGTATACCTTCCTTTCCTTGCGCTACGCGCCTTTGGGACGGTTTCCCCGAGTTTTAAAAGATGAAGAGTTTTCAGTTACTAAGACAAGGAAAGCTGAAGGGATATTTATAGATGGAGTACGAATAAAAGATGATGTATATACTCGAGATAGATTGTTTATCTAAATTTCTTCTTTCGAAGGCGACTTGGGGGGAGGTGCTCGACGATGACTATCTGTTTTGCAAATCTTAAAAAACGTCTTCACACACACATATAACAATACCTACGATGACGTTTTTTTATGAGGTGCGTAGCAGTTTTTTGACTTAGACAGTATACTTTGTTACTATCGGGTTTGCTAATTCGACTAACCGAATTGCCGGATAGCAAAGCGCATAAGCAGCAGGCGCGTAGCGGCCTATGTACTGTAGTGTTACCCATGGCCTTGCCTTCGGCTCCTTACCACTAAAGGGCCTTAGAGGCCAACAAGCAGCAGGCCTAGGAAAGGCAGTCCGCGGAAATAGGGCCTTCGGGCCCTTGAAAAAAGGACCGGGCACCAGACTATCCCAGAGCAAGGGGCCGAAGGCCCGCTTCAGCCTGTTGCACTTGCCAAAAGAGAGAATTAGAATCAGATTAATCATATATAAGGAATCTCAATATACATATATTGGGTTGTATCGCGAGTTTTTTAAATTAAAAAGAAAAATTGGTAGGGGGCCTGGTGGTCAAAAGTATGTGATGCCTCTAGAATCGCAGAGTAATGCATAACCACGTGGAATGGTGATAAGCTAGTTACTTCTTTGAACAAATTTGATGCTTACTTTGGTATGCCAATAACGTCAATGCCTGTGGACTTTCGCAATGCTATTGAAGAGAAAGACTTATTCTGTCTACTGGATTATGGCCGAGTCCGATTGTCAATTACATTGCGAAAATAGAGAAGATGGGTGTAGCCAATCCTGGTATGACTCTTTTTTGCTTTGAAAGCTTGTTTCAACTATGATTTATCTGAGCACTACGTGCCTCTTACCCGGCAACGATTAGCAGAGCATCTTTGTAAGGAGGAATCCGGTATTCCAAAAGGCTAAAACAGATCTGAGAAATCTTACAATTGGAAAGACATGGCTATTGTTATACTGTTATAGGCCCTACGGGAAATGTATATCGATTTTTTTTTGTAAGTTTCAGGAATTAGAGTCATTCATAGACCACTTGACGGATATACCACAAATAACCATCAAAAATACAACCCTGCCAAGGAATCCATTCCACCGACTTTTTCCTCACAGTAATAAACAGCAAACCCTTATTTACTGTGATATTAGCTCGTGTTATCTACGATCTTTCATGCTTTAGTAAACAAAGGGTCCGAAGGAGATTCCCAGAGTTTCCGTCCGAATATGTTAGACCAGTTTATAAAACATAGGCTAAAGCTCAAAGAAAACAACAAACCTGGGGCTTTCACTTTAAAAATTGTTTTAAATGCTATTTTTGGTCGAACTAAATCTATATACTCTGCCCTTTATGAACCTAGCTTACATGGAAGTGTTTGCGAGCAACTTATTATGGTAGAAGTTTTGACCGAAATGGTGCCTGATGATCTTTTATGGTGTAATACCGATTAGTTCGTTGTACAATTAAAACGCAAACATTTTAACTTTAACAACTTGAAAATTCTTGAGCAACGATTTAACATAACTTTTGGGGATAAAAAAGAATTGACCTTGTTCTCATTAGGGCATGTCAATAAATATGTTTTTAGAGAAGCAACCAGTGGCAATATTAGGATTTCAGGATTTTCCAACCCAGCTTGCCTTAAAAAAGTCATAATGGCTTTGATCGATACAACACCTTATAAGAAGCCCGGGGATCTCTTGCACCAAATGAAGAAATTGGATATATTGTATTTTCTATATATCAAAAGTAAAGACACCCAAATACTTAGATACTATATTTCCAAAAATCCAACTAACTATGGAGGTCTGAGTTTGACGAATGGTGCTGAAGGAAAAACCTCCACGATGCTAAAAGTCTTAATATTACCCCGACCTTAGATACAATGCCTATGTTTACAGAAGATGTTTGCTTCGCAGCCTATAGCATAGATATGCAAAAAATTTTGCATAACATGAAATTTCAAACAAATCTGGAATATCCTGATTTGTTATTTGATCACGAAGGGCCTGACTGTCTTCCTCTAATAAAAGAAGCTTATGGATTTGTTTATAAAAGCTTTTGGGTTTTGCCAGGAAGAGGAAAGGAATTTTTCAAAGATGTAAAAAAGGTTCGTTAAAATCCAAAATCTCATCACAGCGTTGAGATTTATAAAAAAACCTGGACTACAGCCACTAGTTTGTTTGCTTCGTGCGGAGATGCGACTCAGATGATATGCATACACATAGACTCGCCAGAAAACGTCAAAAAGTGACACCCGTCCGCTCCGCGTGGACGCAAGACGTAATAAAACGGGGGTGTTACACGGTTTATGGATTTAGGGGCTTTAAGCTTTTTATTAATCTTGGCACTTCTAGTATCAAAATGAAAAAGTCAGAGTTTCACAGGTTTGAGTTACTAAAAAAAAAGGTGGAACCCCAAACGTACAATACAGGGTTGAAGGCACATATTTTGCTAATATAGATTGGCCGGCTACCCCTATTTTACCAGAATAACAACCACAGGCTACCTCACCAGAAGAAAAAACAAGGGCTACCCTTATTTCACCAAAGGAACAAACACAGCAGGAAATTCGCTGGGTTATTCCCTGGGCCTCCGCTATAATGTCGGAAATAGCAAAATGGTTAAACACTCGATTTCAATTAACACTTATACCGAAAGAAAACTCTAATACAGAGTTCGTACGACCTTGTATCTTTCGCGAAGATGGAGATAATACTAAAGTTTATTTGGGTTTACAACCACCTTATTCTATACCTATATTGGAATGCAAACATGCCTATTGTCAGAACAAGTACCGCAATTCGGAAATTTTTACTATTTTTAACCATCACATAATGGCCGTAGAGGAACAGGAAGATAGTTCCCCCGCCGCGGATGATAATTGAACCCTTTCTGAATACTATTAAAAGGCTAAGGTCGCATTAATTACAGCTCCACCAGGAAGTGGTAAACCCTACGAAGCTCTCCTAGTAGCTGTAAAGAAAGCGGGCAAAATATCCATTTTCATTTTTCCGACAAAACAACTATTAATACAAAGTCAAAACGTACTCATAAAGCATATTCTTAAAGATGACCATAAAATATAAATTAGACCTATTTTTCATCAGACCATGAAGCCCCCTGAAACGCTATACAGCTACTTTCAGAGTGAAAGGCCACAAATTCATTTAACGCTACACTCCTACTTTCTTTCGGGGATTCTACAAATTGAGTTTCCTATATATCACTTATGATGTGCTTTAGCCAAAAAATATAGTTATTCATACACGAGGCCCTCTTCCAACAAAATGTTAAAATTATTCCTTGGAACCGAATTTATATCAAACGTTACGGTAAAAAAATTGTTTCTCGATCTTTGAAATCGATTGAATCCAAAGCTTCAAATGACTTGGAACTTTGTAATGGTAGGGTAAGTGTTAAAGAATTGGGAGACACCGGGATTTTAAAAATATCACACGAACTAAGGTCGACGAATTATCATTTTCATATTCCAGCCATAGAACCAGAGAAAGTTTTGGGGGTTACTTCGAAAATAGCTAAATTTATTTTAAAAGAAATCCATTCACGTATAGATTTTTGTCAACATCTTTATGATACAGAAGTTAGTTTTTTTCGACCGCTTCCGCTTTTAGAAGAGAAAAAGGGTATAGGGCAATTTTGAAACAATGTGCGTATTGATGTCCAACATTGCATAACCACTTATATATTAGACAGTTTTAGACCTAGCCTAATTAGCTACTTTCCGTACAGCGTAAAAGAGAAAGCAGCTTTCAATTTTAATGAATTTCGTGACAATATTAAAAAAAAAAAAAATAAAATATGCAGACGAATTCAAAGAACCATTTCTGGAAAACGAGGAACAGATTAAAAAAAAAGATGTTATTACCCAGATAATGTTTCTTTTAATTCCAACTTGATATGTTTTAATTTGTTTACAGCTGCCTGCCAAATCGACACCTGTATATTTGCTTCTGCAGGCGTACCCCATTTTGAAATAACAAGTCTTAAATATATAACCAAAGGCTCTTTGACTATTTCGCGTGTGCAACGACAACAAGAGTACAAGTTAGATTTTTAAAAACTTGTAACTTCGAATTCGAACTGGGTTGCCCAGTACGATAAAGATTTTTGAGAGTATTGTACTAACCTAACCAACAATCCAAAAACTAACTTTTATACACTTGGTTTTCACAAGTCTCAGTATGATGCAATAAATTTTTTTGAATACGTACGACAGTTACCTATAGGTTTAATCCGCAACGATAATTAGTTGGACGCCGGACTGTAATTGCAAAGTTTGAAGAACGACCAAGTTGATTTCACTCCGATCAAAACATATATTGGAAGTTCTATGGAAATTATAAGAATAGGGCTAAACTTGCCAGAAAGGAAGTTAATATTTATTAATATTAACGTTTTTCAAGCTCAATCAGCCTTTTGGTATACGGATGCAGGTGATTTCGAGTTGGAGCGGCTACGGGCTAAGTAACGCCTAGACGTTATTTCTACGAACTTGGGTAGGTTCGCGAGGCGCACGGAAATAAAGGAACAATTTGAAAGGCCCAGAATTGCTATATTGCTTGGCCCTAAAAGTCCCGGTTTTTTAAAACTCATTCTCAAAATGGTAAAGCAGAGTTTCCATACCGTAAATCTAATTCAATTAGATAGTGTGGAAGAGAAATACGTGAAGGGCCAAAAGTCTAAGTCTGAGGAAGAAAGAGCCACTTCTTGAATTCGAGTAAATGAAATACGGAAATTATTTATGCAATCTGCCTGGCTTACGGGCGAATTGCCAGACTTGTCGTCAGACTTGGCCTTAGATCCAACGTTGGTTAGCCGATTTGACGCATTAAAAAAGAAAATTAAACATCAAGTACAGGCCGATCCTAATGGAAAATGAACTTGGGTCTATAGAACGTTTAACCTGTAACGTAAGGATAAGGATGAAGTTTAAAAACTCAAAGCTTTTTTTTTCATTTTCTTCAAAGCATAGCATAAAAAAAAACGTCAACACTAATAAATTTTTTAATTTATTGTTTTTTGTTGATGGCATAATGGAAATAAAAAAAAAATTATATAAAAAATCATAGGGTTTTTGATATAACCCGGAAGTTAGAAGCCATTGCATGGAAGGCTTTATTGGTTCGTAACAAATCCTTAACCAATCTAAGTTCGAATCTTAGCATTTCCTATTTCCTATCGAAGCACTTACCCTTAAAAAGAGCAAGTGCAAGGGGCGCTACGCGCACCGATGCCCTTGCACTTGCTCTAACAGCTTTTGTGTCTCACTGCAGGGTTGGAGCCAGGCCCCCGGATTTGTTTTGTCGGACACCACAAAACCAAAATACTGTCCGACAAAATAAAGGGAAAGAGCCTATGTGCCTAAACAGGTGTTACCCCGCATCGCCTGAAGTTCCTTTTCTTGACCTATACGAGGGCCCCGAACTGCACGTGCAAGATTTCCTCGCATCCGGCTCTACGAGTGAATCCTCGGGCTCTGGAAGACTCTTTGGCCAAAGTTGAAGCAGGCTCGGCAGGCACGTGTATCACACGAAGAAGAGAAAATGAAAAAGATAAATGTAGCTCCGAAGATTCGAAAAAGACTGAATCTGTAGCTAAAAATTACGCTCCTGGCTATAACTTTTGCTATGGAGTCCGTAGACTCCAAGTGAAAGGACGAGCTCACGCCCGCTTTAGCCTGCACATCTTCTATGCAGAAGGTATTAGGTCCCGTGTTGACCGGGTTCTGCTTTTCCGCGCATCCACCAGCTAATTCGGGGTTTTCCACCTCCGCGCCCGCGGCGGCCCTCAAGTCTTTTTTGACAGTGAACTGTAGTTGTGTCTTTGGAGGGATCCGCCGAAGGAGCTCGCCGCGCTCGTACGAGGATCGACATTTCTTAACGCCAAGCTTCTAATCCCTGCAGGCAACCGCCCACTGCCCATGCCCTACCTTTTTCATAAGCCATGGCTACTCGGTAACCGGAGGGGGGAGGGGTGAAGCAAATAGCTTCGCCCCTCTTCTTTTTTTATGATTGATGAGTTGCTAAGAAGCTCTGCGTAAATTTTTGGCAAAAGGTAGCCAGTTGACTACTAATTTGCTCAGTGATGTTTTTTTGTTGTACAATAGCAGAAAGTATACCTGGGTCAATAGATTTCAATAGCTCTTGTTCATAGTGCGTTATGAGAACGACGGGTATTTGGTCTAAGTAACCTTTGACAGCTGCATAAATAACCACGATTTGTTTTTCAATAGGAATTGGGCTATATTGTGGTTGTTTAAGTATCTCAGTTAACCTAGCCCCACGATTTAATAAATACTGAGTCGCAGCATCAAGGTCTGAACCAAATTGAGCAAAAGCGGCTACTTCACGATATTGTGCCAATTCTAGTTTTAAGCTACCGCATACTTGTTTCATGGCTTTCAACTGAGCCGCAGAACCGACGCGACTCACAGATAATCCCACGTTAATAGCAGGTCGACTTCCACGATAAAAGAGTTCTGTTTCCAAAAAGATTTGAGAGAGTAGCCCGGAGGCTCTCAAAGATCCGGACGTGAGAAATTTCTCCCTCATCCGGCTCCCATAGGAGACTAGAGGAATGATCAAAGGCATCTAGGTAGACCAGTGGCGGCTAGTCTCCCAGTTCTGCAGTAGTTTTATCGGGTCGATTTGATACTACCGATTTTGGCGTTTACCTGCATGAAGGAGGTCATAGTACTATTTCCGCGCCACACACGGTCTCATCAGGAGATCCTGAAAATCCTGGAACGTTATTAGGCTTATTGGTTTGGTGTTAAATCCTTTGCAGGTGCTATTCACTCTGTGTACTGTGGGGAACTCCGTGGACTCCTGGCTCTTCTCATTAATTGTTCGTATTTTCGGGGCTTTACCGTACCCTCTTATAATCCCGGAAATTGAGGACTTATGCTTGAGGGCTAAGGTGCTAAGGAGAGAATATCTTAAATGGTAGTTGACCAAGTCTCGGACTTCCCAGATGTTGTGTGCGCATTTGTAATAGCTTAGGATCCCATGGGCTTTGGATTTAAACCAGTCGATAATAGTTAGATCATCCAGATTGGAAATAGCAGCGACCGCAATAGGTCTTCGGGTATTCTTGGCTACAATATTTTGGGACCGCAGACATTCCAGTATGTGAGATATTGGGCATCTTATATAAAGGTTTACCGAAGCTATAGCTGCACCCTTACCTTTATACTTATCTTTGATGTACCGTGTTATCTTACCTCGACCAGAGTCTAAGTTGTCCAGGAACTTACTGAGTTCCTCCACCTTCTCCACAATGTCTACCCCGTATAGATCTTTCAAGGCTTGTCTAACTTCTTGTTCGACCCTGAGGTTTCCAAGGGATTTAGCCTCTCGAATCCACTGCCTAGCTACTTCCCTTATGCTTGCCGAATCGGTGTTCCGATAATTCTCAGGCATTCGGGCTGGGCCGTTACCCTGTTCCCATGAGTACTCATGTCTTAGTACATTGAGCGACTCTTGCAGAGCGTCCAAAGCTTGCGATCGACTAAGGGTTTCGGCTCCCACTGCGACCTGTACTTGCTTAAGGTAGGTTTGCTCAGCCCTAGCAAAGGTATCCTCTATGGTTCGGCGTTGGATCGAGGCTCCCACCTTGTTCATCATAGATTGATACTTCTTATGTGCCTTCTCTTTGGCCCTACGGGCTCTTTGTTTAAATCTGTTAATAGCCTCAAGCTCCTTCCCCTTGGTAAGGCAGGAACCTGTCATTCTAGCTTGAATGTCGAAGCCTATAAAACGAACCCAATCGGAACGCGCGTGGACCAAGTTGTCCTTCTTTATCTCTAGGTGCAGGGCAGATTGAAGGAAATCCTTGATTTCCCCTCTAATGGTCTTACTCAGGTCCTTCGGGCCCTCGATACCTACCAAAAAATCGTCAGCATAGCGGACGTATCGGATCTTGATATTGGCCGGATGGTAGATGTATCGCTTGATACCTTTGCGGGCAGCGGCTAAACGTCTCTGCCGGTTCCTAGTAGCCTGGTCCGACAGCTGACCCTTCTCCTTCTCATCAGCTCTGACTCGACTAACTTCTTCTTTCCATTCGGGGTTTATTAACCTCTTGCCCGAACGGTCGTAGTGTGCTATAAGATTATGCATGAATTGGTCAAATTTATGCATGTAAACGTTAAATAGGAAAGGGGATAGAACGGACCCCTGTGGGGTGCCCAGGGTTTCCTGGATGTCAAAGTTTATCCCTTTCACATTAAGCATCTTGCGAATTTCGTCGATAACCCTACGGTCCGCTATCTGCTCTTCCAGCGCAGCACACAGTACGTGGTGGTTAACGTTATCAAAAGCTTTCCTCACGTCGTAGTCGAGAAGCCAATGTACGTCCCTCCAACCAAATTGCATTTGTTGGAGCGCCGAGTGGGCGCTTTTTCCGGGTCTGAATCCGTGGGATAAGTTGCTAAAGACAACTGGGAGGATCCAGTGTTTAACCATGTCGTTGCCCTGGTTCCGAGGGACTGTAACCCCGACAACATAACCTTCGAAGATAGGCTCTAAAATTCTTTTGAAGGCCTGTTGAATTATTTTGTCCCGGGGAGATGCTATAGTAAGGGGGCGGCGCTCGCCCGGTATGCCAACTTTTCTGGCTAGTTGGTATTTATAGATTCCCTTATGAAAACTTATGCTGGTCTCCGTAAACCAGTCTTCCCCGGGTTCGCCCGTGCCACCGGGCGTCAGATTGCCTGTTTTGTTTCTTATCTCTAGCCACGCCTGTTTTAAATTCTCTGGGCTTATTATAAGGCTAAAAAGATCTTGGTATTTGCCTTTATCACTCCTTTTCGAGGCTATAACTTTTGCTATGGAGTCGGTAGACTCCAAGTAAAAGGACGAGCTCACGCCCGCTTTAGCCCGCACATCTTCTATGCAGAAGGTATTAGGTCCCGTGTTGACCGGGTTCTGCTTTTCCGCGCATCCACCGGCTAATTCGGGGTTTTCCACCTCCATCTCCGCGCCCGCGGCGGCCCTCAAGTCTTTTGACAGCGAACTGTAGTTGTGTCTTTGGAGGGATCCGCCGAAGGAGCTCGCCGCGCTCGTACGAGGATCGACATTTCTTAACGCCAAGCTTCTAATCCCTGCGGGCAACCGCCCACCGATTCCCGAAAACCGCCCATGGACCTGGGCTTTTGTATCGGGGCTAGGACTCACAGTATCAAAAGGATACGGCCTAGTGCTAACAGACAAACCGTGGTAGGGGGCTTCCACTCGAGTCTCGGAGGACTCCCCCGAAGAAGCTCTGTTAAGATCGCCTACGGTGTTGCTACTTGGGGTAGGAAAAGTCCAACTACCCCTTAATCCTTGGCTCTGTCGCAGGGGACGACGATGCGCCCCCGACTCACCGATCCCACACACGTCACGTCGCACTCCATCTGTAATGGAAATCACATTGGTAGGAATATAAGCGGATACGTCTCCAGCTTGTGTTGTAGAACTAGCCCGCAGGCCGTCACCGAACCGTACGTGATGGTTTCCCATCATACGGCTCCTACTGGAACATTCCGGGGGTGAAAACGAGGCCCTGCAATTATCCCCTGACGGGGATAAAAAAGGGGGGGGGGGGGGGGGTAAAAAAAACTAGTGTTTTTTTTGTTCCAGAAAACGTTGTTTGCTGACGTCTTCTATGTTCACCAACTTCCCTTGTTCTCCGCCCACATATAAGGTCTTAGGATACGAATACTTGATGTCTATGTTTTCCAATGTTATGGTGCCTTCATGAAAGTCGGAGTGATGTTTAGGGCAGAGGGGGATTTGTTTTCTGGATAGGGCTGAAAGACGCACCTTGTCCAGATCCTGTTTTCCGGTGCGTTTGCCCTTAACGTTGATGGTGACGATGTTGCCTTTGAACCTTTTTACCAGCTTCCGAATATGATGGAGCTTTATGTTAGTTTCAGGGCAATCAGCGACACAGCATTTATCGAACTTCGCCTTCGATTGGGTGAGAAGGGTCCGCGTATCGTCAAGGAGTTTTTCCAAGCTTTCGGGGATTTCATCCCCCGAAACGAGGAATTCTTTGCGTCTAGTGTTTATCTCCAGTGGGGTGGGAAACCCAGTGAGCATAGAATATTCGCCAGGGTTCCCTGCTTCTATGAACACTTTCGGAGATTTGGAGTATACGCCCATTATTTTGGACACAGTAGTGTTATACTTGTGCGCTAGTGTGTGTAAGAGAGAATATCTAAGCATCCAATTCACGATCTTGATAAGCTCCCATCGGTTGTCCGCACATTGGTAGAAGTTAAGCAGGCCATAGGCCTTCTGCTTAAAAAAATCGATTATTTGAATATCCTCAAGCTCTGTGATCTGGGGCAGGGATTTAGGGAATGCACCCTGTTCGTCCCGAATGAATCCAACCGATCGCAGCTTCTCTCTAATTTTTGAATAAGGCATCTCCAGATAAACCGTACTGCGATATCTATTGTTAGTGAGCTGTGAAGCCAAAATAGCGTTGGCGTTTCCTCCTCCTCTGCCTGCGGCCGCGAACTTAGCGTGAACGTATTTTACCATCTTGCCCGAGGTCTCTCTGCTCATGAGTTCCTCGAGCGCGCTATGGTATTGCTCCCTCAGACCAATCAGTTTGCTAAGGTCTTCCCTCCCCATGATGTTGAACAGGTCGGCCTCCTTGTCGGGCTCAATCCTGGCTAGTGATAGGGCCCTCGAACCCCAAGCCGAGACCAAGAATTTCCATTCCTTATCCCATTCCTCCTCTGCCTCTTGGTACCTAGGGTTAGCAGGCGGATTCCCGAGGGCCCTGCGGGCTGCCGCCGGGTCTGAAACTAAACCGCCCGTCGGAAAGCACTCCGGCCTTCGGCCCTCCAAGCCTCGCTGCGCTTCCCTCTTGATCTGGTTCAGCGTCTCTTCCAATGCGTCGATAGTTCTTTGGCGCGCCATAGTCAAGCCTCCGGACTTCAAGAGCTTGCTAGACAACATAGTCTGATGGGCCTGTCGGAGGTGACCCTCTAGCACCTTCCTATAGTATTTGGTGTACGCCTTGCTCACCATTTTGAGGTATTGCTTATATTCTCCCCTGCGCGCGCCTCGAATTCGTGCCTTGAGCCGTGCAAAGCGCTCTGCTATTTTACCCTTTACCGAGGGGCCAAGGAGTCCGACCGATAGGTGAAACCCTAAGAAAGGTGTTTTCCCGCTTTTGGTGTGAAATATGTACTCTGAGACTTCAAAGTGCATACTACTCTTAAGAAAATTGGAGATCGACGTAGCCGTGTCCTTGGCAAAGGCTTTATCTCCCTGGACCCCGACGATAAAATCGTCCGCATATCGGACATAATAAATGTTACGAGGATTAACCTTGTATTCAAAAAGGCTAATCCCCCTGCGCTTGAGGTCTTTTCTTAAGTCCCTGTTGGCTCTCAGTTTTTTTCTGATGCCCCATTCTTGTTTTTTTGCTAACGTTAGCAATTTACGTCTTTCGCTTACGTACACCTTATTGGGTATTTTTTCCGAGGGCACCTGATGTTTTTTTTTGAGATCGATCATGAACACGTCCAGATGATGCATGGCTACGTTGAATAGGAAGGGACTTAAGACAGAACCCTGAGGCACACCTAAGGTCATAGTTGATTCTTCTACAAGCACGAGATTGATGACGCGGGCCTTCAACATTTTCCGAAGCTCGTCTTCCACACGTTGGTCGGCAACGTGTTGCTTCAAGAGATTTAGAATCAGGTTATGGTTCGTATTGTCGAAGGCCTTCTTAATCGCGAACTTAAGGAACCAATTTGGGGCGCCCCAGAATTGCTTGATTTCTTTAAGCGCCGAGTGAACGCCTCGGTTAGGTCTGAACCCGTGGGCTACGTTAAGGAATATAGGGGGTAATAGCCAATGTCTGGTCAGGAACTTCTTGGTATAGTTACCGTCCTCACCTTTGAAGTGTGATATTTTCCTTCCGGTTAGGGAGGGATGACATTGGGTGTATTCCCGAGAGTGGTTTTCGTAGGTCGATTGCTCGCTTTCTTGCCAGACGGAGCCGCCTTCGAAGATGGGTTGCAATACGTTTAAGAACGCTTGCTGAATGATCTTGTCTCGGGGGTTACAAACTGTTAGGGGACGCGTCTGCCCGGGTTTGGTGGGTTTTGGAACATCAACTCTCCTCGCCGGGGTATACCTGTAAGTCCCGCTCTTTAGTTTCGAACTAGTGTCTTGGAACCACTTGGTGTCGATACCATCTAGAGTTTCGGGAGTTGTCCCGGGGGTTAAGTTACCTGGCTTGCTTCTTATGCTGTTCCATGCCAGGATTAGATTATCTTCACTCGCGATAAGCGAAAAGATGTCTTCATATTTTCCCGTTTTCACCTTCCATCTGTTTCGGAGCCTTGTTAGGAGCTCGAAATTCATTCCAGTACCTTCATTCGTATGGACGCCTTCAGTTAACGGAGGCTGAAAGCTGTCTTTGGAATAATTCCTCGTACCGAGAGCGTAAGCCTTTGGCTTATCACCCTCAGTAACAACCCCGCTCGAACGCAGTAGACGCCCCTGTCTCGTAAGGTAAGCACTGCCGGAGTGGATTCTTGGGTAAGGTATATGCTTATACCCAGAGCTCTCATCGTATTTCGACGATGCTGCGTTCACCCATTGAACAAGGTTAATAACAGGCGAAGAAGGCTTATTTATTGGCTTCTGGACCCCGTGAATATCCGCTCTTCCTATCCTCCTAGCGCTCTGGTCTTTCGGGTTGCTTCTCGTCGTGGTTTGGTAGTACCTGCCAGCGACTTCCCCTCCAACCATTGTTTGAATCATACTACGTCCCGTCGGGGCGCACTCAATCACAGGTAGCGCAGTCAAGCTACCCGCACCAGTCTGGTCTGACATTTTAGCGGCTCTTTCTAATAAACGAGAATGTAAATAGAACACATCTCCTGGGAACGCCTCACGACCTGGTGGTCGACGTAATAATAATGACATTTGTCGATACGCCACTGATTGCTTACTCAGATCATCATAGATTATTAATGCGTGCATTCCATTATCTCTAAAATATTCTCCCATAGCACAACCTGAATATGGTGCCAGGAATTGCAGAGGAGCTGGATCCGAAGCAGTGGCTGCTACAATAATGGAATATTCTAAAGCACCCGCTTCTGAAAGAATCTTAACTAATTGTGCCACGGTTGAACGTTTCTGTCCAATCGCTACATACACACAATACAATTTTTCACTATCAGAGGTGCCCTGTGCGTTGATTTGTTTCTGGTTCAATATGGTATCAATAGCTATAGCGGTCTTTCCAGTTTGTCTGTCTCCTATTATAAGTTCTCGTTGACCACGACCTATAGGAACCAGACTATCCACTGCTTTTAATCCTGTTTGCATTGGTTCGTGCACAGATTTACGTGCAATAATCCCTGGGGCTTTCACTTCTACACGTCTTCGTTCTACAGCGCTTAAAGCACCTTTTCCATCAATGGGTACTCCTAACGCATCAACCACACGACCTAACATGGCTTTTCCTACAGGAACATCCACAATAGAGCCAGTGCGCTTTACAATATCTCCTTCTTTAATGGCAGTATCACTACCAAATATAACAATTCCTACATTTTCATTTTCTAGATTTAAAGCCATTCCTTTTACACCGCTGGCAAATTCAACCATTTCCCCTGCTTGAATCTTGTTCAATCCATAAACACGTGCAATTCCATCTCCAACTGAAACCACTCGACCGATCTCATCCACTTGCAATTTGGTGTAATAGTTGGTAATTCTTTGTTCTAATAAAGTGGAGAGTTCAGCTCCAGCCAATTTGTTCATAAATGAATGAAAACATCGACTAATCCATAATTCCGCAATCTGAACCTTAAGATTGTGACCAATTTATCATCTTAGATGATAAATCGAGACAGGGGCCCCAGCGCCTTAAGGCCAATAAAACGCAAAGGCTCCAGGCCGCAGGCCCATATGGCAAAAGGCGCGAAGCGCATAAATATCCCGCTGTCGGAAATCTACGAGCCATTTCCGGCCTTCGGCGCTTCTTTCGTAAAGCCAAAGAAGTCTCCTTCGGACCCTTCGGACCCAAAAGCTTGGCTTCGCTGAGCTGTTTCAACTTGTAAAGACCTAGTTTGGCGAAAAAAAGACAAAGCGGATGCCTACCGAGCCAAGCATGCAATTCCGTAGTCATTGTATATTCTCAAGAAGGCTTTAAGCAATATAAAAGATTTTGGCGCTGGCTTACTTTTGATTTGATTCGTCACTACGCGACATTTGTTCCCAAGGACTTGCAAAATCAAAATAGCGAAATTCTTGAGTCATCTCAATAGCTTCAGAAACCACACGTTTCTCTGAATCATCATACCGTACTTCCACATATCCACTTAAAGGAAAGTCTTTTCTTAATGGATGACCCTCAAAACCATAATCTGTTAATATACGTCGTAAATCAGGATGATTAGAAAAATACACACCAAACATATCCCAAGTTTCTCGTTCCCACCAGCCGGCCGATGGAAATATACTGACTACCGAACAAATTGGAGTGATTTCATCTACACTTGTTAATATACGTATGCGTGTATTATAGTCAATACTAAGTAAATTATAAACTACTTCGAATCTTCGTTTTCGAGAAGGATAATCAACTCCACAAATATCAATTAAAACTTTAAAACGCGTATTGGTATGATACTTCAAAAAATATAATAATTGAAATAGACTGTTCGGGTTGGTATATAATATATTTTCATGTTTTGATGTTTGACATTTATGTATCCATTTTGGTAAAGTGGCTATCAGAGATTTGAAAAACAATTGGTTATCCATAAATCGTCTCTTTTTTTTCGTAAAACCGGTAGATATATATATTTTTTCCATTTATATATATATATATATATATATATATATATATATATATTTGAAAAATTGATATATATCAATTTTGAAGTGCCTTCAACCTGATAGGTGAAAAGCGGCGCCGGTCCCCCTCTTTCACTGGCTTTCACTGAACGAAGGCTGCGCGGAGGCCGGAAACGAGAGTCTCCTTACGGACCCTGTAAAGCGTTTCTTTCGTAAAGACAAAGAAGTCTCCTTCGAACCCAAGGGGGACTCGACCAGCGGGATAGGGATGCGTGCGCGGAAATCGTAAAGCCATTTCAGGCCTTCTCGGCCCTTTGGCCATAGGGTTCGGGCTTGTAGAACCCCCATGGTCTCGGTCCGAAGGGACACCCTCCCTAAGGGTCTTCGCGCCTCTCCCCTCTCCCATTGGTCTAGCACGTAGCGCCTCTCCCTAGAGTCTCGTGGCCTTTGGGCCGTTGGTTGAGAGCTTCGCACCTTCGGCCCAAAATATTATTTTTTTTATCATCGTAAACTTTTCTTTCTTTCACTCGGACAACAGAATACATAGAATCAAGAGCTCAATTGCGGAGCCTTTCCCCGTGCAATCTCACGATCAAGTGCTCCCCTCGCGAGATGATTACCCATCACAGGGCTCTCCAACTCCAGTTTTCCTGTGGTTATGAACAATCGTATGCCTCTAACCTTCCCTATGACAGTTTTGGCACAAATTTTTTTTCGCTATGCAATTCAAGCGGGCTTGGCCTGGTTGCCAGTTTTTGGTTAGCGGTTTCGTGTCGGGTAGCTTTATTTGACCATATCGCGTGTAGGGAATGGCTGGGAAGTGGCCTTCACTCCCCGCCCCCCTCCTTCGATGTGCGGTGGTCTTGGACCCCAAGACCCTGTTTAGCAAAGGCCTACGGCCCTTCTTAGCCTTAATTGGTTTTGACAGGTCTCTGCCACCCTTGGCAAAAACCTTAGCTGCTGTGCCTAGTTTAAATTTGGCCGCATATGTTTTGGCCAATGACGTACGTAGTATGTAGCTTAAGCGCGTCACACATTGGCGTTTAGAGTTTGCCAGATGGTAATAGTTGGCAAGGCCGCGTAGAATGGAGGCTATGCGCGCAACCGAGTCGCTTTGAGGATACTGAAAGTAAGCAAAATTAGGTTTCGGGTGACCCGATTTATCACAAAATCCCTTCTCTGCCAGACGGTTTATAACTTTCTGCATATCTACAAGTAAACTAAGCCCACCAGATCTACGTATTCTGTACCTTCGTCCTCGTCGTACAAAATTGTAGGTATGTTTTGAATCGCGACTAATAAGGTATCCAAGGAAAGGAATCTTCTTATTTTTTGTTATGCAAAAAATTTGTTTTTTTTTTTTGCCCGGGGCCCCGGAAATTGTAAAGTCATTTTCGGCCTTCGGCCCTGTTTCCTTCGGACCCATAGGCACGGAGTGCGCGGGTAGCGTGTTCGGGCGAGATTGAATGGGTTTACGGGTCTTATCCAGATTAAGCCTAAGCTTAAGCCGCACTTCAATAAATCGTGTAACCAAGCCGCGTATCCTTTCTGCCAGAGCTCTTGGACCAATGACTCCAATAATAAAATTTTCTGCGAAGCGCACATAGTTTATTTGCCGAGTTTCTTGCGGGTGGCCTAGACCGAGGCCGAAGCCCCCGGAGGGGAAGGTGACCCGGGCTCTGTGTGCCGTAGTGCGGTCGATTAAAGCCGCAGACTGACGCCACAATTCCTTAGACTCTGGATTGACTGCCCTACGGCGTCCTCTGTCAACAATACGTTTCAGTCGCATAACAAAAAGGTCCAGCTCATGCAGCACTATGTTGCATAGAAGGGGGCCAACCCCGGTGCCCTCGGCTCCGGCCCTTAGGCTCGTTTTTATCTCTTTTTGAACTAGGTTCAAGAATCTGTTGTCTCGAATTCTTCGCCGCATGAGGCCTATAAGCACTTGCTTATCTATTTTATTGAAGCATTGCGAGGTTTCACCTTCTATGAACCAGACGGTACCCACAAAGTCACGGCGTATCTGCTTCAAGCAGGTATGTTGGGAGCGGCCCGGTCGAAATCCATGGGAACACGAAAGGAAGTACGGTTCGTAAAGCGTCTCTAGGATGCTGCGAATCACTTCCTGTACCAGTATATCCTTGTCGTTTTGGGTAAGCCCCCGTAAAGCTAAAGAAGCGTCCGAAGGACCTACGACCCAAAGGGCACGAGACACTTTGTGGGTCGGAGGAAGACGGGACAATATCGTGTGCGGACCAGCCATTTCCGGCCTTCGGCGCTTCTTTCGTAAAGGCAAAGAAGTCTCCTTCGGACTCTCCGGACCCAGGGCTTTGCCCCCTCTCTCTAGAGTTTCGTGGCCTTTGGGCCGACTTCGGCCCGTAGAGCTCCCCCCTCCTAAAGTAGGGGGGGGGTTTATCACCGAGTCTCTCAGTGTTTCTAGTGCTTTGATCGAGGTGCCTTTCGGCCTTTCACCACTGTTCTTCGAGCCTGGTGACAGCTTCTTATAGGCCGCTATCCACAGATTTATGTCTTTTATGAGCCGAAACAGGCCTTCTGCCTTGAACTGCTCTTTTTTACAGTGTTTCCAAAGGGCACGAAGACGCTCGGTCGAAGCCGAACCTTCTCTTCCACCAGGGAGAGAGCTAAAGCTTAGAAAGGCCTTTGGCCTTTGCCTTTCATAGCTAAAGGCCCTCTGCCCCATTCGGAAATCCAAACGTCCAAATGGTTCACCGGTTCCACTGAATGCTCGGAATTGGATGCTTTTGGGCATCTTCGCGCAGTTTTCAGGTGCTTTAGATACCGTTTGACATTTATGTATCCTTTTTGGTAAAGTAGCTATTAGAGATTTGAAAAACAATTGGTTATCCATAAATCGTATCTTTTTTTTTCGTAAAACTGGTAGATATTTATATATTTGTTTTTCATTTATATATATATATTTTAAAAAAATTGATATATATCAATTTTGAAGCGCCTTCAACCTGATAGGTGAAAAGTGACGCCGGCTCCTCCTTTCACTGGTTTTCACTGGACGAAGGCAGCGCAGAGGCCGGAAACGAGAGAAGGCCGAAAGAAGCGCCGCCGAGAGGTCGGAAGCCAAAAAAGCACGTAGTGCCTTCTTCCCAATATCGTGTGCGGATTAGCCATTTCCGGCCTTAGTTAGGCGCTTCTTTCGTAAAGCCAAAGAAGCACGCACGTAGTGCCTGTAAAGCCAAAGAAGTCTCCTTCCGACCCTTCGTACCAAAGCGAGAGCACTACGTGCCTAACCGCCAAATGAGTCCGGGGACTGGCTCGTGGGGCTCGCTACCCCCAATCCCCTATACCAGGCATTTTGCTGTGTGTCATATGACGAGCTTCTTAACCGCCTAAAACTAGGCTCGGGGTCAGGTAATTGATCAATAAGCGTCCGCTGTGGATCAATTAGCGCCTTATCCCCACACAATTTTACTCAAAAAAGGAGTCAGAAGAATTAGAACGTTAAATCCTTGGTGTAGACTCTATATTTTCACCGGACAACGGGCATAATATTTAGCACCCTCCCTTTGGCACTCTCCATGAGGCCCAGAGGGCGGGAATTCCTGAACTCACAGCCCGGGTCGAGGTCGGTCCTACGGAAAAGTGGTAATTTCGAAATAACACAGCGTATAAAAGCCATACAGTTTCAATAATTTAAGAAACCCCCATCACGTTTGGGAAGTTCCCAAGGTACATTATTGCTATTTATCAATGTAGTAGGTAAGGAAACGTTCGTCGAACAATGCTCGGGAACCAAGCTTGGATTAGACACGATTTGCAAAAGGCCCTGAACCTTTTATCACCAGTCCCAGATCCGGAGTCAAATATTTTGCGGACGACGAACGGCGAAGTCCCGTAGTGCTTTTATTCTCGGTTATATCGCCCTCGCCGTAAGGTTGTTTTCCTGTGGAGAGGAAAGCCAGAAGATGAGCGAGGCATCCTTTTTTTATCGTTGCTTCCGGATTCAGCAGTAGTACTGCTGTAACTAGTACTACGTTCACTAGTTCTGTCATCATCAGGTTTCTCATGGGGATCTCATCGTATCCCTCGGCAGCTCCCATCAAAGTGCGATATACTTGGTGCAACTAATAACCTTTAGGAAAAGTATATTATTATTGGTATAAAAAAAGTAGAATTGCGTAAGGCCCGGAGGGCTGGTAGCTTTGGATTTCACCACCAAAGCAAGCCAATAGAAGTGAGAAAGCTTGCTAGGACGCTACGCGCCTCGCAAGCATTAGAATTTTTGATTAATCTGGCTTCACATTTGCCAAGAATGGGCGTTATAGCAAAATAGAAGAAAAACCCCACTGAAGCAATTTGTCCAATAGTAACATATGGTGCTTCCACGGGTTGACATCCAATCCAACCTAAAAGCAAGCAATCTGCTACAAGCAACCAAAACAATTTTTGGTGAATTGGTCGAAAACTTGAACTACGTACATATGAAGTGTTAATGAAAGGTAAAGCCAATAATGACACAAAAACTAGTCCTATGGCGGCTACACCCCCTAATTTGTTAGGTATACTTCGAAGAATCGCATAGACTGGTAAGAAATACCATCGAGAGTAAGGGAATGGGGCCATTTCCGTCCCCAACCCTTCTCACAGAACCGTACGTGAACGTTACCGCTCATACGGCTCCCAACCCCAATCTTTTTCGTTGTAGAGTTTAATCATCGAGAGTCACAAGCCTGCCCCCTTCTTGGTTTCGGGTTCAGAACCACAGATACATCTATATCCTGCAGGCTTATATCCCCCGCATGCATCGCCTTGTGGTGCTCCCTGCATAAGGAAATTTGTTTCCGGTTAAGCGCCGCGTGAAGAGCTTCTAGCCCACTGATTCGGTCGCTGCTAGAGTTTACTATGGACATTTTGGGGCCGCCCGCTCCACTGCGTTTCAGCGCACGGATATGGTGCATTTCGATCTTATTCTCCAGGCAACCTATAACCGAGCATCTATCGGCCGGGTGCCTAGTGGTGCGTAAGAACATCAGACCAAGGATTCTCTCCGGGTCTTTGATGCTCTTCACCAAGAATTGTTTTCCCATAACCCTCAGTTCAGTAGGTGTAGGGAAATAGACCCTTGGGCCCTTCGCCGTTTCCACCCGCAGCTCGTGGGTATATTTGTCTATGACTTTACCCACGCCCTTGGCTCGAATCTTGTGTGATAAGGTGTGTAGGCAGGACCGTCTGAGCTGATAGTCTACCACCTTTTTGACCTTATAGAAGTTATCACAACATCGGTAATAACTTAAGAACCCGTGCGCCACACTTCCGTACCATTGCGTGATAGTGACATCGTCTTGGGTCGCGAGGACAGGTACGGAGGTTGGTCTTCCCTCAGCGTTAATTATTCCTCGGGCCCTTAACTTGTCTAGTATCCGCGAAAGCGGTGCGTATATCTGTATTCGGAACGCCTGGCGTTGGTTCGTGGGGACGTCCTTTGCGTCCCTTTCCGGGCCTGGACCCGTTGATTCTTTTCGCTCAACCTTGGACTCTGGGTATAAGAGCTTGTGCACCGATACGACGAATTCGTCGAATTTTCTCACCACTCCCTGTCCATCCCGCTCAATAATATTCGTGAAGATGTCCCCTTTACTCAATTCACGTGCCCACCGGAACATGGCGTCCCGACCAATCCCCGTTGGCCTTTGTACCTCACTCACAACTTCTCGACAAATTTGTTCTAGCATTTTCCGCACCTCTTGGTCAGGTTTAATAAGTGTAAGGTTCCCGCCGGCCTCCTTCAAGGCCCTCTTGAGGGCGCACACCAGTAACTTCTCTCCGAGCTTCTTAAGCCCTTTCTCCCACCCATTCGAAAGCTCCAACGCGGCCTTTCGGAGGCGGCTCCGATATTTATTCCTGGCCCGAGTCGCTTTGTCCGACCTCACGTACAATTGACTTGGTTTCGTACCTAAGAGACTCATCCCTAAGAAGGTTGCCTTCTCTTCTACTACGTGTCCCAGACGGGTTTTCTCTGGGTTTATCTCCAGGTGGAGAACGTCTTTGAGGAACCGGGAGACTCGTTCCATGACTTCGCGGGCCAAAGCTTTCGACCCCGAAACTGCCATCAGAATGTCGTCGGCGTAGCGACACGCGTAGACTCGCACGAATTTAGGGTCCTTGGGATCCGCAAAGGGTATACCTTTTCTTCTGACAATTTTAAGCCGTCTCCTCTTCTCTCGAAGCAGGGCTGCCGGTCCCATCTGCATCACCGAGTTTTTCGGGATGTACAGCAGTCGCTCATATACGGGATTGGCTCGACGATGCCTCGGGGAGCCTTTTTCGAGTTCCTTTCGGATCCTTAGGATCTCCCTGTCGAGTCTGTCGAGGTATAAATTGGTCAGGATGGGAGATATAATGCTTCCCTGAGGAACCCCGGGGCCTCCCAATTCGACATCCATAATCTTCGCGTTCCACATTTGGTTCAAGGTACTTTCGAGTCTATTATCTTGAATGGTTTCGCTTAGTATTGACATTAGTTTTTTCTTGTTGATAGTGTCGAAGCATTTCCGAATATCGAATTCGAGCCACCACGATGGGTTCTTCCACCGCATTTTGATGTCCCTCAGGGCTGAGTGAGTACCCTTGTTCCTTCGGAAGCCATGGGATATATCTTTGAACCTTGGTTCGTAGATAATTTCCAGTACCATCCGGAAAGCCTCCTGTATTATCTTGTCCCTAGGGTTCGCTATGGTTAGGGGGCGGTCAGCTCTACCCGGCTTCGGTCCTTCGGACCTCCAAATCGGCTCAAACTCGTATGTACCCTCCCTCAGTTTCCGGCCCGTTTCATGAAACCATTTGAGGCTTATGCCGAGCGAAGCCACTCGACGAAGGAAGAGCGTGTCGCTCTCTGGACTTCCGGGAATATTCCCGGGGTTGGATTTGATGTTGTTATAGGCCGTAAGCAGCACTTCCGGTTTAGATATAATATCCCTTACCAGATGGCGATATTTGCCATCGATGAATTGTTTCTCTACAAGTTGGGCCAGATGTGAAAACTCCAAGGGGTTAAGAGGAACTTCAAGATTCGAACTCTTAATCGCTCCACTCATCTGTCCATAGATCGGGTTCGCCTCATCTTGGGCCCGTACCTCATCAAGGCCTAAGGCTTTATTCGAGGCTTCGCTTATCAGTTCCGGGGTTCCCCCCGGCCAATTTTGTTTCGGTCCCAGCCAATCCGAAGCACTCAGTGTGGTCCTCCCTAAGCATTTACCAGTCTGCGAACTTGGCGACGCCGTCTTGTTTGGTCCTTCCTCAGAGGGGCCCTTTCCTCCCCCGGAATTAGGAGTACTCGCGTGAGTCCGGCAAAACGACGTGACCGCCGGCCCGCCTAGGCGAAGGCGGCAGCCCCTTATAGTAAGAAGGCGGCTTGGGCTTGTATCAGGAACCACAAAGAGCATTTTCCCATCCAAAGAGCTTGCCCTGGGGAGGAGGTCACTCACTCCCCAGTTTCGGTAGGGATTAGCCTTAACGCCCTCAAGGCACCGATTTCCATCGGTAGCGGATATTGTTGGGTCCGAACCGCGCTCCGGCACTATATGAGCCGGGGTTGACATAGGATTTGCGGGATAGAGTAAAGAGTGCACCCTATACGGCCCCAGGGTTACCCCGTTCACCGATCTGGGCTACTCAAGTGCTCTCCGAACCGTACGAGATAGTCGCCCATCACACGGCTCTCTAACCTGACTTTCTTCGGAGCTTCTTCAAACCCGGAAGGTCTATTTAACGCACATTCCCTCTCTTTTGAGCGCCTATTCCACGGTCCTTGGAAGATGGCCTGATAGACTCGTCAAAGTGAAACTTGCCAAACGGTAACCATTTAGTAAGTACATAGGCTCCTTCCCTGCTGCTTGTTATCAAGCGCTTTCCTATTGCTAGGTCCCTTTCAGGTAGGCGGGTAATACGGGCCCTCTGACTTCCTAGGGATAAAAGCGACCCCTAGGACCTCACCGTTGTTTCCTACACGGCTAGTCCAAAAACCTTCGTTTTTGAACGCCTTGTGCTTAAGATGTCGTTTAGACTCCTGTCCCTAGTAATATAGGTAATCCGCTCCATCTTGAACTCTATCCTTCCATACGAGAGAGTAGGTAGAGGACAAACCATTTATGACCTGGTTGATATATACCATCAATAGGCATGGAGCGAGCAACGTACGTTCATGCGCTTCACCATTTGCAGAGCTCAGGTGCCAATGGTTAATTGCTGGTTGACAAGGACCGAAAGAGTCTCCGATTCGCCAGTACAGAACCTCATCTTAAATACAAGAAAACCGGCTTGCTCCATACTTTTGGGTTACCCCCCCCCGGGGGGAGGGTAAATGAAACCCCCTCAACAGAGCTTCTTGCACATGCTAAGGTCTCCGTGTTCGTTGCCGAACAAGAATGAGTGCAACGCCTTTGCACAGAAATGGACTTGTGCTTTTTATCGTGCGGGATCTAGACCGGTCGCCCTATATAGTTGTCGGGATGCCCCAATACATTAGGTGCATAAAAAACAAAAATAGAAAAAAAGATTGCAAAAGCTACCCAACCTACTAAATCTTTTACGTAAATATAGGGATAAAAAGCTATTTTATCTACAGAAGAATTGATACCCAATGGATTATTGGAACCATATTGATGTAATGCAGCCAGATGAAGAATACTAGCACCTGCTATTATAAAAGGAAGTAAGTAATGAAGGCTAAAAAAACGATTTAAGGTGGCATTGTCTACGGAGAAGCCACCCCAAAGCCAAGTTACTATAGTGTCTCCTACGACAGGTATTGCGCTAGCTAAGCTTGTAATCACTGTGGCGCCCCAAAAGCTCATTTGACCCCAAGGTAATACGTATCCTATAAAAGCTGTTACAATCATTAATAAATACCGATAGGGTTCTTCCCCCCGGTCAGAACCACACGTGCAAGTTTCCCTGCATGTGGCTCGTCCATGATAACTTATTCAGGTTTTACGGGCCTTCGTGGCCCGCATAAGCGATATTTCCAACGGTATTCGGGGGATTCCGCCGTAATTTCAAAACCTGATTCGGGGTATAGTGGTTAAGTCCAAATGAAGGAGAAGGGCGCGTAACGGCTTACCAGCTGTTGCATTAATCCTTCGTTAAGGCCCGGGACTGTCTGACAGGGTTAGACTTTTTGACGTAGTAAGCCTCGTTTGAAGGCTCCAAAATTGACATCCAGCGTGGACGGATTGGAGTTTTTAGGGGACCGGCCGTAAGCATCTAGGCTGGAGCATCACGTTTGCTACGTTGGGGCTTTAGGCTCCTCCAAAGGAAAGGTCCTGTCCGGGTAGGCCAAGATGCCCAGATGGCCAGTCAGGAGGCCGTTCTCTTGGATTCTGGAGTAACTAAGCATGTCGAGGGCATACGCCTAGGAAACCAGATTTCAGTGGCACGTCTCCTGTAAGTCCTTTGTCAGACAGCACCAGAGTAACCTGCTATACGATCCAGGTTAGGCTTGTAGCTGTTGTAGGGAAAAATTGACAGAAATTTTTTTTTATTTCCCTACCTCATAAGGTACCTTTGTCTCTTGCCCTTTGAGTTTCTGGGGTCCATCGTAAATTCCTCGGCTCAAACGTAGCTAGCCTCGAGGTTTGCTATTAGTTTGTCTCACACGAAACTCGACCGAAATTCCCAGTAAGCCAGCCTCTACTCTTACTTCGCTTTCTCTGATTCCGCTGTGCTTTCCAGGCGCGGCGAGCACTCACCCCTCACTACGTAGAAGGGGGCAATTACTATAACTTGCAGAGAGCCCTTCCGCGTGTTTCCGGCATAGCATTTTATCATCTACAGCCCTTTCCTCCGAGCATTTCACTCCTTGGGGCTTCGTTGTATGCTCGACATTAATTGCCCGGTGTCTCTCTCGGAGTACATTTATGGCTGATCTGTCACCCATACATTTTTGGCCAAAGCCTTGTGCTCTTGGGACTGGGTCCCGCTTCTCTCTAATCATGATCCTTATAGAGTCCTTTTGGGTGATCCCTAGGTTTCACGTTTGTTCGTTTGCTCGCCGTTTAGGACCGTGTACGACTTTTCCTGTTAGTTACAGTTACCTCCGGAGGGTTGTTCGCGCGAGAATATTTCATGGACCCTCTTGCCTTCCGGACCACCCGTGGTTGGGGGGGGGGGGCTGTGGCTTGACCCTGTTGCGTACGAAAAAACAAATTTTTTTCGCCGTGCGGCGAAACAACGGATAGGCCCCATGCTTTAGTTCCCTGCGGTCTGGTCCCGCTTTAGGTTAGGAGTCTTATCCGGGCGATCGCTTTCAACCTTCGCATCTTTGAACGAGACTTCCTAGGCGCACTAAAATAACCACTCCAAGACACCAAACTAATTCTCTAGGACTCGCATAACTTCCATAATATAAACCACGAAAAAAATGAAGATAAACCACAATAAAAAACATACTGGCTCCATTAGCATGCATATAACGAAGCAACCAGCCTCCTTTCACATCTCTCATGATGTGTTCTACGCTTAAGAAAGCTAAATCCACATGAGGTGTATAATGCATAGCTAAGAAAACACCTGTAAGTATTTGGATAACCAAACAAAGACCAGCCAACGAACCAAAACCCCACCAATAACTTATATTGCTCGGAGTTGGATAATCTATCAAATGATTGTTAAATGTAGAAAATATAGGTTGTTTAAGAATCGATAGTCGTCTTGCCATAAATTTCGTGCTTTTTCCTTTTCGCGGATCATGGAAACTTTGTGTTCTTCATGATTGACGTCATACATCATGGGCAGGATTGACCCATCAATACAGGGCCTTAGGTTGAAAAAAAGAGATATATATATTTTTTTTTTCGTTCTATAACGCCAACTTAAGCCTGCATTGACGGAGTCCATAGAGCGAATAAAAAGAATTCTTTGGCGATGTGCATTTTACCTTTTTTTGTCAGACAGTCCCCGGCCCTTCAAATCGTAGTCAAAATCAATACAAAAATATACGCGGTCTAATTTACAAATCTTTTCTTGTTTACAAGTGTCCATTAGATAATAAAAAAAGTTGTTATCCAGTTCTATTATTCGATCAATGCAATCAGCGCCACCCTTAACTATATAAGGACTCCTTCAATTCGGTAAAGCGGCGTATCAGGGACAAGTACCTAAGAATTTTAGGCCCAGAATTGCTCAAAGAGGGGTATCGCTTTGTAGATGTCAATTTAGCGTGGTGCTATACGACGATACTCCTAGGGCTATAGACCTTCTTCCTTCGGTGACGGAAGCCTTGATGCAAGGATCACTTTGCGACTATGGAGAATTTAAGGACAAAGGGTTTGAGGATTCCTATGATAAGCCAGCTGTAAAGAGTGCAACCCATTCCTCTCTTTTCCGAGGAGGGAATAATGCTATGATTCAAGGAATTCTTGAATCCGAAAGGAAATTACTTGAATTCCCATGAATGAGTTCAAGGATTTGCCAGATTATCCTAAAAGGTATGCCAAGGCTGTAGAGGTCGTAAGTGGCCTTTGTTTTGTCGGACAGTATTTTGGTTTTGTGGTGTCCGACAAAACCAAGTCCCCCGCCCTCCAACAAACAAATAGAATTCTTGATCTTCGTAATATAGCGGACACCGTTTACAAACTGCATAAGGATGAGATGCTTACAGGACCTACAGGACGTACGTACCGCGTAACCCAAAATACGTTCCCCTCCGTCTATGCTTCCTATCTTCAGTCCTATTAGTTTGGACTCCTGGCGGAAGCGTCCCTAAGGTTCTATGAGAAGTGCCATGACCCCCGCCCGGAGTTCCTATGTGATTTCCATGATGGAAGTCTTTGGGCGTTCCCGAAGGAAAACTAGAGGCCTATATAACAGATCTCAAGAACATGGTAACCCAACCCAAGTAGGCGAAGATCTAGGCCTTCAGTATCCTCAAAGGTTAGAGGTCAAGGCTATCTTCCCTAACCTATAAATTATATCTATATATAGATATATAGAGATATATCTATATATCTCTATATCTATTGCAGCTCATCCTCTTCTTCTTCTTCTTCTTCGAAGAAGAAAAATAGTAACTCATTTTCTTTTGGAAGATGAGCGAAGAATAAACATGGATTAAAAAGTCTCTTCTATAAATAATAGAATCTATTTTATTTATGCATTTCTTCTATTATATATAAATAAATATATATATATTTGAATTTCTTTTATTTATGAATTTATTAATTTATTCTATTTATTTTAATTTCATTTATTAACCCTTTTTAATTCTATAGAATTATTCCATATTCCATATATAATTCTATTATATATTCCCTTACCCACCCTTTAATTCCATATTAAAGGGTATTCCTCTATATTATACTAAAGATCCTCAACAAGTTTAGTCATATTATCTAAATATGCGTCATTTCGCGAAGGTGTCATTAGCGATGAGGATTCCAGAGTATTAATTATCTATATTTATCTACAAATCCGCGGAATTTAGTCATATTAGCGAAATTTAGTTATTTAGCAATGCTTCCTTCATGTTAGCGAGGAGATTTCGGGTACTATATCTATTGAAAGCAATTTTATGGCGGGCCGGGATAGCTTGGCTCTTTTTGAATTTGATTGAAAACAACTTCTGTTATTATTTGTTCGTGGTCGTCTACTAGGTTATTACTTAATTTCTTGCCCGAAACGACGCAGCGTTTTATTAGTAAGGATTTAGGGTTCTCCGGGTCGCAATAGAGGTCATTATTTTTTTCACATAAAGCAAAGTGCTAAATCCATGCATGGGCTGATATATCGGGCATCCCGGCGAAAAAGATTCGGATTCTCGCTCCAAACCTCGATGAAAGGAAGCCCGTCGATTCTTGGCGTAGTTACTGTTATCTCTTTTTTTTGAAATGCCGCATTCCCAAATTCGATAAATTTACGTTTTATATGTATATATCGAATTTATTTTTCGCCGAGCCTCACAAAAATCGGATCGTTATCGCGGAGCCGCGGTCGATTCATTTTTATCATCCTTTTTTATATAAAAAATCTGAAGCCGACAGGAGCTTTAAAAAAAATGCAGCGGGTCATTGTATAGCTCTAAAGGACTCGGGACATGAGTACCGGCCGGGGCAGCGGAAACGGATATCTCGGATGTCGCGCCTGGGACAAAGGTCGCTCCGGCGTCAATAGCTTTATCTTTTTTAGGCAGTAAAGGCTCTTGACTTGAATGCTTACTTGGTACAGGTGTCTGGAAATGCGATACGATAAAGCTCTGCCAGTTTGCCCTAGCTTCGTTACGTGCCACACGTGCAATATCCAACTTTGCCCGTGCGTCCTCAAGCAAATTGTGATAACTTGTCTCCGTGTGCTTAGACGGTTTCATTTTAAGCTCTAATGCCACGCCATATTGGCCAAATTTTGTTGATATTCCTTCAGCGCCATTTTTTATTTTTGGATTTCTTCGTTTGAGTTCCCGATCATCTTAGTGGTTGCAATGTTGACCGTCCCTCCAGCCACAACTGCGGAGGCTAGTCTGCCCGTACCCATAGCGGCGGCTGACAATGTTTCCGGGGCAGGTTTAGGCGCTGCGTTTGCTATCCTACAGCTCCTCATGTTACGTTTGGGTATCCGGTTGCCACTTAAATCCAAAGGATTTTAAAGGGTGCGGTTGGCATTATTCAAACCGCCTGCGCCCCAAGAATCCTTATAAGCTCTATAAAATTTGAGTTGATTCTCATTTAGAATTTTATATCTGAGTCTTATATAGTAAACTGATGCTATATATATGAATAACTTCATTTTGTCCCCCGGATTCAACAAATAAAGACGTAATGGCATATGCTATCATGGCATATGCTATCATAGAAACAAGTATAAATCTCCCGTAATAGTTATCCCGTAACCATTCCTCGAGCCGGAGAGGTAATAATCCAAATACGACTGAAAGAATCTAGTTTTGCAAAAGGACAAAAAAGCGGAATCCGTGTTTACGCAGTGATCTATTAAATATAAAACCATGCTTGCCGTGACGACCCACGGGCTATAAAATAGGGGTGTTATGGGGACCAGTAGATTAGCTTAGGCAATAGAACCAAAATGGGTAACCAGATGAAAAAGTACAAATTCATATAGTAAACTACTCTTTTTGGCTTTTGTTTCAAATTAAAATAGAAACTTCCGGCGAGCTCCCGTGCTTAAAATTAAATGCTGGAGGGCTTGTAACCCCCCCCATTCATTCAAGGGCAGCCTTGGGCTGGCTACATGCCTTAGGCCGGCTAGGCCCACAAGCAGCAGGCCGGCAGCCCAAGGCCGAAGCCGAAGGCCAAGGCCCTCGAAAGCCCAAGGCCGGCGGGCCTTCAGGGGGGAAATCGTAAAGCCGGCCAGAGGACCCGTAAAGCCAAATAAGTATTTATGTAAAAAGGACCCTTCTTTCTCGGCCATTTCGAATGCCCCTTGGGCCCAAGCAAAGACCCAACATGTTACCCATTAGTCGCCTTTGGCTGGTTCACTCGGGCCGGCGGCAAGGCCATTACAAAAGAATCAAACAGAACAGTAAGAATCATGAATTCACATAATTAACAGAACAGTAAAAATCATGAAAAAAAATAATTCATAGTCTACTTCACTAAATTAAGTAAAAAGCCAACACCCCAATCCCCTTTTTTGTCGAGTTTTCTTCCCAAAAATTACTAATATTTTAAAAATTTTCCCATAAATATTAGTAATTTTTTCAAAAAATATTAGTGAGCCATATTTTTTTAGTCTTAGAGCCTCGCCCTGGCCCTAGTTTTTGGGAAATATCTTCGATCGATGACACCTCAAAAAATATCATATCCAAAGGTCCTGATGTTTTCATAGGATCTTCGTAAATCGACAAGCTTTTTTATATATATCCGCCTCCTATTTCGAAAGCCATGACCCAGCAGCGCCACCGCCGAAATTGCTGAAACCTCTTTTCCAGATTTTCGATCAACCAGGATTTATGTTAAATTAACAGTATCAACTAAGTAGTTCCAGAAAAAAAACAAGAGCTCCTGCCTGCCATCATGGTAATCCGTTATTAGTTCATAAATCTTTTCTTTGGTATAAGTAGAATTAGGATCTTCAGAAGTAAAATTACGCAATAGAAAACTCAAATCAATTCTGGTATTTTTGCCTTGTAGTTTGGCTTTCTCGAACGATTTGTTCACGCTGTTTATAATATACTAATGCGATTAAAGGCTGGTTATGGGCGCAAGCAAAATAAACACTCTCTATTTTGATATTTAAGTCTTTTATTTTGGCCCGAAATGCACTGTTCTTGCCTATGTTTTTCGAAAAGCACGTTGGGCCAGCGTGTTTTCCAGGAGCGTAATAACGACCCCGCTTGAGATGCTCTGTGACGATATCCATTGAGCTGACACGGCCTGCTTCTCAAGGCGTCGAGATTCATGCTATCCTACGATGAAATATGTGCTTAAACCCCATTTCAGGGTGCTTCAGATTAGAGATAACTCATAGTATAGGAGTAGAACTGTGATCATTTTTCAAACAAATGATCCCTATTTCGAGGCCCACCAATCCAGTGCCCGTTGTAGTCGGGGTGTTTGATATTTGGCCACAATCACCTGGATTCTTTCGACAAAGACCAATCCGAAAATTAGCGAACTTAAAGCAAATAAAAGTAAAAAATGACAAGTGACCAAAAATTGACCTAAGAAAATTAAAATATAGGCTGTCATGGTATCGATGGTCTCTGGATGCTCCAAAATTTACAACAAAAATTGAACGGAATTCCCGATTTCCTCATATGGAGAGGGAATCATGGAGGGACAGTAGCATCATTAGTCGGCCCAGCCCGTCTTTGTAGCATTGCCATATATTCCTCACGTCGGGCCACTATTAAAGCCATAGTCTCGTCATGATGGTTTTGTAATGGCTGATTATCCCTATTAATTTGGGCCATTTCCCAAGTGTCTTGGGCTTGCTGGTGTTGTCCCCGGTTTATAGTTGCCAACCCCTGGGTACCTAATATGAGAACAAGAGCAGTCCCAGCGACTAATCATCTTCCTGCAGCAGGTACATTCCTAGTAAGGGCTCGCAGTGCATGGCCCGCATCTCAAACCAAATTACAATCGAGGCCGTGTAGGGTCGTATTAAACACGTTGGTTAGTTGCTCTATAGATACTAGTAAATTTGACCAACTAATACTTCCATTTTAACTATTTGGGCCTTGTACGTACCTTGTTATCGTCGGCCCCTGGTCTAAGCCAGGAGCCATTTCTAAGCCAGGGGCTTGATAGCCCTTCTCCGTTGAGTTGTGGTACATCCCGGACGGAGCTGAAGCGGATTCAGAATGAGCGCGTTTACGCTCAGATTCAGTCAACTCGCGACTTTGAGGAGACTTTCTCCCCGCGTCCTGCATACAGTGTGCGGGACGTAGTGAGAGGCGCATATAAACCACTAATCAAACACCAAATAATTGGAAAAATCCAAGTAAGATTGTGTATGGAAAACTCAGCAGTAGCCTTTACACAATTAAAATTAATTAAGAAGTAATCCCGAGAATTCCTTAATCTGGCTTCTACTTTTTTGACAAGCATGGGCGTAATAACAAAAGAAAAGAAAAAACCAACTGAGGCTATTTGTCGAATAGTAACATGATGAAGAAGAGTAGTACCAAAAGGAAGTCAAAAATAAAGGCTAAATTGAGTTAATCTCGAGAAAAAGCTTCTACGATAATCTTACGACATACGGCGCCGCGGACTAGGTCCAACGAGGGCAGAACATGTAAGAGCTTAAGTTGTAGCAGTCTGCCCTTATCCGCCCCCCTTCTTTTTCAAGTAGGGAAGGACTCTATCTTCGTCGGCCGAAGTTAGTTTTATTTGTAAATTGCGAACTTATGCATCACTTTCTATGACTATATTTTTGTTTCACTCGTTTATGTTGAAATATCTTTATACATAAAGTTGCGCAGCCTCACATTAAATCTCTGAGCATCCTACTAACAAAGAGTGTCCCCCTGCCGGTTTCGGGCTTACCCTCCGGGCCGGGAGAGAGCTGAAGGAAAAAAATCTATAGATTTTTTCGCTTTGCGTTTTCTGCGCTTTGCGCCTTCGGCCCTAAATATATATATTTTTTTGTGGCGTGAAATTGCTAAATGAATTAAGGAAGCCATTCAAAGGCTACTAGAACACCAGATACAAAGACTACCCATGCTAATGATAAAGGCAAGAAGACTTTCCAGCCAAGTCTCATTAATTGATCATAACGATATCGTGGAAATGCTGCGCGGACCCATATATATACAAACAGAAAGAAAAGAACCTTTATACTAAACCAGATAGAGCCCGGAATTACCTGGAAAATAGGAATATCCAGGATGGGCAGCCAACCTCCTAGAAAAAGCAATGTACATAGACTACTCATTAAGATCATATTAGCATACTCCCCTAAAAAAAAAAGAGCAAACCCCATGGACGAATATTCTACATTGTAGCCCGCTACGAGTTCTGCCTCGGCTTCTGGTAGATCAAAAGGAGCTCGATTAGTTTCTGCTAAACAAGAAATAAAAAACATAAGAAACACAGGAAACAAGGGAAAAACAAACCATATCCGTGTTTGCGCTAGGACAATCTCGCTAAAATTGCAAGAACCTGCGCATAGTATGACGGATATCAGAAGCAACCCTATGGAAACTTCGTAGGAAACCATTTGAGCGGCAGATCGTAATGCTCCCAAAAAAGCATACTTGGAGTTACTTGCCCAGCCTGCCGTAATAATTCCATACACTCCAAGTGAAGATATCGCAAATAGATACAAAACCCCAACATTTAAATCTGAAAAAACCATGCCATAATCGAAAGGGATCACAGTCCAAGCGCACAAAGCCAGTGTAAATGTCAGAACGGGTGCCATTAGAAAAATAAAAATATTCGCGCTACTAGGCAAAATTGGCTCTTTTATCATGAGCTTCAAACCATCTGCTAAAGGTTGTAACAGTCCTAAAATGCCGACTACGTTCGGTCCTTTTCTTCTTTGCATAGACGCCATGACTTTTCGTTCTGCTAGTACTAAGAACGCGACGCCCAGTAACAGGGGTATTATAATTCCAAGTATCTTAGCGACAAGACCAATTAGATAAATTCTCATATTTGTTGGCTTTTTTTTTATTGTGACCAAAATAAATTACGTAGTAATGGCATAACCGAAAGATTGGTCATCTTGGATTATCCATAAAATTACGTAATAAACTCACCAGGGGTAAGACAAAAGTCTTAAAATATTCAAGAGATAAATAGCCGCACTCCTTGGGCTTTACGATTGGAGCGCTTTACGAAAGGAGGTGCGTAGCACTCGACCAGAGGGAGAACGAACGCTTTACGGTTGGAGCGCGCGACTAAAGAAACACTAGGTGCCTTCTTTTCTCAGCCATTTCTAGAAGTGTCTTCGTGTGCGGAAATCGTAAAGCCATTTACAACCTCTCGGTCCTTCGGAAACTCGACCCTTCTTTCTACAAGCGCTCTCCCTCTGGTCAAGTGCTGCCCACCTTCTCCCTCAGCCGAATGGTGGCTTCGGCTATAATAGAAAATTCGTAACACTGAAGGTACTATCCGTAGAAGCAGGGCCTTGGCAGCCTTCCTCAAGTCCGTAATGTGAGACACTCTGCCACTTCTTTAGCCTTTTCAAGCCTATTATGTAAGTCAGGCAAAGACTTGAAGTCATTAATTTTGATCCCTATCCCTTTTTGTTTTGATTCTAAAATAGCTGCGATCATCGCGTTACAAACCCCCCAAGCATCGCGGAGTAAGCGGCAGCTCCGACCGCTGATTTATCGAAAAAGCTATCGCGCTCCATCTGCTTGATAATGAGATCCAAGATTGTACCCGCTCTACAGACTGAATAACTTTTACATGGATATAACCCAACTATAATATCCATAAAACAGGAGGCCCGGAGGGCGTGGATCAATCGGTAACCGAGGTCTAATAACCGGGTGCCTAGTTCCCTAGTGTCCCGGATTGCTTGCTTAATAGCATTCAAGCTATTTTTTTTTGCTTGGGGTATGATTCTAGGTGATGAGTCTTGCACTTTGTAGGAAAAGGATATTAGTCCGACGGGTACACCAAGGCTCATAAGCCGGGTAAAGCGCCCTACGACGTTCAACGTCATGACCTTCTCTGGATCCTGCGTTTATGTGAACGCCCACCTAAGCACCAATACTTACTACCAGCTCGTCCTGGAAGCAATCCGCTAATCGATTCACAGCACCCTGGGCAATATCCGGTTCCAGAGAGGGTCACAGCCGCTCTAGAAATTTTAGTATATTGCCGCCGGAGACATTTGCCGTGTCCAGTTTGATATCCCGGCCCCGCACAACCTCCACCAGGAGTTGACAGGGAACCCGCGACTATCCGGTCCGCTGTGTAGTTGAAGAGCCTTCGGCTCAAGCCGGTGGAGGAAGCGCCAATAAGCGGGCGTTACCAACTACCATAACATTTCCGCGGACATAGCCCTGTTTCAATTTTTTTCTTACGGTGTCGCCCCCGACTACCTGTTTGAACGTGGATAAATGGTAAACCTCACTGTCGGAAATAAAAATAAGAGCTTTACCGATCAGGTTGGTGGGTTCGAAGGGGCTCGTATGCAACTCCCTGAGAGTTGTGGTAATGGTCTTTTTTGTACCAATACATGCTATAATAAGGGCAAGCGTGTAGCCCCAGGCCCTGTTAAATTGAAGCATTTTTGGCCGTGATTAATCGGATTAATCACGGCCAAAATACAAGCTCGTAGGAATCTTATTTGGTCGGGATCGCTGTTCGTGAAATCCGCCATAAATTTAAATAACTGCGGTCATTCGGAACCATTCCTCCATTTGAAGGCAGTAAAACAAATAATAATGAAAAAAACGAGTCTTGCAAAAGGTTAAAAACCCATAATCCCTTTTTAACCAACCAAAGCAGTTTACTAGAGATAAAACCACAAACACGGCTGATGAAAAAATACCAGCCGGAGACACGTAGATTATCTTAGGCAACAGCCCAAGAATCGGCAAAATGAAAAACCAATAAACATTCATTTTATATTACATTTTATTTACGGGTTCCTGAGACCCGCGCGATGGGGCTTGCATGAACCCTCAGGTTGAAGCAGACAGCTTCAAATCGCTTGTATTGAAACTTTTTTTTCTAGTGCGTGTGACTGACGCGACGTGGGTCTTTATTCTGTTGCTCGAACCAACCCCAGTCAACAAGATTTTTAGCCGGACCCTTATGTCTAATTTCATATTGATTTTATTTTTTTTTATTTGCAAAGGGAGCCATTTTTATGGCTATTACCTCAAAAGATTCCTATCAATGAATATTACCTAAAGCTGGTGAAACTGGATCCTCAAGGATAGGATTGCTAGTAAAAAAGGAGTCCGTGTCTTTATAATGGCAGTTTTCATCCCTAATGTAGGGATACATATGAATACGAGCGTGTGCCGTTGTAGCCGCGAGCGGCTATTTTAATAGCAACATTGGACACACTCCTTTTTTTTTTAGTTGGGCCGCTGCCGCATTGTTAAAAATCTCCGATTGCCAATCAACTGTAACTCGTCTATGTATGTGATTCTCAATTTTGCCTTTTTTTGTTTGTTTGAGAGGGTTTTTCATTTCTGAGAATTCCAAAGGATTCAAAAGTTTACCTTTTTATGTTCAACTCACCAAAAGATTTCTAATTTGCGATAGGCTCGAACAATTGTCAATCTATCTATATTAACCAACAAATTGAACAAAAGCGAAACAGGTGCTTCAATTTGTTATATTACGATCTTTCAATAAAAGATTTAAGAAGTTTGTCAACTGGAGGATTAAAGAATCTTGCCGATTCAGTGAGTATAGAAATGATAAATAAATCTGACTTGGATTAATAAAAATCCCGAGACGCGCTTGAGCAACTGCCCGATTTGTATGTTAAATATTCTATGGATGACGCTAATAAACTGATTCCAATCTATATATCCTTTGTGAATCTGGTGCGTCGGGTTCAGAGAAGTGATTGGAATTCCAATATAAGATTGCATTACCGAGAATAATATTCCAATGACCATTGGTAGTTTGGTGGCACTTACTTTGGGAAAGTGGATTTACAGTCAAGGGTACAATAAGAAGGTAATCGATTTTGCCATGAGGAATTTTGGTGTTTTTGATACATCAGACAAATTATATGCATTTTATCGAAAATGTTATAACCACAGCATTCAAAAATACAAAACTGTTTCAGATTTGTGTTCAGCAATGTCAGAATTAGAATGCAATTCTGAAAACAAAGATAAATTACTTCATTCATTCTTGTAAGCTAAATTGAAATTTCGAACAATTAACCAAGCAGGAGTTAAATTTTTCGCACGTCAAACTACGGATAGTTCAGCATTTGCTGCGTTGGTTCAGGGCGAGAGATGTAACAATGAATGGCCCCGCCAATATTCGGTAAAGTATGACGCGGATATTGATTTGCAGAGTTGTTATGGAACCGCACTTAGGTATTTTATACTTCTTATCGGGTTACCAACCATTTACAGTTTTCAACCAAACCAAGTTCCGTTTACCTTAGGGGCTTGGTTAATAAAAAACGAATTCAATTTGCTGAACAGGATGGCGGTTGTCCAGGGCAATTTACCAAAGTTTTGTCGGACTGTTTTTTCGTTTTGTTGTGTCCGACAAAACAAAGTCCCCTGTCGCACAGCGCCGGTCCGGCCCACAAGATCTCATTTATAGTAAGTTAGTGACTCACAGACAATTAATAAAACTGTTTTCAACGATGCTCAGGAAAACGTTCAGGACATCAAACACATTCCTAGCGACTTCGTCCTACTTCGAAAGGAAATACATAATGGCATTATTACTTCGGATGTTCTTGAAGTTTTAAGAAAAGTTGCAACCTGACAAGAATATCACGCATTAATTAATCTTAAACTACTTTGTGTGGTGAGTTGGAATAAAGATAATAAGTGCGATGGATGAATGGTTAAAGGCAATAGTTGAAGACGGACGATATTTCTATAGAAACAATCGAACTCATCAAGACATAGACTTACGTTCTAGAAAATGGGTCCGACTTCCTTTATAAAATTTCATTGGTAAGTTGGTGCACGAGCGTAACCAATTGAAAGGACTCCTGAAGGACGTCAATGCGTTGGAGCGCTCTCATGCAAAAACACTTCAGAATATCCTTAAATTGTTCATAAACACCACTTACGGCGTACTGGCTTCGCCATACTTTGTGGTTAGTAATACAGTTTTAGCGAATAATATAACAGCAAAGGCTCGAATGGGTGCATGGATGATTAATAAAGCACTTCACACTCGCCAATCTATTACTGATGGGGGGGGGATTCACCACGGTCCCTTACTTCTTCAAAAGCGGAGCAAATAAACCCGGATTAGGAATACTGAGTGATATTAGTCAATGGTATAACTCCAAGAGAGGACATTACCAAACTTCTTTAAGCAACATAGATTGGAAAACAATATTTGAGAAGTATGATATGCCAAGTCAAGCGCCAGAAGTACAACAGTTAGACCAATTAGCGACGATTAATATCGAAGAATTTTGTAAACCATATGCTTGAAAATTTCCTTTTAAGATAGAACATAAGTTGGACAAAACATTCATCAAAGCGGCATATATACAAAAGGCGGCTCATTATGCTTTTATGCTAAGTCGTAATGATATTATTTACAAAATTCGAAGGGCTCGGGAATTCGAGGATCCTCAATTCAAAAATCATCCTGTTTATGAACTATTTCGTAATATATTGGCGGACGAATTCCCTAATAATATGGAAAACCACCATAAATAACTTTTTAAAATCGGAAAGTGGTTTATAAGGAACAAGGGGTGGGGCGAAGTAAAAAACCGTCGCCCCGGTGATGAACTAATAACTTCCATAACATGTCTCAATGATTCAAAAGAGGATTTTATCAAGCGTAAACGGCGTAAAACCGGGGTGCATAGTTTAATTTTACGAGAAGTTTAGGCATTTGGGAACCGGGGTCGGGCTACATACGTAGCCCGATATATACGCTACTTGACAATATGCTCTCGCGTTCTGACGAGTTTCCCCTGAATATGAGGTATCACAACACTTATTTGCTCACAATCGCTATGTGGGTACGCTCAAGCGCTGGGGTTGTGGAGCTGAAAGATCATTTCACAAAATCCAAAATGGGCTTTCATCGAATACATAACCTCTTAAGGGATTTATGTTATACCCCCAGGCTTTTTGCGTATTTTAGTTTTTTTGAATAATAAGTACCCTTCCAGTTTCCGGTAGGAAAAATAAGGTACTTTAGCTGAGGGAGCCTGAATGGTAGAAAAGGTCTATTTAAATCTAAGGGGCATTCTATATTAGCCTCAAAAAAAACGTTCTTCCCATTGGTGCTGGCTTCGATCATCGGTCTATTTCGGCTTAACACCGGGCATTTTTTTTGTCATCGAAAAAGGATATAAGGAATTAGAGTCATAAACATACAGATTCTCGCCATAAGGCTTGTAAACATCCGTATGTCCACCATAAAAAGCCTTTCTTAGAAAGTGGGCTTCCAAGGCCTTCCCCGGGAAGGGAGCTTTTAGCATAATAGTTAGAGCGAAAAATCTTCATGGCTAAGGCTAAAACAGACAAATGGCCTTGTGATATGTACGCCAAACTTATGAAAAAAAAGATGTTGAGCTTTTTGCATAACATGGGCTCCGGGTCCTTTTTCTTTTTCGCTCCGCGCTTTCCCCCCGACATAAGGAGGGGGGGGGGCGAAGCTATATGCTTCGCCCTAATTTCCGCCCCACCAATATATAGAAACAAAGAGAAAAAGCCATACAACATCAACAAAATGCCAATAAAAAGCAGCTGCTTCAAAGCCAAAGTGATGCTTTGGGGTAAAATGACCCAGATATTGACGAATCCCACATATTATTAAGAAAATAGTACCTATAATGACATGAAATTGAGATAGGTAGGCTCTTTCAAGCTTCCCCCCCCTAAGAACCGCACGTGCGAGTTTGCCCGCATGCGGCTCAAGCAACGAAGAGTTTAAGCCCCGGTTAACCAAGCGATGGGCCCGCGACTTTACCTCCGGCTCTTGGTGCGCTTTGCGCCCATGATGCACTATGCTATCACTAAAGTGTTCTGTAACTCTGCGAGTTGCTTATGTCGCAACTGCGCGATTGGCCAATATTTACGCGCGCACTACTTGCAGTTATTCACCTGAATTTCGCGTGGTGAGTGGCTTTTTTAGTGTTTCGTCACTCAAGATTCAAGTCAGCACCAAAGACAAAATGTAGATTGTTACAAACCTGTATAACCAGCCCTCCGGGCCTCCTCCCTTGGGGGATAATGTGGCGTCCGATAGGATAGGGGCCCTCCCTACGGGCCCGCCGGGAGCCGAAATGGCTGAGAAAGGAGGCGCGTAGCAGAGGTTAAAAAAAATAGATTTGGCCGACTTCGCTTGGCTTTTTGAATCGTCTTCTGCCCACTGGACGGTATCCGATCTCACGACCAAACCTCCCGACGCCGGGGAGCCCATTGGGTTTACCTTGTTGACATTTTGACTCTAATGCAAGGTTTTAGATCCTGTGCTATACTCCGGTGATCATTTGCCGATCGGGGCACGCACCGATTCATCGTGTCCCAAATCACATCCGGCCCTACTCAATGAAAACTCGTCGTAGGTGCGGTTTTACGAAACGTCCTTGCACAGTTCACTTGCGTTGATCAGTAGCCTTGTCACTCCTAGCGGGTTGTATGCTGTATCATAAACTTCTTACTTTGTCCCTCACGCTTCAAGCCCTCTCCGTTTCCAGGAGCGCAAGGTGAGGTAGGAGCATCCCGTCGGCGGGGATGGCAATATAGTCCGGTCGACTATACGCATTGTCTTATGTCCTTCAAGTCGCACAACCATGAAACCCTGTAGCTAAAAAAAACGTAGAACCATAAATTCCATCGGAAATAGTGAAGGGGGCCTCTATATATTCAATTCCTTGAAACCCAGTAAACACTAGAGCCAGGAAAACGGTAGCTATTAAAGCGTAAACTGCTTGTTGTTTTAAACCTGCGAGTATAGCATGATGAGCCCAAGTTACGGCAGCTCCAGATGAAAGTAGAATAAGGGTATTTAGAAAAGGAATTCCCCAAGGATCTAAAACAGAAATACCTTTTGGGGGCCAGATAGCTCCGATCTCAACCGTAGGTGCTAAAGAAGAATGAAAAAAAGCCCAAAAGAAAGCTAAAAAAAACATGACTTCAGAAACGATGAAAAGAATCATACCATAGCGAAGTCCTAATTGGACCACAAATGTATGATGTCCTTCGTAGGTGGATTCACGTATAACATCGCGCCACCATACAAAGTAGGGGTCAGTCGGGTCTTTAAACACAGCTGCCCTCCGAACCGTACGAGAGGCTTTCACCTCAAACGGCTCTCACCTCCGATCTCCACTTATAACTATGAACTTTCAATCTTATGATTCAAATCTCTATGAGAGAGACCACCCAAGGGCGTTGTAGCATCAATTTCCTGGCTTACCTGGGATGGATTCATAACTAAAGGCCGGGATTACTCCCAGAATAAGCTTGATTCTGTTCCGAATAATGGAGATACGAACGCGGACGGACCATTCGACTTTATGAGCTGATTGGCCGCGCCGCTGAGACGAGACAATGTCTCGACATCCAAGACCTCTACGATAGAACAGTACGATCGAGAGCTAGGCTCCTTAACCGCCAGGCTGGACTGCCAAATCCGAAGCTATTACGAGCCCTCCGAACCCCATCACCCGATGGGTTATTTCCCCGACTCAGCATAGTACTTATTTTCGTGTCTTTAGGAAGACAACGATCCAGAAGGGTTTAGGCCCCTGCGCAATTAGCTGATTGCTCAGCTAGTTCCTTGTAGGAGTGCCCCACGGTCTTTCAGGTACTGTACACACACCATGTATTGTGGACTGTTTCGGCCTCCGAGGAGGCCTACTTACCGTGCTCTTGCCGTAATATTCTGCTTGAGACAAGAGGAGCTATGTGACGCGAGCATTGCGTATCAAGTTAGTTATCCTAGCCCTACCTTCTGCTCTTTCAGAGCGTCTTAGCGGTGGCAGACCCACAGTTCTCTGATTGAAACTTGCTGCTCCCGAGTAAGCCATGTTACTATGGCTCCTCTGCAAGTTGAGCCTGTGTCCTAGCTTATGAGCTAGCCTGAATGGCACAAAAAAGAGTGGATAGCTCCTCTTGTCGTACGATGTATCTCCGGGCGCACCATGGTATATAAGATCATTCCCAAGCCTAAACAAAGAAGTGTTCCGCCTCCCGTAAAAGAGTGCATGTACATAACACCACCAATAGTGCTTGCCAAAGCTCCGAGTGAACCCAAAAGAGGCCATGGGCTGGGATCTACTAAATGAAAAGGATGTTTTTGAGAGACACTCATAATTGGTATTTTGTTTGCTTTTTAGTCTAATTTATTGGATACCCAAGAAACATAATCATCCAAAGAAAAAGCTTCTACGACAATAGGCATAAAAGCATGATTAGTTACACCCCGTAGGTTTTAAGAGATAAAACAGTCAAGCAAGTCGAAGAGAATCAAAGGCACAGAAAAGCAAAATAGAAAACAGAAGCTTTTTTCCAATAGTGACATAATATTTTAAGTCATCTATTTTTTGGAATATAAATTACGGACAGCTTCAATTGCGTCCCGTGCTAGAGGTCCCAGGCCTCCTAGCGGGGTAGTTAATTCTTCTATTTTATGGGGGTTCACCGGAATGTCGGCGTCGTTACAGGCTTTGGTATATCGTTTGCATGCGTGATAATTTAATTCCGTCTGGGTCGCCTGCGCTGCAGCTTCAGCGACTCCCGCAACCAATATAGGTATAAGAGTTCTCGCTACGGCTTTTGCCCCAGAATTACCTATAGAAGATATTACAAAATCTTTTCCCACAAGGGTATAAATAAAGTTTTTTATGCTCACCGACCTTAACAATAGCCAAACAACAAAAGACATACCTAAAACATCAAAAACAATAAAAAGTTAAATTAACCACAAATTTTGCCAAAAAGTACTCATTTTAATAATAAAGTCTTTATAAGTGAAAATAAAACAAAGTAAATTCGGTAGTCCCAAGTGTTACTTAAGAAGAACCAAAGAATAATAAGTTCAACCTTTATAAAAAATGTTAAAAGTTGCTTGGAAAAGAATGTTTTTGAGGGACACACATAATTGGTATTTTGTTTGCTTTCTAGTCTAATTTATTGGATACCCAAGAAACATAATCATCCAAGGAAACAGCCTCTACGACAATAGGCATAAAGGCATGATTAGTTCCACAAAGTTCACTGCACTGACCATAGTAAACACCTTCTCGTTTAATAAAAATGGAAGTCTGATTTAAACGACCAGGTACAGCATCACATTTTACACCTAAGGAAGGTACAGCCCAACTATGAAGTACATCAGCAGAAGTAATAATCATACGTAGATGAGTTTTTGCTGGTACAACCACTCGATTGTCCACTTCTAATAAACGTAATTGACCCAATTCTAAATCATCCTCTGGAATCATATAACTGTCAAAAGTTAGTGACTGTTCATCAGAACTGTTATAGTCTGAATACTCATAAGTCCAATACCATTGATGTCCAATAGCTTTGATAGTAATAGCTGGATCTACTACCTCGTCCATTGAATAAAGAAGGGCGAACGAAGGTATTGCAATAAACATCAGAATAATACTTGGAAAAATAGATAGAGTAAAAATTTCACCTCATTATAAGATTACTCAAGTGCTCTCCGAACCGTATGAGCACGTCACCGTGCTACGGCTCACTAACTCGACTTACTTCGGATTACTTTCCGAGTTCAGATAGCGGGGCTGGCCGAGTCTGCCAGTTGCCCGGTGGGCACCTAGATGGAAGGCGCGGCGCTACGCGCGTACCGTTTTTTTTGGCCGAAGGGTCCGAAGGATACTTCTTTAGCTTGTAGAACCCCTTTGGCTTTACAATTTACGCGCACTTCTTCGGGCCTCCGGGCCCTGTAAAGGCAAAGAAGTCTTCGGACCCATAGGCACGGAGTGCGCGGGGAGCGTGTTCGGGCGAAGGGCCGGGCCCCCGCACATGATTTTTACATTGTCCGGGAATCGTCCACATGGGGATTCTTTTCACTCCTTGAGCAAAAGGCCACACGAGTAGCGCGTCATTGGGTCAGTTGAAACTACACGACTGTACACGTACTTACGAAATTTCGCGCGCTCTTGTTAATACATCTCTGCTTTATCGCTCAGGCCAATCAACGCTTTTTCGTGTGTCGGATAAGTCTACTTCCGACCCTGTTCGGTTGACTGATCTCCCAAAAGCCCAGGATGTCTCTAGGCGTACCTTTCCCACTCACAGACTGTTGCCAAGCTTCCACTTGTGAGTCAGTGACTCCCACTGGATATCGGGCTTCGAGCGCCCTACCTAAGTCGTTACCTGCTATCTGGAATACCTTCTTCAAAGAGTGCAGTTTAAACTTCGCTGCAAACATCTTGGCCAAGGAGGAACGCAAGACGTAAGCCAAATAGGCGATGGCCCGGCGTTTGTTTCCGGCAAACTGATACCAATTGGCGTATCCGCGCAAGATTGAGTTCATTCGTCGGTTTGCTTCGCTTTGAGGTAAGCTCATCAAGCCGAAGTTTGGTAGAGGATCTCCATTCCCAGCAAGGTAAGCCTGCTGTTGCAATCGCAGCTTCAACTGGTTCATGTCTGCGTCCATGGTGAGGATAACTTTATTTTTTATCCTCCATCGCCAACCCTCTTGGGTCTGGTATCTTTGTTTCGTGTGTACTACTCGGCGTCCGATACGGTGCCCCAAGAAAGGAATTCCCACGGATATATGTTTTATATGGGTCTTTTCCATGTTCAGTAGCAAATTGAGTTTCTTTCTTAGGAAGGTTTCGCATTCCTGACGAATGGCTTTAGCATCAGACAGGGGGCCACGGATAGCTATGAGGAAGTCATCTCCGTATCGTCTGTACTCCATTCTTCGATACAATGGGTCGAATGGGTCACTGCGGGGGCGCGCTTTACGCATCTTTCCCTGCTTCCGAAGCAGCACCCAGCTACGATTATCCTTCCGGTTGTATTGCTGGATGCGCTCTTCTATCCATATGTCAAACTCGTGTAGATATATATTGGACAGTATTGGACTTAGTATTCTGCCTTCCGGGGTTACCAAGTTTGACTCCTCAATGTTCCCATAGGGCATGTGTATCTTCGCTTTCAATCCGCCACCAATGAGTTTTAGCAGTTTTTTGTCTCGGATCTTACGTCTCATGATGTGGCAGAGGATGCCATGGTTCACGGTTTCGAATAATTTGTTAATGTTGCCTGGTACAATCCAATTAGTTTCTTTGAAGTCGCTGCGTATGGTTCGTAGGGCCGTGTGCGCGCTACGCCCAGGTCGCCAGCCGTGGGATCTCCGAGAGAATATTGATTCATAGATAGGCTCTAGAAGCATTCTCAGTACCTCTTGCACGATACGGTCTTGGAAGCAGGGAATTCCAAGTGATATTTTCTCGCGCTTACCCGGCTTGGTAATGATTTTCGTGCCTCCCCATTCATATGGGCTTTCGCTGTCCAGGACTGCATCTCTCAGCGCTTGAAGCTTACGGAAAGACGTGCCTTCGATGGTAAGGCCGTCAGTCCCAGGGCTCATTGACCCTGGATTAGGTCTCAGTTTTTGGTAGGCTATGCTCCATATATCCATACTCTTTAGGTAATTGCTTAGATCATGGTATATCCAGTCACGCCTTCGAAAAGACGAGATCCAAAGGTCCACAAGGGCATCAACCCCATTACGCACATAGTCGGACACATCCACCTTGGGATCCCAGGGGGCTGAGTTTGTAGACGATATCGAGTAAAATCTGCAAAGGTATGGCAGATGCTTAGATCCCTTCCCCGTTGCTTTGTGTTCGCAAAGCGCTTTCCTCTTACGAGGCTGCGTTAACAGTAGGCAGGTCATATGGATCCTCTGACTTCCCAGGACGTGTGACCACGTTGGGATCTCACCGGTATCACCGATAGGCCGTGTCGCCACGAGATGTCTTTTAGTTCCCTGTCCCCAGTGATGTAGGTAATCTGCTCTCATGCGGGGTGTAGGCACCGCACTATCTCCGGCCTGTACACTTTGGACCATTGTCAGGCTGAGAGCTTTAATGCGTGCGCTCGTGCGTGTCACCGGTTTGGATCCGGATAGCATCAGGTTTAATTCGACCGAAAGGAACTTAGATTCGCCAGAACAGCTCCTCATCTCGAATAGCGATGGCAGGTTAGCAAGATGATCTTGGGCTTTCCACAGTCCAGCTGCGAACGACAAGGACCCCTCAATCTCGCTTTTACGACATGCTTTGGTCTCCCACCACTTACGTGGCAAGGATGAGTCGTATACCTGGCGCGCGGAAGATAGGCTCGCGCGGTTTAGAGCCCATGTGTTGAACCCCATTGACATAACTATGGGTGACCTAACGGTCGCCCTCCAAATAATTTCTATACTAGTTCCATGAACAATCCTTTCTGGAATTGGATTTCTTTTATAGTGAAAATGCCATAAAGCGCGAACCAACATCCATAATACAAAGATCAAAATAACGATTAAAAAGAAAAAAATATCATTATGTAAGTCAATTAGTTTGGATAGGTAGGCCCTTACGGGCTTTCCCCCCTAAGAACTGTACGTGAAAGTTTACCTTCATACAGCTCCATTTCATTCTCAAAACTCCCTTACACGCCTACGCACCGGAAATGGCTTGACGGATTTCCGCGCACGAGCACTATAGGGAGAGGCACGTAGTGCGAAGACCCTTCTTTCTCAGCCATTTCTAGAAGAGTGGCCTTCAAATACTCGACCAAACAGAGAGGGCATTCTAGATTCATTTGCAAATTTTGTGTCACGGGTAGAAGCCGCCTACTTTCATGTGGTGCAGATACACCTGTTCCCATTGTGACCCCCCCCCCAAAAGACTACACACGGTCATTACGGTATATTGTATTGAGCGGCGCTTCTCACTCGGGGTTGCCCGGAATATTGATGTATAGGCTGAACCGTTTCAGTCTTCTTTGTTGCCCAATTTTAACCATCTACACCCGGGCACCATAATTACTGCCAGGCACGTAGTGCGCGGGGAGCGTGTTCCGACCTGATAGCCGCGACTAGTGACTAATTCGCGTTGGAGTTTGTAGGCCTTTTTAAGGTCTCCAGACTTCCATGCCACCACCATCGGTTCTTGGCAATCGTTTACTTTTTTGTTTGTTTTTTCGTGTTCGTTTTTTCGTCAGTCTGCTTGCGCCGAGCTGCCCTCAGACTTGCTTCGATCTCATTGTGCTGAATGCCGCCCCAAGTCAGCCACCTTTTTTGCTTTGTGGGGCTTCCTCTACCCACATCTCGTTATGTGCCCTTACGGACGCACCTCCATAGGGAGTGGATAAATCTGGGCTTACCATGTTACATTAATAGCACCTAACCTTTGCTGATTTTTTTGACTGTACTTTACCCCGGTGAACTTGCGGTTTCGATATGCCCAAAGGAAAGAGGCTAATCCGTTCACGTCCAGCCTTACGATTGACGAGGCTTATATACATTCGCTTACGCTGCCTTTATCAGCTAACCCTATTCCCAAGGCTTCAAACCCAGTCTTTTAAGTCAAGGCATGCTTGAATAGGGTCGGGCAGAAACCGTTGCCAGATGGGGACCCCCCATATTGCTCTCAATGTCATCATGTCGCACTTCCTTGCATCATAGGAGTGGCAGGGTCTTGAAAACCTAATTGCCAAGGTTCCGCAGCATCACAAAAAGCAATTGGAAATATACATATCAAATTCATTGGGTATATTCTGGTTTTTTTATGAACTACTCCAGCCCTGGTTTCAATATAAGGGCCCCTATTGCTCGACCAACGCGAGAGGGCCTGCCAACCAAAAAAGATGTTGAGTCAAAAACAAAAAAAATTTTTATCTTGGGTCATCTGTAATGGAGACTTCTTTCGTAAAGCCAAAGAAGTCTCCATTACAGATGACCCATAAGCACTACATGCGCGGGGCGCGGGTGAAAAAGCCGAATACGCGAGTGCAAGGACAAGATTCATTTTTTTCCGGTGGCCCTGCAGGCACGCAAAACACGTGGGTTGGTTTTTTTTGTTGCTTAATGGATTCGCATTGCCTCGCTGCGCTTGGCCAGATACGTATAAACGATAAACCATCTAGGGGGGGGGGGGTAAGCGCGAAGCGCGAACAGATGCTGTGGGGCTTCCGCGCCTCTCCCTGCATAACCCGGAGACAAAACAAATCGGCCAGACAAAAGAAGGAGAAATTGTTAAAGTTTGGCGCGTAGTAGCGAGCAAAATTTGGCCATGGCGGCTTAGTGTTGGTTAAAGAGCTAGTTGCCTTTTATAAACTTGTATAATCAATGCGTAAAAAATGGTCAACTCTATTATAAAATAAATAGGTAAACAAGCGACAATTTGACACCAGATATCCGGAGGTGTAAAAAAAGCTGCTGTGAAAAGCGAAAAAACTATAAAAAAACGACGATTTTTTATAAAGGTTTTCACTCCCTTTGATTCTAGCAAACAGATCACAAGTACAGGTACTTGAGAGCATATTGATGAAATAAATAAAATACGAACAGTTAACATAATATAGTCAAAAATCTTAGGTTGTAACTTTATTATAAGTAAATTAGTTGATGTTGTACTTAATTTGTATAAAAAGTGCCAAACATTGGGAACTATCCAAACAAAAGTGACAAAAAAAAACAAAAAGAAGCAAAAACCACTTAAGTAAAACAATTTATTGTATTTTTTTCTTTGTTCTTCATAGCAACTGGGCATCAAAAAACACCAAATTTGATAACTTAAAAAAGGAAATAAAAAGTAAAAGCATGATATTAAAGACGTAGTAACATATGTGCTCAAGGCCTCCGTTAATTGTGTACAAATAAAAGATGAGTCTAAATAAGGCAAAGTAAGAAAGGGTTTAGCTAATAAAAAAATGAACTCTTCTGAGAACCAATAACACGCAAACCATGTAAAACTAAAGCAAATCAATATCCAAAAAACACGAATTCGAACTTCCTCCAAAATAGTTTTTAATACAAAATTCATTATATTTCGTCGTGTGTTGAACCTGATCAAAACCAAGAAAACGCAAAGCAAAAAAAAATATATATATTTTTTTTGTTCGTTTTATTCTATTCGACCCTTTCTTTTTCAGCCTTCATTCGCGATGCGAATAAAGCGGGAGAGAAGAAAGAAGCAAGCTTCTTTCTTCTCTGGAGTTCACTCTTTTTTTGCGAAGTGGTTAGTAATGTACTGCATTCTTAGCTCAGTTGGATAGAGCAACAACCTTCGAAGTTGATGGTCACAGGTTCAAATCCTGTAGGATGCGTAAAGTGCACAATGAATAATATATACCAACGGTAATCCTTCTACTTGTTTAATTAGTCTAAAGGAACAACGTTACACGCGTGGATTGACCTATTTTTCACCAGAATCCCGTGGCACCAGAAAGTAGAAGCTTACTTATCATAGGTAGAGTGACCGAGTGGTTAAAAGGGATAGACTGTAAATCTGCTGAAGGTTTTCTACGTAGGTTCGAATCCTGCCTCTCCCAAGTATACTTCGTATTTTTCAAATAGAGGCGAAGCACAAAAATATGTGCTTAACCCTTCATGCAATTAAATAGAGTGGATAAATATATATATATATATATATATATTTGTTCTTTCCCAGACACATATTGAATGCATTGGTACTCGAGCCCTCTCCGAACCGTACGAGATGGTCGCCCATCATACGGCTCTCCAATTCAACCTTTCTTTGGATTTGCTTCTGTCGTAAGGTCTTGGCTTGTTTTGCCAGTAACCTTTGTGGGCCTACAAGTGGCGTGAGTAACATAAAGTAACTTGCTTTCTCACTATAACGATCATGTGCGATTCTAGTGGGATAAAATAAAACCAAGCATTCTCTTATATGAGCTCATCCTTGAGACCCCGAACATGGTGCATTTCCGCAACCTCTTATGATTGAGGCACGTAGCGTATTTTTTTTCCAAAATCTAAAAATCCAAAGATCCGCGTCAGCCCAAATATTATTTTTCCGTGTATTGACTCATCCCGGACGGGATCTTTGGGAGCCTTCCTGGAGGACTTGGTTGAATCTGATCTGCTAAGATATAGCAGACGCTTAAGCCCCTTCCCTTATGCTGATTAGCGAAAAAAAAAATATTTTTTTTATTTTTTTGACCTTTCGGGTAGGCGAGTACTACGGGCTCTCTGACGTCCACCTTCGTCCAGATGACTGAAGTGGACTTCACCGGTGTTGCCTACAGTTCTTGGCCGATTGTTGGTGCAAGGCCGTTTTGCATCGAGATGTCGTTTAGTCTCTTGTCCCCAGTAGTTTGGGTAATCTGCTCCCTCGTTGAGGCTCTGCAATGTCTGCAGGCCAAAAGTCCCCATTCTGGTCTTACCGTAATTTATCAACAGCAGACTGAGAGCTTGACAGCGTGTATTCGTGCGCGTCACCACATTCACACGGTTAACCGCGGGTCCAGTTTAACCGAAAGAGACTTCGATTTGTCAGAGCTGGTTCTCATCTCGTACAATAGCGAGCTTACTTAGTAGTCTAAGGGTTCAGCCTTTCAACTACGCTTTTAGAGCATGCTGTGGTTCCCACCCGTTTACACGGGGTTTAGGTGAGCTCTATGCCCGGCACGCGGAATAGGGTCTCGCGTGGTTTGCTATATGGTGAGCACAGAATAGCAATTCTTCTCCATATGGCCAAACTATGACTGTAAGCGACGCGAACGGTCGCCCTAAATTCCACTGCAATAGTACCGCGAATTCGAAAAGTAATAACCAGAATGGCCAACCCAATAGCGGATTCCGCAGCAGCCACCGTTAAAACAAATAAAGCAAATAATTGACCCATCATATCATCCAAATAAACAGAAAATACCAAAAAGTTCAAATTGACAGCAAGTAACATTAACTCAATTGGTAGGGGGTGGGCCACCCGCCCGATAGCAGAGACCTTCTCCCTTTTGTCGAGCACTACAAGCCTGCGGGCATAAACTTTGAAGTCAGGGCCCAAAGGGCACGAGACCCGAACCGTAGGGGCCTTCGGGCACTCGGCCCTCTCCTTCTAGTCTTCGTGCGCGGAAATCGTCAAGCCATTTCCGGCCTTCGGCGCTTCTTTCGTAAAGAAGTCTCCTGTCTGAAAGTGGGCACCTTCGTCGGACCCATAGGCAGAGGCACGTAGTGCGAAGACCAGAGGGAGGGAGTGCGTAGGGGATAAAATATTTTTTATGCTTGGGTGGCCTCCCTCCGAACCGTACGTGCAAGATTTCCTCGCATACGGCTCTCCGAGACGAAAAAACAAATCCTCTATCGGTTCGAGATAGTTGCGCGCCCTCTCCCGGCAGGTCCGAGGGACGCGAGACCCGATAGGCACGTAGTGCTCGACCCGATAGGTTAAGCGTCCTTCGGACCCCACAAAGTGCGTAGCACCTCTCCCTATAGCACTCGTGCGCGGGAATAAGCCATTTCCGCAAACTTTTGTGCCTTTACGAAAGAAGGCCCATAGGGAGAGGGGAGAGATGCGTAGCACTCGACTATAGGGAGAGGGCCCGTAAAGGCAAAGAAGTATCCTTCGGAACCTTTGGACCCGGGGCCCCACACAATGTTCCTAAGAAGTCCGTATTTAAGTGACCATGACTAGATAGTTGCTGGGGTGGCTGGATTGACTCCTTTAAGTGTCTCTCACAACTCTTCCTTTCAAAAATCCATGAGCCTGTGGGCTTGAGTTCTCCCCGTTAGGGTTTGTGTGCGTAAATCGTCAAGCCATTTACGACCTCTCGGTCCTTCCGACCGAAGACCGTGAAGTATCTGCTTTACGGGCAGAAAATTAAAAAAAAAGTCCCTGGGACTCTCCCGTTGGTCGAGTCCTCCTTGGGTCGGACGGAGACTTCTTTGCCTTTACGAAAGAAGCGCCGAAGGTTCCGAAGAAGTTTACAATTTCCGCGCACGATACCCGAACACGCTCCCCGCGCACTACGTGCCTATAGCCCCTCGGCTTTACGATTTCAGGGTTCTCTCTTCTCTTCCGTCCCCGAGTCCCAATTAATTCGGGCTGAGCCTTCCCTACAACAGACGGTACAACTCATACGAGCCAGTCGTCCCTGGTAAGTTATCTCTCTCTTGATCCCTTCGCGATAATCGCTACTACGGAACACCCGATGCCTCTCTCGGACGGGGCCCCAAAAAGATAGGGTGTCACCCCCTAAGTAGATTAGCCGTCACCGGCCTTAGGCATTCCCACGTTTCGTGTTTGTGTGTCAAAATAGGTTCTTTAGGATTCAAGTCATTACCCACAAAATGTGGTAGCTGTCCCGCAGTATGTTTCCACTCTTTCAACTAACCCTAATGCCAAAGGCGGTGGCTGTAAGAAGGCCGCTCTTCTTGCTGGCGGCATATAGTCACGATCGACGGGTCGTCGTTACCAGACTGAGGTTACACCCTCCAGTTAACTTGAAAACGAATCCATAGCACCTAATAGCTCGGGGCAAAAAAAATGTTTTTTCGGTTTCGCTCCCCTTTTCCCAGCATGCTACAATACCCCTTGGGATTTCCCCTAAAGGATAGCGGGATGCTTTACATGATGAACATATTCATGGTACGTTTCGTACGAGCACACTCTACTCTACGCGGCGCACACATTAACATAATAAGAATATTTTTTCTATTTAAGAAAATTCCCCAAATACCTAAAAGAAAAAGAATCATAGAAAATGTTAAATATTTTACTAGATCCATAATAATAGTCTCTGTTTTAAAAGCCAACTCGGTTAAAGTGCTCTAGGAAAAAATATTTCTTTCCTATTTTCCGGGGAAGCGCCGGCCCCGGAATAATCACCGAACATGCAACCCAATAAATAAATAATTCTCAAAGCCCTGTCAGTTTTTTTTCCCTTTTTTGTCTGACAGTCCCGGGGCCTCTACCTATAGTCGAGTACCCGAAGGGCCGTTGGCCCTTTGGGCCGATAAGGCCGGAAATGGCTTATTTATGCGCACGAAGACTGGAGAGGGGAGAGCACGTAGTGCCTCTCCCTATATTCTCGTGGCCTTTGGGCCGTTAGTCTAATGTCTCCGACCCGTTCCCCTACGGGAAGAGAGGGACTTAGGCCCTCCGCGCCTACCTTTGATTTAAGGCGCCATCTGAACTCTCAGATGGTTTTTAATTCTTTTAAAAAACAAAAAACACAAAAACATATTTGATAATTATTAAACAGAATACTCTGAGAAGAATCAAAATCCAATTTCGTGTTACTTCATGGTGAACATAATCTGCCAAAATCTCTTCGATTCCCACATGAATATGCCAGAATAACAAGATATTTAGCAGAATCAAACTGGATACATTTGCTATAAGAATGGTAGGGATTAAAAAAGCAGCAGTAATTCTTTGAAGAAGCCAATGCCCTAAGGTTTCTCTATGAGTTTTCATTGCTTTCACCTTTTTTTTCGAGCCGCGAAACGAAATTTTTCGGGGCGCTCGGCCAAAGCGGGAGGCTCCACCCAGCGCGGCTTTGCTAATAGAATATATGGCTCCGCTAAACGCAAGCGCCCGGCCCGTGTTAACCTAAATGATTTATACTTTGAAAAAACAAAATATTTTTTTGTGATGCGTCCTCCCGCGCCCTCATCGAGAAATAATCAAGCTCATAAACATAGGCAAAGTGCCATTTGATGAGTAACTAAAAACAAAGGAGAGGGTTATAGAAAGAAAAAAGTAATAAAAAAGACAGTGATTGCTAGCGTAGACCTATTTTTTTATTCATTGGTATTGTTTACCATTCAAGCCCCGGATATAGCCCAAATTGTCTGAGCAATTGTATGTGCTTGCCCCCCTACGGCCCCTAGGTCTTGATGGCAAAAGCCCTGGAAGGCCATAGTATAAATATCTACGGTGGGAGAAGCAAAGCGCATAAAAGCTTTCTGTTTCGCGACAAAATATATTTTTTTAGTTCCCACCTTCTCTTAAAAAAGTCTTGATGGGTGAAACCAATCAAGGGATGAACAAGAATAGAGATTTTAAGTGCAATCGAAAAAAAAGCTGTAACCATAGTTTGAAACTGTTTTGACGTAATACTAAAAGTATGGCAAAAGCATTAATGGTCATTAAGAAATCTATACGGTTCCACATGAAAAACCAATTAAAAGATAACCTACATGTCCAATAAAACTATAAGCTTATTGCTGGTTTAATAGGCCTTAAGTCCTAAAAAAGATACGCGAGATTCTCCAGAAACCAACAGCACCAATCTTTACCTTTTGCCAAATACGAAGCTGCTCCCGTAGCCGATTTTTCGTTTGGTAATAAATTCTGAACCCCCTACTTTTTAGCTAAATGTGAGGTGGTAGCGAGTTAGAAAAAAGCTGAGGTATATCCGAAGCAGGTGCGGCGGGACGTTGCGGTAGAGGCGGCGCCAGAGGGGGGGGGTCGGTGCCTTTGAAGGCTGTGGGACGCCTGAAGGAACTTCAGGAGTAGGCACATGTGGCAGGTTTGCCAGATGGTCGTCCAAAGCTTTCTTATTATCTTCCAAGGCCTTGGTACGTGACCGTACAGCAGCCTCAGATTCCCATTTGTTGGCCCCTTCACTGTAGAGCCAAACCCCCTGTTACGCGCACGCAAGTGACTCATCGTGCCGTATAGCATCCTTTAGTTCCTGTTCCGCGCGTGTTCCATTATTATTAAGATAATCGCGTTGTTGGCTCCAAATGCTTATTTTAAGCTTCTGCCACTTCAAGCCATTAGCGGGTATGAGCTGCCTCGTTAGCAGCCTTCGCTTTATCTAACTCGACTTTGAAGTAGACCGCGCTCCCCACGGCCGTGGCTGTCGCCCCCCACCACGGTGTTTATGTTCTATAGGTTGAGACTTAATGTAGTCAGCCACCGATACCCGATGTTCTATAGGTTGAGACTTAATGTAGTCAGCCACCGATACCCGAGCCGCTCGGGCCACCCTTTTATGCTACTACCAAATGTAGTGCCCAGTGGGTATATAACCCTAGAAGGTTTATTTCCGTGGGGAGTAGTATGGAAGTGGCGGCTGGTCTTATAAAAGTTACCAAACAGCACATCTCATTTGCTGGGATAATGGTTAGGTATTGGCGGTAGCTCAACAGCTATTTGCTCTTGCAGAGCAAATGTCCGGAGGTACTCTTCGAGCACCAGAGGAATACCCTCCTCCCATGTGGGTGGAAGGCCTTCGCCCTCCAGGGCATCGGTTAATAAATTCGAACCTTGTGCCGGTCCGTTTAGTATGTGCCTTAACTTAAAATATACTATGACGAACGCAAACAAGCCCCGGAATAGAACATCACGAACAAATCCGTGGTTTAAAAAAAAAGCTAAACCAAACAGCTGTCCTAACTTAAATCCTATAATTAAGGACATCAAAACGGACTCCTTGAATAATTGATCCATGGAAATACATTGAAATAACAGGTATTGGAAAATATTAGAGCCAAAAATAATGTGTGAGAGCCGTAGTAAAAAGACTTTTCCTGTAACTGTAAAAAAAAAAGAGAAAAATTACGTATAGCAAAATACACACAGTAGGAATATAGCAAAAATACACTTCATCTTTTAACACTCGGGAAAAAGAACCAAGAATAGGAAAGAAGTCAATGAAAGTCAGGTACGCTAAAATTAGAGCTCTACCGCCACACTTGGTTCACTTATTAAACCCATATTCTGCCCTACACAGTCATTGCTCTGCTACGCGCCTACTTTTTCCTGCGATAACAGTCGTTTTTTTACTAGGATAAAAGGCCATTCAGTATTGGTTTTTACCAATACTGAATACAAGACAAAATAGAAAGTAATATAAAACAAACATAACCAAAGGAATTGTGTCAAATACGTAAATTGATCTAGTTGAGGCCGAAGATGTAGGACGTTAGTTCTACATAACATTTTTTTTCTTTTTGTGACATTTCATTAAATTTTTTTTTTTCTTGGTCCGTTCTTTATCTTTGCCAGAGTTCTCTTTTGTCCGCGTAAAACATAGATTTTGTTAAGAGCGGTGGTTTGACGTGAAGCTAGAGAAGTGCTTTGATAAGTAGAGGGACTCAAGCTTGAAAGTGCGTTCTTTTTGATCACTTGTGATACACTAATCTCTCCCAAAGAACATACATAATCTTTATTCATTCGTTGCAATTTATGAGCATTTGCGAGTTGGACCATTCCTTTACACCACTTGGATGCTCCGGATACACTTGAGTACAGATAGTTTGCACTGGCTTGAAAACATTCTTTGAAAACCACATCTTGTTCTACACGGTCATTGCTCTGCTCCGCGCCTACTTTTTCCTGCGATACCAGTCGTTTTCTTAGTTTGATAATTCGACTTATTTTGGGTAATCCATCATTATATAATAATACATAAAAAGTCATATAAAACACGCATAACCAAACGAATTGTGTCAAATACGTAAATTGATCTAGTTGAGGCATTTTTTTTTCCTTTTTTTTTTACTGATTCCAATACTTATTGAATCGCGCTTTGCCCAGCCAAATAAAATATATATTTTATTTGCGCTCTGAGTCGTTCTGGGAGAGACTTATTTTCTTATCTGAGGCCATGCGCGTAGTCCGGGTCCGAGGGACACAGGGGAATCATGCCTGTATCAGGCCAGAACAAAAAAGCAGAGGTTTTATTCGCTTCGCAAAGGACCCGCCCGAACCCTAAGGGAAGAAGGGTCCTCTGTCATAGGCCGGAAATTGTAAAGCCGGCCGAAAACGCAAAGAAAATAATTTTTCAGTGATTAGCTAAAGGGCCGCAGGCAGCCTCCCCTTTTCATTACTGAGGTGCTGAGTATACATGTGGGCATACCCCCCCCCCCGCATTCCCTGAGGCTTGGGGCGATGAGACATCGCTTGTCGTCGCACTAATGGATTATTTGCGTGACATCCTTTCTTCGATCCTAGTTTTTAGCTGCTCTGCGTTAACACACCAACAAAAACTAATTATTTGCCCCGGCCTTGGTCTTTTAGTTGAAATACGTTATTTTTTGTGGATTGTTTAGTAGTTTCACGTTTTTTCTCAGTATAGGCGAGAGGCTTTGGACCTAAATGCTTAAAGCCCTGTTTGGTCTTTTTGGTCGTAAGAACTTTTTCAGAAAAAATATATTTTTTTTTGACGTTGGTGTTTTTTTTCATGTTTCGCCAGTGTTTTAGCTTCGCGCCTAAATGCTTTGTTTGTTTTTGATGTGATTTTGTCGGCGAAAAATAATCTATTTTGCCATCACCAATCTCTTTTACCACGATATTACTTATTTTTGGTTTCATGTTCAAAATGGAGAATATTCTCCATTGACTATAAAATACTTTTCTACTTCTGAGAAGACTCTTGGGAAGAAAAGCTATATAACCTGCGATTGCTACAGCATAACCTCCTTTCACTGAATTCAAAATAAATCCTTTGACCAAATTTTGGTCACTTCGCCAAATCTTGGTTAGTTCAATCCAAACTAGTTTTCTTTTACATTTTATTTCTAATGGTTTTGGCAAAAGCATCTTTGGTTCACCAAACACTTCTACATCTTCGATTCCAAAATTAAACCTTGCTTGCTTGGTGATTGGCACTCTTTTCAGTTCATGTTGGAAACAAATTATTGGAGTTTTCAGTCCTGTATCAACCAAGACCTTGTTTTGTTGTAATTGTATCACTGAACATTGTATAGCGCTCCCACGTAATGGATTAAAACTAGAATTATATTTGGGAAATAATTGACTAAAGCTCATTTTTATTTTTTTATTTTTTTAGTATTTTTGTCACTTAATTTGTTTGCTTATAGAGCCCTTCAGACTAAGCAGCGCCCTCATACTCAGTTTCATGAGGCCGCCCGTAGGGCATACTAATTGCTAGAGAGTGCGGAGAACAAAATTATTTTTTTGTGCTGCGCCCAGCCTTCTCGTCTTTCGACTTGAACCCCCCCCCCGGATGGTTAAATAGGACTGAAGTCGGCGAGACTCGTTCAGTCCGCGAACGAAAACGACCCAAGCTCTCTGATTTTCGAGAGCCTAAGATAACCGTGCAGCCGTAAGCCGCAGGCCCATAGGGCATAAAACGAAAGAAAAAAAATATATATAAATTTTTGTTTTGTTTTCGACCCTCCCCGGGCCGGCACGGCTGAAGGCGCTATGGTATCGGCTAAAGCCCGAACTCTATGGCCCAAAGGGCGCGATACTATAGGGAGAGGTGTTACGCACTTTGTGAGTCCGAAGGTCGGAAGGCCAGACATGGCTTGTAGATTTCGTTCTTTGCCTTTACGAAAGAAGGGTTAAGCCCTGTAAAGCCAAAGAAGTCTCCTTCGGACCCTAAAAAAATTTTTTTTACGAACCTCAATTTACCATTTTATGATGACATAGGACTTTATGATGATATTTAAACACGACGTTTTTTAGGGGGTCGGCATCCATTATGTGGCGTTGGGGTTACATCGCGAATTTTGGTAATAATAAGACCTCCTAGTTTTAAACCACGTAGCGAAGATTCCTTTCCATAACCTAATCCTTTGATTCTCACTTCAACAAACTTAAATCCAAGTTGAATGGCAACTCGCGCGGCATTTTCTGCAGTTGCTTGAGCAGCATAATTGGTTGAGCGACGAGATCCCTTAAACCCCACTGAACCTGAGGAGGACCAAGTTTTTGTATTTCCGTTATAATCTGTTAAAGTAATAATTGTATTACCAAAAGTTGATTGAATATAAGTAATACAGTGTTTTTTTTGCATATTAGTAATACCGTGCTTTTTTTGCATGAGTGTTTATTGAATGTTTTTGGTGTTGTTTGATATCATCGATTTTGTTTTTTTATGATCCATCTAATCCATTTACTAATTACAAAGATATTTTGTACAAACTGAAAAAAAAAAAATAAATTTTTTATCAACTTCTAATCGAAACGTATCTTAATTTGCGACAAGTCTTAGCATTAGTATGAGTTCGTTGGCCGCGTAAGGGCAATCCTGCATTATGGCGAAACCCACGATAACAACCAATACTAATTAATCGTTTGATGTCTCTCTGAATGACTCTCTTCAATTCTGAATCAACTAAATAATTTTGACTTATTATTTTTATAATTTGGTCAAATTGATATTTAGTTAACTTATTAACCTTAATGGTATCGCTGAGGCCTAATTGATCACAAACTTGAATTGCCTTTTTAGGGCCAATTCCAAAGATTCGAGTTAAGGCAATTTTGACTTGTTTATTGGAATTTAAATTAGTTCCTAAAATATATGACATGATTTATTTTTTTTTTCCTTGTTTTTTATGTATAATTTCGTTTCGATATTGTATACCCTTCCCTTTATAAACTTCAGGAGGTTTACAACTTTTGACAATCGCAGCAAATTGAGTTACTTTTTGATGATCCATTCCAGTACAACAAATGAGATTAGGCTTTAAGCAAAAAACGCGAACTGAAGGTGTAACTTGAAGTCGAATCTCATGACTAAATCCTAATTTTAAATATAAAATAGAGCCTTGTGCATTAGTACTGGCTTTGTATCCAACTCCAATTATTTCCAAAAAACAAAAGAATTTGGCTTCCATAAACTTGACTTGATTTTTTTAAAAAACTTGGCATAGAATCTCACCGCCACCAAAATTGCTTTTTTGTGCTTCACGATCACATATCAAATTTCCCTTTGAAGTGGATAAGATGGTTATACCAAGTCCTTCCCTTTTTTTTGATAAACGATTTTTTGATGAATAAATTCGAAAACCTGGTTTAGATATTGTTTTCATTTTTTTTATTACACCTATTCCAGAAGAATGATACTTTAAGACTATTCTCAAGCTTCCGTCTGCTTCCTGAGAGAATCCGTGAATATAACCCTCATTGTACAAAATTCTACAAAAATCCCAACAAAGACGCGAAATGAAAACACGAGGCATAATTTTACAAGCAGAGCAGACAAAGCGTTTTTTTCTCTTGCTTATTTTTTTGAAAGAGGAAAAATAAAGAACACGCTTTTGAGCTTTTTGCGCATTTTTTATACTAGATAAAAGATTACTTAATGTATGCATAAAAAAAATATTTTTTTTCGATTTTTTCGAACAGCACTTTGCGCCTCGCGGGGCGTTTTATTTATTTTTTATTAAGAGATATATCTAAATTGGTGGTTTCACCTCTCCCTGGGGTCGAGAGCTTAAGCCCTTTTTTTGTCAGTTTTACTGTCAGTTTTTTTATTTTTTTGAAAGCATCGGTTTTTTGCCTTTTTTTTTCAGACAGTCGCGGGCCCTTCCCCTTCGGGCACTCTTGCCTTCTTTCTCAGCCATTTCGGCTAAGACTTCCGACACTCTCACCTATCGGGTCTCGTGCCCTCCGGGGCGTGCGTAGCACCTCTCCTTATAGTCTCGTGCCTTTGGCGACCTTCGGAAAAATATTGGTTTTTCGCTCTATTCCTAATTCAGCTATTAGATTTTCTGTGGATAAAGTTTAGCGCGTAGTAAACAAATGTTCGAATCATAACCGAGAGAAAAAACGTATTTTATTCTCTGAGCGCCTCGTATACTTGGCAGGTTGAGAGGCAGTAAAAGACCTATGGGTACTTGAAAAGCTAACCTTTGTTCTATTGGCTACCAACACGATTTGTTTATGCCTATTAAAGAACCTTTAGAAGCTAATTCACGAAAAACTATACGAGAAATGCGAAATAACTTATATACGGAACGAGGGCGCCCTGTGAAAATACACCGGTTTCTTACTCGTGTTTTGGAACTATTTCTTGGCAACTTAGACAACTTGAAAAAATATTCATAACGGTTACAGTAGACGTGGAATTTCCTCTGACGCCCCTGATTCAAAACCGTACGTGATAGTCTCCCATCATACGGCTCCTTGCACCGAGATTGAAAAATTATTACAACTTAAAGACACGTTGTGTCTCTCATCTTCGATTTTGAAGCATATATGTTGACTGTTTTTTCTACTTTCGGATGCATGGACACTTTAGCATATCCCGATCATAACAACCGGGCAAAAAAAAATTTTTTTTAGCTTTTTGCCCTATCCTAATCCTACACACCATAAGGTTAGCCCGCCTGAGCGTAAGCTCAGAGGTGCGCAGGATTACACAGTTCCGAGATTCCATTCATCCTTTTGGATTGGGCCGTAAGGCTCCCGCTCTACGCCGGAGGCGCGCTCAAAGAACGAAAAGGGCAGAAAATTCCTTTCCCTTGGCCTCTGTCTGATATTCCGGACGCGGGGGGTCTCCTACATAATAGAAGTAGGAAGCAATACCACCCCTTCCTATTACGACGCTTTAGATGCTACGGTTCAGTAATTAGCCTTCGTAGGTAGAATAACCACCCTGTAGTATTCACCCAGACAATACCCAAAGGGTATTTGTCACGCCCTTGCTAGAGATTGTTCGTTCCCCACTTCCTAGGGAGCGAAACCCGCTTATCCCCGGGGGGGGCGAAGACTACGGAAAAGGCTTTACAATTTCCGGGTTCTTCATCCCTTTTCTACCCAGCTTCACACCTTTGGATGCCACTCCAAACGCATGTGGGTACGCTGTTACCCTGTTCTCAAGGGAGAAGGACTTTCACCTTCATGGAAACTCAGTTCACTCACTCCGCCATCCGAGTGCGGATGAATGCGGAATAGAGCGCACAGGTGTGACTCAACGTCTTGACCTGTGAACAGGTCGCACTATCTTATTAGGAAGATTTCTATCTTGACAAATGGCTTTATAATGCATTCGTTTTAATTCATATTTAGCCACAAGCAATCTACGTTTGTGATCTCGTATAATTTGATTTGACATATGACTAAACCTCTTTTTGCAAAAAGCCACTCCACAAAATTACAGTCTCATCTTGTGTGTTGGCTGAAGTAACAATAGTTACATCAAACCCTCGAATATGCTCAAAAATCTCGAAATGATCTTGTATTTCCGGAAATAATCGTAACAACGACGTTGCCATTGATAATTGAATGGAGTTTTTTTGTATTTTTACTGGATAATCGTAAAAAGATATTATCGTAACAAGTTTTTCCAAGAAATTATACATGATATGCCCTCGTAGAGTGCTTCGTGCTAGGTAAGTTACATATCCTGTGTCTCTCGTCGACTCCTGATTTAATACAAATTGATTGAATCGAAACGACTTTCCTGTCGAACCTCTACTTCGTGTCTGTATGAATTTTTGACCACAAACAATTTCCATAGCTAATTTAACATTCTTTATTAAATTTGAGGGTGCCTTTGGAACTACTATTATTTTACACAATCTGGGAACTTCCATTATGTTTTCATAATTAATTTTTAGCAATAAATCTGGACGTATTACCTGATTGTAATGAAACTCAAGTCTATTTCTATTTGTAGAGAACATAATTTGATTTGGCCTTTTTTTATTGAAATTGAAGCATCAAGGACATCGAAAACCAATGTACCAGCCCAATTGTTTATCGGGAGGGGCAAGCAGTCATGAGCTCACCCCGATGGATATAGAGAAAGTAATACTTGACAGCATAGTGCCAAGTTAAGACCACGCACCCTAGAGATTCTACCTACTTCATCGCGTGCACCTTTGACAACACCCATAAAGACCTTCTGGACCCTTTCCTAAAGACTGCGCGTAAATGAGGGGCCGAACTCTTGGCAGGACTGAGTTCAAATCCTTTGTAAGTCTTCTGGCGTTTTCTGAAAGTCCGGTAACATTTCAAAGAGATTTTGACCGTTGTTATCCACGCGCCAGTCATTAACAATATTGTGCAACGTGCGACTATCGAAATAAGCAGCTATGCCGGTTTCCTAACCATGGAAAAGTGCTAAAGCCTACCCATTTGCGCGGCCAATCTGGGCTGAAGTCAAGTTGGAGCCAGAATGCCCGGTAAGCGCAGCACAAAAGATAGAAAGCACCACGCACCTTCTTTCTACAAGGCCTTCAATCGTAAAGCGCTCTTCCTCTGCTCGAGTGCTGTGCACCTCTCCCTCTGGTCTCGTGCCCTTTGGGTCGTGCGCCCAGTCGCGACCGAAGGTGGAAGATGCTTGCCAATAGTAAGCGACTACTTATAGTAAAAGGCAATATCCCTTTTCAATAGTAACACCGAATTAGCAAAATGGGGTTATTATTGACGGTTCATTAGAAGAAAACAAGTTGTCTTTTTGCAAAGAGTTTTGAAAATGTATCATCTTTTTTTCTATTTTTTTTCTTTTGATAAAATAAATATATATATTTATTTGCGACGGGTCATGGATGATTAGCTCAGATTAGCTCATAAAAATCTGCAACCATCTGCAAAATGTATTTATTTTTTGCCGGCGAGTAACGGATGTTTAGAGGGAGCGGGAGATCTTTAAATAAGGTCTCCCACTATGAGGAATTAGAAATAAGTAACCATCTGCAACAATTAAGGCAGGATAATACGTCAAGAACTACGCCAAGCTGTACATATAACAATACGAGTATCAAGATCTTATTATACTTTGAGTGCGTAAGGTACCGATCAAAAAGATACAAGGACAAAAGTTATTAGTTTCGGGTATTTTAGGCGTTGAACGCCGGCTCTTATAATCTCCTTGAAGTCCCTAATGATAATTTTTAAGGTTAGCAAAATCACTAGTAAGATCCAAAAGAAGACGGTGATCTTCAATCAGAATATGATGGAAGGGATCGATTTCGGGTCTGGGAGCCCCATATATTGGGCTCCGCTGGGGTAGGTATCATACTATTTTTCCAATGATTCACGGCGGCTTCTAGCCCTTGTGTTGGGGTGACGTCTCCCAAAGCAAAGAAAATCCTCGGTTTAGGCCGGCAGGATGGTTGTACCCTTGGTCTCCGAGGGTTCAAGGGCACCTTCCGTTCCTCGGGTTGTGCAATGAACCGCTTTAAGTAATTCTGTTTTGTATTGATACATGGCCAGAGTAGCTTTGGCCTCGGCAGCTCTTGCTTTCGCCTCATTACTAGCTGCAAGAAATTTTGCTTGCTCAGTGACGGAGCGCCCGATTTGTCGGATTCCTACCCAATTCCCAAGGGTTTCCCGGTCGGTGTCGGCGGCACCGCTTTACCTAAGATATAAGTGACTCCTTTGAACATAGCAAGGTCTGCTCCTACTATCAGGGTCGATGTCGAACCCTGCAATATAAAATCATATTAATCTATAGAAGAAAGGCCCCCGGACTCTGTTTTGTCGGACACCACAAAACCAAAAAACTGTCCGACAAGGCTCCGCGACTGTCTGACAGAATCCGAGCCGACACAAGGGGCCGAACAATAAAACGCAGTAATAAACTAAGTAAAGGCGCGAAGCGCCATTGAGCATATAAATAAGGATGATCGGAACATAAAAAACATCTTGATTGTAGGTGCGTAGCACGAGACCAGAGGGAGAGGTGCATAGCACTCGACCAGAAAGAGAGCGTTCGGAATGCCACTTTTGTCTTGAGGGCGGACTTCTTTAATAGAGCTAAATAACGTAACGAAGGTTACAAGCTAATTTTGACTTTTTGCCATATTTATTTATTTTTTTTATGACCACTTAAAAAACTTTATCGACAAACCCAGTTTATGCGCGGCTAATGTAGCAGCTTGTTGAGCATTTGACAAACTAACACAATCCATTTCAAATAAGATTTGTCCCTTCAACACACGAGCAATCCAACCTTTAGTATTTCCCTTGCCCTTTCCCATTCGCACTTCAGCCGGTTTACTGGTAATAGGAATATCTGCGAAAACTCTTACCCATATTTTAGAATTTCTTCGAAATTTTCTGCTTATAGCACGACGCGCTGCTTCAATTGCTTGATATGAAATACGGCCAGCTTCACAACTTTTAATGCCATATTTTCCAAAACAAAGTTGTGTACCGTCTGCTTTGCACCCTTTACATCTGCCTTTTTGATATTTACGAAATTTTGTACGTTTTGGATATAGCACAACTTGTCCCTTTTTTTTGTGTTAAAAAATATGAAACCCACACTTTGACACCTAAGATTCCATAAGGAGTAGATGCTTGTGTTTTCGCATAATCAATTTGATCGGAAAAAACATGTAAAGATGTTTCACCGTACTTTTTGCATTCAGTTTTAGCTATTTCTGCACCATTTAATCGACCTGAACAACCAATACGGATCCCCTTCACATATGGGCATTTTTTAATCTGTTTAAATATAGATCTACATATTTGTCGAAATGATTTTTTTTGTTCTAGTTTCCAAGATATTTCTTGAGCAATTAGAGAGGCACTTTGATAAACAGAAGCTATTTTTACTGGCTGAATTAAGGTATTAGTTTTTGTTTGATTAGAAAATAAAGATTGCATTTTTTTCAAATAATAATAACGACTGGAAAGAGATGTAGCTTTCCTAAATCGGGCATACCTTAAAAATATGATAGCATCGAAATATAATGTGGACCTGGGTTGACGAATTGACTCCCCGCTTTGTGTTTCTTGCTCGGTCTTGACCGGAATTGCTTCCCCAATCGTAGATGTTTTAGCTACGCCCTGTGCCACGGGACTTCTGTTAACCATAGGATCAAATTGAATTTGGTTCTTTAGATTAAAGAAGTATTGCATTACAAAATAATCCAAGAAAGCACGCCCGGTAAAACCAAAGAAGTCTCCTTCCGACCCAAAAATATTTTTTTTTTTTTCAGCACGCACAGCTACCAGAATGGAAGGCGCGAAGCGAGAGAACGCATAGCGTTCTTCTGACGCTCTTCTGTCATCATTTTCGTCTTTTGGCCAGATACTTTTAAAAGTAGAGTGTATGTCGGCCATCCAATCGCTGACTCGAAGTAATTGGTCAATCTTCTGTATTGATGGCGATCGATCATGGTATTCATAGCGTTTTTTGGGCCAAATCCCGACTTCATTTATATGTTTTACTGTATTGTCGTTAATACGCCTGATCAACTTGACAGATGGTATTGCCCCAAAGCCTTGATGTCTTGATTGGCTAAGTCGATCCAGAAAAAATACATGAATGAATGTCCTTTTAGGAAAATGATGAATAATACACCTACCGAGACGAAAGCCAAACGTGTTTCCCGTAGGTGGACGTATTGAACCAAAATAATCTCTAAAATTTAAATCTTGATACAACAATTTTCCATAATAATAATCACTAAACCAACTGGAATCTGAACTACGATTCAGATTGAGTCTGACTGAAATCGGATTTACTTTTTGTGCCATAGTTTACTATCGTACCTTTTTGATTGGTTTGATCTTGGTTTTCGAGGGCAAAGCTCTCTTACCCAAGGAAGAGGTTTTCCGTGTAGAAGCAAACTCTCCAAATTTATGACCAACCATTTCTTCAGTAATCTTTAAACCAACAAAACCTTTTCCATTATAAATTTGTGCATAGCAACCAACAAATTGAGGCAAAATACAAGATCTACGTGACCAAATTCTCCACCTGATCTTTTTTTGCTTGAACAAGCAAGTATCCACAAAAGGACCTTTCCATATAGAGCGTGTCATAAACTAATTTCTGCGTTTTCTTACTACTGTTTTAAATCCACCTTTGGTAGGCTTGCCCCAAGGTGATACCGAAGGTCTACCTCCTTTAGTGCGTCCTTCACCGCCTCCATGAGGATGATCAACTGGATTCATAGCAACACCCCGAACAATGGGGCGTCTGCCTAACCACCGGCTTTGTCCTGCTTTGTTAAGCTTACGTTTACCATGATTAAGATTAGAAACTATACCAATAGTAGCTCGGCATCGGCAATCTATTAGTTTGTCAACACCCGAAGGTAACCGCACAATACATTGTGGTGTATTCTCAACTTTCTTAATTATTTGAGCAAAGGTTCCTGCAGCTCGAGTCAACTTTGCGCCTTGACCTGGGTTCCTTTCAATATTATGTACCCACGTGCCTATAGGTATTTTGGCTAATGGTATGCAATTTCCGACCATTTGATAATATGAATCAAGTATGTATTTATTCTCACTAGAAGCGTAGTCTCCACGGGGGTGTAGCCAAGCCTGGCTATCCCGCGCGGTCTCTTCCACCCTAAGCCCCGAAGGGTCATTAGCTTTCTGGTAAGGTTGATGGTAGTTTAACGGGGTCGAAGGTTTAGACCCATGAAAATTCATCACCGTCTTGCCTGCTTCCAAATTTTCACTGGCTAATATATAAGTGAAAGGCTCGGAGGTGCGTAGCACTCGACCCGAACCCGAAGGGCCGACGGCATGGAGTGCGCGGGGAGCGTGTTCGGGTATCGTGTGCGGACCAGGCATTTCCGACCTTCGGTCCTTCTTCCCAATATCGTGTGCGTAAATCGTCAAGCCATTTCCGGCCTTCGGCCCTTGGGACCAAGAGAGTACTAGGCTTTTTCTTCTCGGCGCCCCGCTCTGCGTTCTCCACCTTTGGCCTTCGCTTTGAGAGAACGTATTTTCTCCTCTGAGGGCCGACAGGCGCTCTCTTCCCGTTAGTGAGGAAGGGCCTTTCATTCGAAAAGCGAAGAAAGCGGGCTTTGCCCCAGCTACTGCTATGCTGGGTAACCCAAGAAAGCTACCTAAAGGTCCTAAGGACACTTCTTTGGCCCTAAGGTCTCGTGTCCCTAAGACCCAGGAACTTTCCAGTATCTGCCCGCAGGGCCGGAGGGCCCTCGTTTTTTCGTATTTTATTCTCTGAGCTTGTCTAGGCAGCGAAGAGAACGAAAATAAGAGGCCGAAAAAGAACATATTTTTTTCTCTTCGACTATTCGCTTTAGAAAAAGCCAAGCGCTTTCCAGGGCGTAGAACCCCTTCGATCCATCGTACTAAAGCAATCCAAGACGAACGATTTGGGTCATATTCGATTCTTTCTACAATGCCCATAGACGAAGTGCTTCGTTTAAAATCAATTTTTCGCTGCAATCGCTTCGATCCACCTCCTCGGTGAAAAACCGTAATACGCCCTGATGAATTTCTTCCAGCAGAACTCCGTTTTAAATGAAAAGTTAATTGTTTTAGTGGTAGGAGATGGGCCACCAACCCCATGATGTCTCGTCTGGGAAGGCCTTCCTCCGAACCGTACGTGCGAGTCTCCCCGCATACGGCTCTCCAAGCGATCCTTTTGACTTAGCCAGTTGGTTAGGAGTATCCGTTAACGGGAGTCCTTCCACACGGGACTGTTACCCGTACTTGTTGGGATAAGTCCCCTGTCAGGATGAACGGGATAAGGTTCTTCCTTACCGAAGTCATCTCCGATCTCTTTTGCTCTGGGCCCCTTCGCGGTATTTCCGTTACTACGAGTCCCCCGTTGCCCTCCTTTCCTCGGTTCTGACACAAAGGATGGGAAATATTTGTATTTTCCTAGCCAGGTTCCCGGGAGTGACCTTAGGCAATCCCAAGTTTCGTTTCTAGTGTGTCGAGCCGGTTCATTAGGCTTTTTGGTCATTTCCCGTATCTGTACGGTAGCTGTCTCTCAGTGTGTTCCACTCTGTTTTCAACCCGAAAAGCAGGGGGCGGTGGCTGGGGAGAAGGTCGCGCTTCCCGCTGGCGACATGATGGCTGGGCCGAGGCCACAGCCAGACTGAGTGGAATACCTCCAGTAGACCTCCAAGACGATCCATAGAACCTCTAGCTCGGAGAACGGCTTAGCGTTATCGGTTTCACGCCGTGTTCCCCTTCTCACCTACATGCTACAATACCCCTTGGGCTTTCCCCGCGAGGATAGTGGGACGCTTTACACAGAACACTCCGTGCCGGCTTGTCGCCGGAGACACATTATTACTAACTTGGCGCACCTTTTCCCTTCCAGCAACTATTTCTCATAGTGTATTTGCCTTTTTTTATTTCATTTGAAGCATCAATGACACCGAAAAACCGAATGTACCTACGGTACACCTCTCTTCGACTGTCAGTGTCATCAATCATCTACGATGATTGATGGCTTCGCTACTAGCCATAAAATATATAACGTAAGGCCGAAGGTCCGTAAGTGGACCCTCGACCTGTGGTTGGCCGTCGCCACAGTGAGGGGCCTACAGGCACTCCCTTCCAATAAACTACATAGGTGCTATGATCTCATACTAAAGCTAAGCACACCAAGTGTGCATCATGTTTGTTTATGCGGCCACTATTCTATATGATCTCAGGTTAAGTCTCTTTGAAGCTGGCACACGAACCAAACAAGAGCAAATTAAAAAAGGGTGCAGCTCTCTCTTTGCCGGGGAGAGCTGCGCCCTTTAATCGTAAAGCGCTCTCCCTCTGGTCGAGTGCTACGCACCTCTCCTTCCCCGAACACGCTACCCGCGCACTCCGTGCCTATAACAGCCAAAGGCACGAGACTATAAGGATAAGCGTACGCATTTTGTGGGCCCTACGGGCCGAAGAAGCGCTACGCGCCTTCTTTCTCGGCATTTCGTCTCGTGTGTGTCCCGTCAGTTTTTTTATTTTTTTGAAAGCATCGGTCAGACAGTGCCCCGCCCTCCGGGCATGTCTCCCCGCATGTTACGCAATACAACATCATAGATTTGGTAGCCCTTTGGCCTTGATTTGATTATACGTAGTGCTACGCCCTTGGACAAAGCAAACACAGTGTTATTTTGTATTTTTATAAATAAGGACTTCCATGACTTAAAAGCAATTTGACTAGGGTTTGCAAACTTTATCCAAACGGGTTTGATAATAAAAGAGAATTTTAACTTGAACTCCAAGTAGATCATGTAGTTTTAACCAATTTAACTTTTCACGCAATTTATGCGTTTCCGTTTCTATGACCAGCAATTGTTTATGTATTCTCATTTCAAATTGTTCTCTAGACTTTTTATCAATATGAGGTGATCGTAATACTGTATATAAGGTTTGTTTTTTAGGCAATCCAATCTTGCGTGTGTTAAGCAGAAGCCCTGACCTTTGATTCTCAAAAGATTTAATAACGATGCATATTTTGGCAGTCATTCCACGTGGTTTTTTAGTTTTTCATTATGCCATTACGTAATAATGGCATAATCCTGATGGTTTTTATGGGCCTCGGGTGCTTTCATCGTTCCACCCTTACCCATCATTCGCTATGCTGCGGTAAAGCTGAGAACAGAATGCAAAAAAATATTTTTTTTGCTTTTCGCTTTCTCATGCACCCCCCCCCCCCCTGGAAAGCTGACGCTTTTTTACGCGGGGGGCGAAGCCCAAAAAATCTATATTATGCTGCACCTTTTGTTCGCGAAGCAAACAAAGTGCGGAGCTCCAGAGAGGAAAAGCCTCAAAGTTGTCAATTGCGCGCATCTAGCAAGTCGCTATGTATATACCTCTCCGCAAGCTACGTTGATGAATCATTATAGATTATTCATCAGCGTTATGAGCTTCGCTAGAAAAAATCTTTTTTGGCTCGGGCACAGCATTTTTTTTTTAAACACGCAAAAATAAAAAAAAATATTTTTTTTTAGCTTTTTGCCCTATCCTATTCCTGCCCACCCTACGGTTGGCGCGTATAACCTCAGAGGGTTTAAGGGTTCCCTAGCTCCGGGGTTCATTTATCCGAAAGGGGCCGTAAGGCTCCCGCTATACGCCCGAGGCGCGTTGAAAGAACGGGAAAGGACATCACATTACTTTCCCTCAGGCCTATATCCGATGTTCCGGATGCGGGGGTCTCTTATATATAAGAGTAGGAAGCAATACCGCCCGGCTTGTCCATTACGACGCTTCAGATGCTGCGGTTCATTAATGAGCCTTCGGAGGTTAAATATCCGCACTGTTGTATTCACCCAGACAATAACCAAGGAGGTTATGGTCACGCCCTTGCTCGAGATTCTTAGTTCCCGACTTACTAGGGGTCTTCTTCCCTTTTCTACTCAGCTTCACACCCTTGGATGCCACTCCAAACGCGTGTGGGTACGCTGTTACCCCGTTCTACGGGGAGAAGGACTTTCACCTTCATGGAAAACTCAGTTCACTCTGTCATCCCAGTGCGGATGTACGCTGAGTAGAGCGCACAGGTATGACTCATCGTCTTATCCTGTGAACAGGTCGCACGTGATGTTTGGACATAAAATCAAGTCCTTGTAAATGAGCAAAACCTGGTGCTGTTATTTTACAACGATAAGGACGATTGGTTCCATTACTGACTAGAAACACACCAAATTATCCTTTAGGCGCTTCTACTGCTGTATAGGTAGAAGAAGCTGGTACAGAAACACCTTCTGTATAAAGTTTAAAATGGTGAATTAAAGATTCCATGGATTGTTTCATTCGAGATCGTGATTTAGGACTTAGTTTACGATCATCGGCTTTAATCATGCCACTAGGCATTTGATTAAGACATTGCATAATAATGATTCGAATACTTTGTTGCATCTCTTCAATACGAATACAATAACGGTCATAGCAATCTCTTCTGGTACCTACTGGTACGTCAAAATCCAATCGGTCGTAAACATCGTAAGGCGCTTATTTTCGCAAATCCCAGCATACTCCGGAGCCTCTTAACATTACACCGCTGAATTCCCAATCCACAGCTTGCTGTGCAGTGACAGTACCAATATCCACTAATCGTTGTTTCCAGATACAGTTGTTGGTTAACATTTCTTCTAATTCGTCAATACGAGAAGCAAATTGTTGTGTAAATAGAAAAATATCTTCACTTAAGGCCAAGAGCAGATCTTGCGCCACTCCACCCGGTCGTATGTAACTGGCATGCATCCTGGCTCCCGAGACTCTTTCATAGAATTCTCAAAGTTTTTCTCGCTCTTCAAAAGCCCAAAGGAATGGAGTTAGTGCTTCTACATCCATAGCATGAGTAGTTAAAGCAAGTAAATGGTAAGAGATGGGCCACTAACCCCAATTATTCAGCTGCGAGCCTTTCGTCAGGTATCAATGGCCTTCCTCCGAACCGTACGTGCAAGATTTCCTCGCATACGGCTTTCCGAGTGAATTCTCGGGCTCTGGAAGGCCCTTTGGGCCGAGCTTTTGACCTGGACTATCAGTGGCCTTCACTCTCCTTGGCGCCCGCTTCTTTCGAGGGGGTGCTAAGTAGGTTTGAAGTCTATGCAATCCAATTACGAGAGTCCTACCGGATTCTCTCCCACCTAATATGAGGCCGGTAGCCCAGGCTACACTTTCCTATTGAATAGACTTCATTTCTTGCCGTCATACTTACCCTAGTGGATTTTCAGATGACAAGTCGGACACACCGGAATTTGTTTCCGGTTGAGCTGGACCATTAGTTTTGTGAGGCCATTCGCCTTCGATTTCCGAAGGTGCTTCACATGGTGCATTTCCATGTTTTCCTGGTTCCCGCATATACAGCAAGGGCGGCTAGTTAGGCCCGCATGGGTTCGGAGTCTGATTCTAGTGCAGAATTACATTATTTTTTTATTATTTATTGCAAAACGGAAAACATCGTTTCTCCAGTCAGTTGGGGAATGTAGCCGCCTATAGTTCTTTTCCCCTGCCTGTCCCACTCCCTTTGAAGACGCTTGCTACAGACAACATTTTGAACTTTCGTTTCAAAGTTCCTGCTGCCGAGAACCTCACGATGTACGCCACTCGTTTTACCATTCCATAGTTATCCATCCACAAAGGAGTAGTAGTTCATGTATCCACTCATGATGCCCTGGTATCTTAAGATGAGTTCGTGGTGATCCAAAAAGATCCATTATCTAACGGGTTTGGGTTTTCCAGTCGGGGTACATAAGCCTTTCCCATGTAGGTGTTTTACAATCCTTTCTATGGGAGCGAGCAGGTGGAGTCTAAGGGCGGCACTTCTCCTACGTTGTCCTACCACGAGTATCCTGTGATTTCTGATGGATTCCGCCGTCAGAACTTTGATATGGGTCCCGAGAAAGAGAGCTAGTTGGCTGCTTATATGAGTTATCTTTGTGTTGTCCCAATTTAGTTACAGGTGGAGTTTGAGGAATGATGCTATTTCAGCTATTATTGCCGGCGATACCTTCTTAGAGCCAACCACCCCCCCTACGATCCAGTCGTCTGCATATCGTAGGTAGTAGATTTTTACTCCCCTCCTCTCTATTGCTTTTCTAAGCCATTGCAGTCGTGCTCTCGGGCGGTCTTCCTCTTTAGATTTTTTTAACAGTATGAATCGTCTATCGGGTGATTAGAGAGGTTGGGGCTTTGTATCTTATCTTCAATTCTTCACAGAATTGGTCTAGGGGGCGCAGGTATATGTTGGGCAGCATAGGGGATAGTACTCCCCGTACCCCAACTCCAGTTTGCGGCTCCTTTTTTAGTCCATATCCTGCCCCCTACTAGTTTCCAGTAAAGTTGTAAAAGCTATGGGTCTCGAAGTTCCGCATCGAGGAACGAAGCTAGTTTGTGGTGGTTGATATTGTAAAAGTATCCTTTGATGTCTCCTTTTATTGCCCAGTTTACACTCTTCCATTGGTTCTTATTTCTCTCAGTGCAGTGCGAGGAGACCGGCTTGGGCGGAACCCATGACTAGAGGGCAAAAATTTTCGTTCGAAGGCGGCTTCGATAACTGCCCGTATAGCTTCTTGTACAACTTTATCGCGTGGAGATGGTATAGCCAAGGGACGTTGCCATTTGGTTTGGGAATAAAGGTTCTCCGAGAGGTGTTTTGAATTGGAATGATTTGTCCTTGAGTCTGGCAATGCTTTTTTAAAAATCTCCCATGCCATCCAGGGTTTGGGAGTCCGCAGTCCCGGAGTCATGTTTCCCTGCTTTGATTTCAGTTTACCATAGGTTGTTATGTGTAAGTTTGTGTCGAATAGTTTACAGTATAATCCTTTCTGAGCGGTCAATCGTAAAAGATTTTCATGATTCTGTAGCTGGTATATAAGTTCTGTTTGAAATGTGAGTAGCAATTTTGTAAGATATAGGTAGTTCATGTAGTGTTTTTCTTTTAATAGTTTGTAAGCCGAAATCAGAGCGATGGAGTTAACCTCGGAGGGGCCCTGGAGTTTGGTGTTTCAGGTCGTTGGGGACTAACCGCGTACAGTCCGTAAGTCGGGACTGTGTCGGGTTATCCTATTTGGTGCATAGGTAAGCCCGGAGGCTTACTTCAAATCTACTGGGTGTTCTACGATCCTGCCTTGAGTGGCTAAAAGGCCCCCCATGGAATGATGGTCAGTATAAGGTCTCAGCTTATCGTGTCATCAGCTGGGGGAGAGGTCATTCTGGGTCCCTTCGCAGTCCTTCTGTGGTAAGTGTTCAAGAGACTTATTAGGGCCTTCCCTCATGCCCCCGATCGTCGCAGTTGAAAGCGTCCTTGCGGTTGTTGTCCGTTTACGCCGGCCGGCAGCTGCCGGGGGGCCGCGAGCTGGCGTGGGGGGAGGGGGGTCCCTTGTCGTTCTCAAGAGCCGTCGCCGGTTGGGGCCGTTACTGCGAATCCCCCGTTGCCCTCCCTCTCCAGACTTTACACGTCTGGTGAGGGTGAAGAGATAAGAATATCTCTTTGGCTGGTCCTCCTTTTCGGGGGAGGGTGGCTTTAGGCAATGCCATTTTTCCTTTCAATGTGTCATTTGTTGTTCCGTAAGTTATTAACTTCCATGCCCGTATTTATACGGTAGCTGTCCCCAGGATGTTCCATTTTTTCGACGAACCCTTAAATCAGAGGCGGTGGCTTGTAGAAGGTCGCAATGTCGTCCGCTGGCGACATAATGGTTCTGGCCCAATCACAACCACGTGTGTTTGTTAGGCCAACCAGCCTGAGCCGGATCATTCCAGAGGAACTACTAAGATCCATAGAGCTATAGCTCGTAGAACATCATAACGCTATCGGTTTCACGCCGGTTTCCCCTTTTCCCCACATGCTGCAATACCCGTTGGGCTTTCCCTTCAAGGATAGTGTGATGCTTTATATTAGACATCATTAATCCGCCTATCGCCGAGAACACATTGCTACTTAAATGGCGCACATTGAAAATCCGAGTTATTTTACAAAATAACACTCGTATATACTGAGCTCGTAAAGGTACCTCACAATTACAAAGTCTCTCTACAACTAAAGAATAAGCATGTTCTTGGGCCATCATAGAAACATAATCTAAACGATCAAAATAAGGTAAAGCTTGAAGATACGTTTTATACTCAATTCATTTTTCTGTGCCGAGTAATCCAATATGCGGTTCCGCATGAAAAACCACTTCTCCATTCATTTCCAATACTAATCGTAAAACACCATGAGCAGCAGGGTGTTGAGGTCGAAAATGAAAAGTAAAATTCTTGATTTGTTTAGTTTTAGCCATATCTAATAATTCGTATTTTTTATTAATTGTTTTTGTTTACCATTCAAACCATAACATAAATATCTACGGCGGGATAAGCGACACGCATAAAAGCTTTCTGTTTCGTGACAAAATCTATCTTCCAACTGTAAAGCCATTCCAAGAATTATATAAAATAAACTAACTGCCAAAAAAGCAAACTTAAGCGGCCGTACTCTTCGTAAATCGAAGGTACGCTAGGAGTTGCGCCTTTAAGTGCGTCGGGAAATAACGGATTCTCTTGTTGTCTAAGGTGCTCCCCCTTAATCATTTATCTATACGGACCCTGCGAGCCTGATGTAGCCCTTCCCGGCCTTATTGTAATCCCGGAGCTTTTCGTAAGCACGCCGGGCGACCTTACCTTCCGACTTCGCTATTTTGACATCCCATTCAACTATAACTTTATCCGGCCCGCGCTGAACTTTGTGGATCTGGAAAGTGCTTACGAACCTTCGGACCCTTCGTACCCCCAAAGTGCGTAGCACCTCTCCCTATAGTCTCGCGTCCCTTGGACCATGGGGTTCGGGTTGAGGCCCGCCCCCCGAAGCCAAATTAAGGTGCGAAGCATAACGAGATCTCCCGCAGGTTTTATAAAGTTGCATTCTTACAAGCATTTATTCTATTTTTTTCCAGTAGATTATGGAGACGATCGGATTTGAACCGACAGCTTTATGCTTGCAAAACATACGCTCTACCAATTGAGCTACGTCCCCTACGGAGGAAATGGGATTTGAACCCATGATACAATATTTTTGTATTTGTCGGGATAGGTAGGCCCTCTCAAGCTTTCCCCCCTAAGAACCGTACGTGCGAGTTTTCCCGCATACGGCTCAAGCAACCTGTCCGAAATGTAAACCCGCAAGAGTCATGTTTGAATCATTGGCTACTAGAACTTGTTCGATGTGTAAAATGGCAAGTTAAGTGTTACGGGTGAACCCGCAGCTCTAAGCCCCTGTTCCTTGTTTTGTCGGACAGTATTTTGGGTTTGTGGTGTCCCCGGGCCCTTGTGCCAATAAAAAAAAATGAATTTTATATCCTTTTTATCAAAGTCTCAAGAAAGATATAGTACAAGTCACCCATGCTCAAGTCTGCCACCTTTCGGTGTAGATCACAAGATCCTATCCCATCAATTACAGACGGGCTTTTGCTTTTTGAGCTGTCCTCTACCCGCATTGCGTTACTCTGCATTACCACAGAGCCTCCCGAAAGGAGCGATACGGGTTTACCAAGTTCCGCGCAATGTACCATTTCTCTCAACAGGAAGAACCTAAAAAAACCCCGATGGAAATCTGAACCCACGGTGATATCAAAATCAGAGATACCACCCCTTCCACGGCTGGCTTCCTGCTCGGGATACCTACCATTCCAATTTTTAACCTACGATATTCCATCCAGAAGATCTTTTGGTTCCGCCTTGGATTGTTTTTTACGAGGTCTCTGTATTAGTTCGTTTGAACTGTTCATCTATTGAGGGCCCGAAGGGTCCAAAGGATACTTCTTTGCCTTTACAGGCACTACGTGCTTCTTTGGCTTTACAGGTCCTCTGGCCGGCTTTACGATTTCCGCACACGAAGACCCGCCGGGGCTCTTTACCCTAGCATTAGCTTAGTACGGAATCCCAAGCATCATTACATTGTCCCTAGAGCTTCACACCTCAAGATTACTCCCGACGCATGTCTAGGTTGGGTAGGACGGGGGTTACGTCCTGTGGAATTGAACCACATTACATTGCACAGTTTCTTGTCACACTGATTTAGCAAACCAATGCTTTCAACCACTCAGCCATACCTCCAAAAAAAAAACAAAAAAATATTTTTGATTACCTTGGCTTCGGCATATGCGCGGAGGATGCGGCGTGTAAGAGCTCCGCCAGTATGCCGAAGCTTAAAAAAAAGCTTATCTAAGCTTGTTTTTTCGGAAAAAAAATATATATATCTTGATGAACTGGGTTTTATAATTGGATTCAAGTTTCACCGGGAAAAACGGGATTTGAACCCGCGACTTCTGGCTTGACAGACCAGCGCTATAAACCACTAAGCTATTTCCCCAAAAGTAATGAATTATCTACGATGATTCATTACAAAAAAAAGACATTGTATTTTTTGGTTGTTTATTATTTCGGGTATAATACATATAATTGTACATCTTAGATAAATTGTATAGTGTGGTGGAGTTTAAAGGGCGGGGCCCGCGACTGTCTGACAAGGCCCCTGGGGGGGACTGTCCGACAGGGCCCCAGGGCGACTGTCAGACAAAAAAAGTAAAAAAAGCGATGCTTTCAAAAAAAGAAAAAAACTGACAGGGTTTTAGGAAAAATAGGAAAGATTAGTGTTACCGCATTTTTAGTTTCCACGAATTGGATATGGAACGTTTTTTAATAACCTATCTTGATGAAATGCAGGTGATAGGCAATAAGTCTCCGGCCTGAGACATGCAGCTGTGGTAGAGGCGAGTCTTATAAAGAAAAAAGTGGTTTTAAACGTTACAGTTAAAATTTATGCGGCGGTCACCGCTCACGCACGGATTCATATGTATCCGTTTATTCGAACAGAGTCCTGCTATTATACTGATACGGAATCTGCAGTGACGGAAAGGCCTCCGCCAGAGTCTCAAGTTTAACCTGCATTGGGTAAAATGAAATTAGAAAGCAGAATAGTGAAAGCTTTTTTTCTGGCACCCAAAGTCATAGCATACATAACTGCGGGGGTTTGTACTATAATAAAGCATAAAGGGCCCTTTAAAGTAAATTGGGATTGGTTCGAATTGCAGAATAAAAATACAAGCCGCGCAACAGAAGCCATAAAACTCGTCAATTTTAGAATCAATTGGAGCAAGCTCCGTGGCTTCTCAAGTGAAATACACCTTTCATTAGGTGCATTTGAGCGGAAAAGATAAAAAGTATACGCATCGGACAGAACGCGGGAGGGGACTCGCCCCATACGAGTAACAAAAGGATAAATGCCAGAACCAAATCCTGAGTAAACTGCAACTCTGTTGAATTTAAAAGACTAGAAAACTAGTAATAAAAAGCAACCATAAGGCCCAGGCTTTATGGTAGCCCCCCCCTCCCCCACCCTACGTATCGGGTGGGGGAGGGGGATAAGCAGTGCTTATGCCAATAGTCACCGTATTCATACATGCCTATTCGTTATTCAAGCGGATAAGGTAATGAAAACATTAACCGGCATGACCTTTAAGTAGCAATAACTAAGCGAGTAAAAGAGAAAAAACCCCTGTAAAGCCAAAGAAGTCTCCTTCGGACCCTGGCCCAAAGCCATCTCCTAATTATTTATAGTACTAACGGATGGTTAAGCTATTAAAATATCTCGTACTATTAAGTGTTAGGCACCGAGCAAATAAAAAACGAAATAAGGAAGCAGAAATTAAATGAATTTCTGCATTATAAACATAAGTAAGAAACCGTAATTATTAAAAAGGATTACCCTCCATGAACAGCCTATGAAGCGCTGAACCCCAGTCATAAAAATCTGGTTTATTAGGAGCGGCCGGAGGATTTTGTGATGCAGCACTTCCACTGGCAGCAAATTCCGAATGCTCGGAAAAACCACTCCATGTGGCCCTCGGCGGCAGTTTTGCCGGCATTCATGGCTGCTTCCAATCGCCCCTGGAAATCGGGGGCATCCACGGATCACCACCAGCTAAACGAGCTTCAAGCGACCCCGAGAAAACTCCACATCCTCTTTGGTCGGCCGAAGCTGTTTGAGTTGTTCCTGGGTAGGAAAGAAAAATCTTCTCGCAATTTCATTACGAATAATATCGTACCGTAATTCAAAATAAGTTAATTGCACACTCAGATCCTTAATTTCTCGATAAACCAGGGCCTCCGTTTACTGTTGTGATTTCTGCGCCTCCGCTCGTAATTGAGCGGCCTCCCTTCTCGGGCGTATTGTCGCAATTCTAATGTATCCTACCAATAAATGGCTACGACAATGTAAAACTATCTTGGAGGAGCCAGATAGTCAAAACATAAATATTGTGTCAATTTAATTCGAAAACCCAGCTAGTTGGATGACCTCGTCGCTTATTTCAAAGCGGACAAACCTAGAATTATCTTGTGCCTTCATAACTACGTTCTTTGGCGCGGACATGCGCCTCAAGTTACTCCTTTTGCGGCTGTTTTCTTAAAATACAGCGAAAGGTTTTGGATATATGTCGATGAAGTACATCAACTAATCGGATCGTGCGTGTAGTCAATTCCTTGGTAGGGTTGCTGCTGGAGCATGCAGGAGGGGTCTTCATCAAACAAGCGCTTATGTGATTTAGGTTCTCACGACATAACTTGTTTTCTTCTGATAGACTAGGACAATCTATCTCGGGGTCTCTCATTATTTCCCTAGCATCCTGGTCAGGCATAGAAAGAGCCCACTTCGCGATCTCACTTATCTCCTCGGCCAGTGGTCCCATGAATAGACCATGCTCTTCTTTGATAAGGAATTTATTAAGATGGACAGCATTACGAGCTGGAAAGACTATCATTCTCCTCGCTAGAGCTCCTGAAGTCTCTGACATACCAAGATATTGATTACCTACGATGAGTACCCAACCTGAATAGCTGAATTCATGTCTTACATTTGCATGTTTTAGTTTACCCGATATCCTATCACCTCCTACTAGCTGTCTTAGTATTGCCGTATCTCCCTTATAAAAAGGGGAGTCATTAACAACAATTAACATCTTCTCTTTAAATTGGATGAGATTAAAACCCAACGGCTGATTGATTCATCCTCGCCAAAGTGGTGTGGCATGTATTAATAGAGCCCACCAAAGCCTCAGAAACCAAAGAAAACACACTTTTACCTGTTCCTGTGGGACCCTTCATATATAGAAAACGTTGGGACGAATTGTACGAGCGGAGGAGGCGGTTAAAATAAGCCCTGATAAACTTCTTCAGATCATCCTTACCCCCTGTAAAGGAATCTAGAAATTCTTTTAATGTAGGGCATAGATCTCCTGGAATATCTGGGCAAGGGATATCTTCCAGTTGAGATATTCCGATGTTATAAGGTAATTTTGCAACGCAAAATCTATCTGGTGAGAATTCTTCTACTCTCCCAGTTATAGTATCCAAAACTCCGTCCTTAAAAACAATAATGCATTTCTTAAATTTTGGTGGTCCTAACTTGACCTTATGGCTAGTTTTTAAATGTTTTATAAGCTTCTTAGTTTCTGATGTATAATAGTCTAAACCACAAAAATAAAAAATTTTATTAATTATTGATTGTAATTCTATGTCGCTGTACTGTACGTATACACCTTCCTTTATGTTATAAAGGTAATGGGCTTTTATAGTTGGATATGTCTTTAAGGTTACGAAAATAGTTTTCCTTTATAAAACTTCCACCACTTTATTCATATCCTTGAATAAGACTCTGTCATTATGTTGTTTGATATATATCTCTTCAAAGTCTTTCTATCTGACAAGTGCCTCACAGGCCCTAAGTGAATCGGCATCTAGTATGTCATATGATGCCTCATCGCATTGAGTACAATTCTTTATTGAATCTTTCATTATACTAATTCCTTTTTGTTTTTGGAGAAATAATTATCTATCTATCTTTTTCTATTTTTGCCTTTTTGGTTCCACAAATTTGATTGTTTGACGCTTTTACATGTTTTACTTGGTTCTTTAACTGTCTCTATAATTATATATCTATTCGAAAAGACCAAATTTGCCGCTTTATTTTATTTGTTCAATTTGGATTTCTTTCAACTCTTTGTTTTATTTGCGCTTCGTTTATAAAAGCGTTATAGAAAGAATTACTGGGGTGGCTGTTTTATCTTGTTCGTTATTTCGTATTCAATAATAAGCTTCTTTTTTAACCCACGTGGCCAATTTTATACACTTGGGTGTCTATATGCCCACCATTTATTATATACGCTTGCGTTATCATGTGGTAAACGACGATTAACTGGAGTTTTATGGCCCTGACCAGGATCACTTTGAGTGGAAATCCGTGATAGGTGGTTTGAATTAATATTTTTGGAAACGGCACGTAGCAGGTTTTATAGATAATAAATTGGATTTTCAACATAGCTTTAGGTTTATACCTAAACGAAACACGGGGCAATGCGCAGTTGGAGCAGCTTGAAAATCTAAAATTCCTTCTGTTGATACAATTGTGGAAGGAGGCAAACCCGTGGCTGGTTTTGTTGGTGGTGCGGGTCTCGCCTATTTAGCTAATTATAAAGCCAATGATGAATTACAAGAGAAAATTCATAACTATCAAGATAATAGGGATAAACAGCTTAAGCTTCCGCAGGATGATGCCCGGATGCAGTCGCTTTTAAAAGATAATATTCATATCAAATTGGGGGCACGGCCCTCCTGTTACAAAGAACTAAACCTTCCCAGGGTAATGAATCCTCTAAAAAGTAATTATTGGAAGGCGCGGCAAATTCGAAAAAGTGTACCGCAGCCGCCATGAAAATACGGTCTCAGTATTTCCAAAAGAAAGAAATAGAGAGAAATCCGTCGCCTTTACCAGTAACGCAGGCGAGATATCCGAGGTTACACCTATAGCAAATCCTCTCGAACTATATTTAGAAAATATGCCTGGGATCTGTCTATAGTTTATTTTGAAAATTGGTATCACTACTCGGGTAGTTATATTTTGAATTATTCCGTAAAAGACATTACACTTCGTTTTCATTACCTGTGCCTGCATAATTTTGGGCTTTATTGATGGATATTACTAATTTAGTCAATTTGAAACCATTAGTAGAATTGGATCTTTTTAAACAAATTTTCATGTAGTTTCAAAATTTTGAAACGCATTTTTCAAGATTTTGAGAACTAAAACGGTTTGATGATGCATCATATATGAGGTATTAAATTACGATAATAAAGTATAAAATAAGAATTTTTATTTAAAAAAATAGAAAATGATGCATCGTATATGAAGTATTAAAGTACGATAATACAATATGAAATAAGAATTTTTATTTAAAAAAATAGAAAAAAAAGAAAGGACAAAGCTGTAGCTATAGATAGGGAAATGGGCAAAAAGCTAATTGTCGTAGACGGCTAAGCGTCTACGACAATTAGCCGTCTACGACGGACAGACGGGAAACAATACCTTCGCCTTCCGCGATGCGTCGGCCGCCGTTCTTTTGTAGACGTGGTGCTGGCGGCGGGAACCTAGTACTTGAGAAACGTAGCGTCTCCATTATTAACAGGGACAGGATGGCCGATATCTATTTTCTTTTTATTATCTTTTCACTCTGGACCCGGGTCAGAGGAAATCATTCCCGATCTCTGAGGGCTCGACCGGCGGTTCAATCCATCCACTTGCCAGATGCCAGGACGGTTACTCCTGCCTTTATGAAATGACACATTACACTGTCGGCCTTCGAACTCGGGATACGCGAAGCGTATTTGCTTACTCGCTGTATAGGGACTAGCATTTTCGTTCTTCAGGCCAATATGAAAGTGAAACCCTTATATATTTCTTATCATTGATATATAAGGGCATCTAAAAGTGGGTCGTCGCTAAACCATCGTAGAAATAAATATCATCTATTTCTATATAAATAAACTACTAAAAAAAAAGATATATAAATGAACTACTAAAAAAAGATGAATCGTCCTCGGGGTTACCCATATGGACAAATACAAAATCTTCAATGTTGATAGAAATAATTGAATTGGTGCGCGTAGCGCAATTATGGGGCTGTACCATCACCCCAGTATGGTACACAGAGGAAGATTTTATGAAAAGCGCTGTCCAGTCACTCCCGACCACGATAAATATTGTATATATTTTATTATCTATACACCGGAGCCTTTAATAATCCGGACCCCTACAGCCCATTTCGTGTCGGGCGCGCGCCCCCCGGTTTCTTGGGGGATGGTGCTCAACACCACGCCACATTGGAATTGGACAGCACTCCGTGCCCGCCAATAGAGGTATGAGAATATTATCCCTTTTCCTTTTTTTCGAGGTATTAGCATATTATCCCTTTGTTTTTTTTCATGGCCAAATTCATGGTCAAATCAAAAATTGTTTTTGATTTGACCAACCCCCCGTAAGATACATAGGCCCGTCCAAGGACTTCAATGGCTTTTTTTTGGTTTCAAATCCTTATACTGGGTTTTTTAGTTGACCGGCGGGGACGGCTTGTAGTCCCGAGATATTTTGATAGACGGCACCGTTTAGTAAGTCTTAGGTCAGGCCCCTATTAGTTCAAATAGGGCGATATTATATGGATAAGCCTTATCCATTATTGATAATAATAATATAAAACAATTATTATTATTTCCTGATATCTACGTCACATTTGCGATAATTCGTCACCGTTGCGCATTTCGGTCCCCGGGAACTAGCCTCCCCGGCCGCTCATTTTATTTTTCTATATATCCATCTATCTGTCACATCGTCACGTTCGCGGATTTATTTTCACAATTGGATCACATTTACGGGGGTTCCATCTTCTAATCTTCTTATTTGGTCTTTTCCCTAGGCCAGGGCTATATATTACGGCTATCCTGACCCTTCCCCCACCCCTCACGTGATCTGTCTATTAATGGCATCTCTCGTTTACCTTACTCAAGTTTGAGTAATAGAATTCTTTTATTATCCTTTATGGGCCGTTTCTCCTCCCTACTGTAATCTCTATAGCTCAGGTTACCGATACCATAGAATCCACTTTGTCCCCCCCCTTTTTTCATATTCTCGTAACCAACATCAATAAAATTAGTCAATTTATTCAGACGCTAGATTCAATTCATAATTACATATAATGTAAAACCCTTGGGTAATAACGGACTTGAACCGCTGACTCTCTCGGTGTAAACGAGGCACTCTACCAACTGAGCTAATTACCCTAATGTGCCCAATAATCAATTATTAAAAAGCACACACAACGAGTGGTTTGTTTTTGCGATGGTGTTCGTTGCTTCCCCCATCGCAAGAAAGATCTATTATTTTAGGTACATAGTGCTACGGGAGAGAGCATTCACTGTGCGGGACATAGAGTCCCGCGAAGCGCTTTATAGACTTCCAACCCGGAGGGTTTAAGAAATGAAACTGCCAAGCGGGTCGAAGAGAATCAAAGGCACAGAAAAGCCAAAAATATTTTTGGCTGGAATCCGCACACGATACCCGAACAGGCTCCCCGCGCACTACGTGCCTATGGGTCCGACGAAGGTGCGCACTTTCAGACAGGAGAGGGCTTTACGAAAGAAAGACCTTCAGGTTTGGGGGTCGAGCACCTAGTGCCTCTCCCTAAGGTCTCGATCCGAAGGAGACTTCTTTGTCTTCACAGGGTCCGAAGGCCCGGATATGGCTTGACGACGCACACGATACTCGGCAGGTCTCGTGTCCTTTGGACCAAAAAAGTGTCCGGAGAGGGAGAAAGAGAGCGATGAGAGCTTCAGCCCTACGGGCCTATATTTTTTCTTCCCACTTTATTCGCGAAAGCAAATGAAGAGTTACTCCCAATCTAAAGCGCCCTTTTTCCATTCATATACAAATCCAATCGTCAAAATAAATAAAAAAACCATCATAGACCAAAATCCAAATAAACCAATCTTGTTAAGAGAAACTGCCCAAGGAAATAAAAAGGTGACTTCCAAATCAAATATAATAAATAAAATAGAAACAAGATAAAATCGTATATCAAAACGACTTCTGGCATCATCAAAAGGAATAGGGGTCAAGACTTCAGCCCATGTAGGGCTTACTGAAGTGCCCTCCGAACCGTGCGAAATAGTTGCCCATTACACGGCTCACTAACTCTACTTACTTTGGTCTTTTTTTTACTACGGGCGCAGCATATATATTATGTGAATATATATATATTTATATATTTTTTTTCGGTTTTCGAAAACCGATTATCTTCTCTAGGTCTTCCTCATCGGCCTCCAGGTGGTATCTTCTGATAAACAGAATAGGTTTCTTTGTATCAAAAGCATGATTCTATTCCACGCTCTCCGTCGATGCCCAGAGAGCGCGGAGCCTCTGTAGTGCTGAACAGCCTTTTGAGTAGAGCCACACAAGACAAGGCATAGAATGATCTCGTATTTGTCGGGTTGCTCCGCTTTTTTAACGATTTCAGAGTTTATACTTATCGTCTTGCAGAGTTCGAGCATCCTTGGCAAGTTTCGCCAGGGGAGCCAGGGCAGGTGGACTAAGTGTGAATGAAAACTATTTTGTGCTGCGCCGTCCTCTATAGCTGGATAGAGAAGCTAGAGGACTTTCAACGCCGCTTTGTCCGCCTGTTCGCTTTTTTTTATAGCTAGAGATCCAAAGGCCTAACAGGGAGCAAACCCCATACCGTACCGTGTCGGTCACATCCAATCTGGGATCCGTGGGAGTTGCTTTGGTAAGCTGTGTAGAGTTAGATCTGCTTAGACTAAGCAGATACCTAGGCCCCTTCCCGATTACTGGTGTTTGCAGTGCCTTCCTCCCTTCCCGAAGCGAAGGCTTAGGCGGGTACTACGGGCCTTCTGACTTCCAACCCGCCTCGGCCGGCGCTCCTCTGGCTGGACCTCGCCGGTATCGCCTACAGGCTGTAGCACTTCGAGATGTCATTTAGTCGTCTGTCCCCAATGTGTTGGGTAATCTGCCCCCATATTTTCACTCCGACCTGTGGCCTGGCCGATTTTGATCATCTGCAGGCAGAGGGCATGACTGCGTCCTTTCGCGCGCGTTCCCGCGTGCGCAAGGCACGGAGTTAGCTGCAGGCAGGGTATGCTTTCCCGAAAACGACTCCGATTCGCCATAACAGCACCTCATCTCATTAGTGCCAGGAGGCTCGCATCACGGTCTCGGGCAGAAAGCGAGGTCCGTAGGGCCCCGGAAAGCACCTTCGACCGGAAGGCCCAAAGTGCGCAGCACCTCTCACGGAAAGTCTCGTGCCCTTTGGGCCCGTCGGGTCTTCGTGTGCTGAAATCGTCAAGCCATTTCCGACCTATTGACCCTGTAAAGCCAAAGAAGTCTCCTTTGGACTCCGACCCTTTGGTCGAGTGTATCGCTTTGGTGGGCCCTCTCCTATTGCGCCTCTGGTCCTCAGTGATGCTTTTATGGCATGCTTTGGTTCCTATGCTGTTACCAGCTTCCAGTAAGCCATATACCCCTCGTGTGAAGTTCGGCCACACACGTTTATGACTGTAGGTGACCTAACGGCCGCCCTCAAAACCACATTCGTAAGCTGACAATTTCTCTGGATAAGCCAAACTGGAAGAAGAAGCAAATAAAAAAGAAACACCAATTAAGATCAAAGAAAGTAGCAAACTGATTACTAAATAGACAAAAATAGGTGCAAATTCCATAAACCAAGAACCACTTTTTTAAAAGGAGAATAGTTCCAATGGTAGAACAATGGTCTCCAAAACCAAAGGTTAAGGGTTCGAATCCCTTTTCTCCTGATTTAACAACGAATGTGAAAACCCGAGGCGCTAAGCGCTTGTTTATCCCATCCTTAATTCCGTAAGGGAAGCGTCGTTGCAGAGGGGGCGCGGTTACGATTATAACTTAAAAATGAGAGACTTTACGAACTCCCAAAGACAAACTGTCCATGCCCTACCTTTTTCATAAGTCATGGCTACCCGGTAACCGGAGGGGTGAAGCAAATAGCTTCGCCCCTCTTCTTTTTTTATGATTGATGAGTTGCTAAGAAGCTCTGCGTAAATTTTTGGCAAAAGGCAGCCAGTTGACTACTAATTTGCTCAGTGATGTTTTTTTGTTGTACAATAGCAGAAAGTATACCTGGGTCAATAGATTTCAATAGCTCTTGTTCATAGTGCGTTATGAGAACGACGGGTATTTGGTCTAAGTAACCTTTGACAGCTGCATAAATAACCACGATTTGTTTTTCAATAGGAATTGGGCTATATTGTGGTTGTTTAAGTATCTCAGTTAACCTAGCCCACGATTTAATAAATACTGAGTCGCAGCATCAAGGTCTGAACCAAATTGAGCAAAAGCGGCTACTTCACGATAAGGGGTGGCCCTTTGGATGTAAGACCAGAGGGCCATGAAATCAGAAAGCCTTTTATGCACTACGGGCCTGCGGAGAGTTAAAGCCTTGAGGGGGGGATTTCTCTATATATGATAGATAATCAGCCGCGCCAGGCCCGTAGCGCTGCTCTTTCCATTAGAAAAGTGAAAAAAATAAATCGAAGATATTAAACGTATCCCGCTCGGCCGTAGGCTCAAAAGGGCCATTGGTTTGTTATGAGCTCCTCCGGCTGAAAGCCATCCATGCTTTTAAAGAAATTCTGACTGTGCATCCTCCGGAGTCGGGGCGTTAAGATCTTCCATGGCCTCCCTTTTTTTTCGACTTTTCGTACTCAAACTTTCCTTTATCCAGCTCATACTTTTTATCATTTTGGGCAAGCTCTTCATCTTTTTGGTCCAGGGCTCGGTCTTTTCGAGCGTGAAAACGCTCATTGTCATATATTTTATAACCGAAAACCCCCGCCCCGCCTACAATGACAGCAATAGACGGCAGGGTTTCCCAAAAATTTTCCTAGGCCCAATCAGTTGCCCACTGTACCGCAGAATTACCGGCTCTAGCGGCAGATCCACTACCGGGTGCTTCTCTTGCAGCTGAAGCATAATAAGGCCTTTTTTGTGTAAAAAACGGGAAGGTCACTGAGGATTTGTTTGATAGTTTATTTACAAAAGGCCCTATAAACTCTTCAATATTCTCCCTGTAGCCGGCCAACTGTTGTTGAATAGCACCCCGGAGCTTACTCAATATCAAATCCGACGTTCTTATTTTTTGTGAATTTTCGGTAGTTTGAAACACAAAAAAATCGCGTCTTAATCGATAGTAGATTATTATAAACACAATTACTATTTTTGCTAAAACACTTACGAGTTCATTACTGGAAGTAAATATGGAGATAGCAAAAATAATCCCAATTTTTAAAAAGGTAAAAAATGATAAAACCCTAAAAAGACGAAACGTTTGCTCGAAGCATAAAATTTTTAACAAAATGAACTGAAACACTGTGGAATTTAGCAGATATATTATATAAAATTAGAAATAGGTTTGCAGTTTGTTACTGACTCCAAGTCGAAGGTATATCAAAAGAGTTTTAATGGTGGCTAAGATTGAGACCATTTTTGGGCTAACATAAAGTTTTAAAATATAAAACAAAATACTTAAAATAGGTAACAAAAATAAGCCAGCTAATGTGGTATTTGGCCGTTTTGGTCAGTGCTGATAGTGATTCTTAAAAATATTTCCTTTTTTTTTTTTCTAATTTAATAAGGTATTTGGCCATTTGACCAGTGCTGTCGGATAATATTCAATAAAGCTAAAAAAGCTGCACAGAATAACATAATAATTCCGGAAGTATACACTTTAGATAATTCTAGAAAAAACCCCAAATCCCACAATAAATGACGAACTCCATTACTCATATGATAGCACAACGCTAATAAAGTGAAATTGACTAAGCTTATAATGAACCAATTAAAATAGAAAGTTAAAAAAAAAAAATACTCGTAAAAATGATAAAACGTAAGGCTAAGATCACCTATTTTAAAAAAAAGAATACTAAACAAAACCATAGTGGCCAAGAAAGCCCCGGATATTCTATGGAAAATAGAAAACGTCGAAGTAAGCTGTGGCTTATAGATGGTAAGGTGAGGTGATAACGGTCGATTTATTTTCATCTTTTTAGTTGACTCCGATTTTTATTCAAGGTGACAGGATTTGAACCTGTAACTTTCTGCGCCCAAGGCAGACGCGCTACCAGATTGCGCTACACCTTGGCTCCCCCAAATAATATTATATTAATGCTTAGGATTTGATTAATCAACATTAATAAAAAAGGCTAAGAAGAAAAAAAGATATTTTTGGCCTCACGGACGTGTATTAGTTTTTCAGCCTTTATACCTTCGCTCAAGTCGGTAAGAGTCCAAGTCGGTCATTGTCCGCCTTATTAATTTGCTTAAAAATGCAATTTATTATGTAATTGCTTTTTCAAGTATGGTTGTAATTGCATTATAAAGTATCATTCATCGGAATATACGATGAATTTTCCAGTTATGCTATTAACTATGTAATTCCATGATGAATAGCTCGTTTCCGTCCCTAGCCTTGAATAATCATAGAGAAATGAAGAATCATTATAGATAAATAAGGAAGAACCCCCATAGATAGATAAAGGCTGAATCCGATGAATCCTCATAGATAAATATGGTAATAAAAGGCAGGGACCCACGGCCTTCGATAAAAAAGGAAACTCCGAAACCTTCGGCCCTTTGGGCCGTGCGTAGCACCTCTCCTTATAGTCTCGTGCCCTTCAGGTCCTTCTTTCGTAAAGAAGTCTCCTGTCTGAAAGTGCGCACCTTCGTCGGACCCATAGGCACGTAGTGCTTCAATCTACAAGCCCGAACACGCTCCCCGCGCACTACGTGCCTTCTTTATCAGCCATTTCAGCTCGTGTCCTTTTTTTTTCAGGTTTTTTATGTCAGTTTTTTTTTCCTTGTCAGTTTTTTTTTTTTTTTGAAAGCATCGGTTTTTTGCCTTTTTTTGTCTGACAGCTCCCCCTGGCTGGGGACCTGTCAGACAAAAAAAGGACCCCCAGGGGTCAGCCAGTGCCCGGTGGGCTTTGGGGGCCTTGAATTCATTCATAGTAAGTCCAACGGACTTCCTTTACGATTCCAGGATCCCCTGGAGCATGGCATTGTTCCCTTTCTCTCCCCGTAACAATGATAAAACTGACCTCTTGTCATCTTCCACCCCCCGTTGGACGAATTCATTCCTAAAGTAATTCCAAAGCCAGGGCGGCTGACGGGATTTCACTAGATTATAGACCGGCTATAATACTCGTGTAGCACGACGCCAGATCAACATCTATGATCCGGAACCCACTAGCAACGCCCCTACGGCCTCTTTTCCCTAACAGCACGCTTGACAGAATTCAAGGAGTCCTTGTAGCTTACGGGAATGATCCTCCCATCGGTTTGTAATAAAAGGGCAGGAACTTCCTAATAGTTGTTATCCCTTTGGTAATCTGACTTTGAAAGATCCGAAGTAGACTTCTTTGGGTTTACCGGCCCTTTATCCATGTGGACTCCAAGATATGCCCCTTCTACTAGTTCTTCAGAGGCCCATGAGGAAAGAGGATTCACCCCAGCCTTTCCCTGAGCTATGTGAGGTCCCGGGCAAGTAAGCTCGGGAAATTGTATTATAGGCTCCGCTTCGGAGGAGTCGATAGCCCGGATCAAATCACTTAGCTCCGTGGCAAGAGGGCCCTTGAACCCGCCAAGGGTACGCGACTCTGGTGGTATAACCCGGTAGGCGACATAAGTAATAAGTAGGCGACTGAACCCAGCATAACATTCCCTTGGGGAAGGTAGACCCCTGAACATATTTGATTCTATTCATGATATGATCACCTCCTATTATCTATTTCAGGACTGCCATGTCCCCTTGATAAACTTCGCTGTCAGATATAAGGACAAGCAATTTGACAACTAGGTTTGTTGGCTCAAAGGCATTCGTGTTCGGTTCGCGGAGTGTAGTAGTCACGAAAATCCGAGGCTCTAAGCTCATTATCTCGGCTTCGAGTATGGACGGACTGCTTTTTTTGATCCCAGGTTCCTTTTTTCAGATCATATAATAGAAATGAGCTTATCCCATCGTAATAATAAAGGTTTCCAACCGTATTATTTACTAGGATGTCAACGAAAATTCTCGGGGGTCCCTTCTTAGTTTTATTTATAAAAAGTTGGGGTCGAGTTTCCCGACGTGGAAAACCGAATTAGTCATTTTTAAAATCTCAGTATTTGGTATAAGTCCCCATTCTGAACCTAACAATTATGACTATCCTTAATATCTTGTATAATAATAAGAATTTCATCTTACGTATAAAAGAGAGGGGATCAAAGTTCCTGGCGCATATAGAGAGATAGATAAATAAATAAAAGAAAAAAAAATATATATCTATCTGGCCCGTAAGCAACTATTCTATATGAATTGCCATGTATATATATATATATATAATGTTCTAATTTTGAAAATTGCGGTGGTTGAACAAAGCCAATATAATCGATCTTCGAAAATTATCTGTTGTTTCCCCGTGACGCTTGATGATAAAAAAGGGCGCGTTCTCCACCCACTTTGTGAGCCTTTCGGCCCCAAACAGGCTTTTAAACCACTCGTAGAAGGGAGAGTTAATGCGACATAACAGGAAAAAGGTTACTCTGTTCATAAAAATGTATCAACATATGAGGCTAAATACTAGGTACTCGTCAGCCACAAATAGAAAAACAAATAAAAAAAGGGCACAAAAAAAGTCAGTCGACCTTTGGTCGAGTGGAGGATCACATAATACAGCCTGAAATATACATGCAAGTAGGCAGCAAAGAAACTTAATCTTATATTAATCAACCTGAGCACTAAGGGCCATATAAAAGCGAACGTAAGCCTCATCACACGGGATATCTGCTTAGATCACTTTTGCCATTCCATAATCTATAAAAAAAAGGTTGATTTGATTTTCCTACTTAGCGCTTAGGCCAGTAAGCTGCCGCAATGGCCCTGGTTTTGTAAGACGGATAACAAAAGGCTTACATACAACCACGACGCTAAGTGCTAAAGATCTAACAAAGGAGCGAAGAGGAACAAGGGTTGCCATGGGTAGAAGGGCGGAAACTTTGAGAAGAGCGTAACACCGGCTGGCACATGGTGTCCCTGAAAGATTCATTGTATTATACGATGAAGTTTAGTTCGTGCTAATTTATTGTGAGAGAGAGATAAATAAAAACTCACTATGTAAATCAATGACTGCCCTCGCCCTTCATACATCGTGCAACTTTCGAACCTACAACATTAAGATTATGAGCCTGACGAGTTACCAATTACCCGCGAACATCATCAAAGTCTAACGCTTCGCCATTATTTTTGGACGAAACCCGGGTTTTCGAAGGGCTGGAGATGCAAAGCTCTCGACCAACGGCCCAAAGAACACGAGATACTTTGTGGGTCGGAAGGGCCGGGGACCGGGGACTGGCTGACCCCTGGGGGTGGACTGTCAGACAGGGCCTCAGGGGGACTGTCAGAGAAAAAAAGAAAAAAAACTGACAAAAATAGTGTTGAGGTATAGGTATATCAAACGGAATCAGGTTCCACCGCAAACCTGATTGATCTCCCGCAAATATGATCCATTTCCCCAAGGCATATTATATTGTTCCGACCGTTGATAACTACATAAGTTATGGCCGCCTTGAGCGCCGGGTCAATGCCCTAACCAAACATATGGAGCGCAAGGATTTAAAAGAACTCCGGAGGAAATGAAAAGTATTTGGGACCAGTCGCGCGTACGGCCGTCTCTTACGAATCGTATCGCGGAGGGGGCCCAATCTGCCTTCGGCTCAAACAGCGCCTCGGGCCGGTGAAGACGGCATAAATGTCCCTCACGCCGCCGGCCTGAGATGCGCGCCTGGGTGACCGGTCACCGGGATAGGTCCTGCGCGAGAAAAAGTACAAGTCCACGATGTACTAAGGCTTTTCACTTATCCGGGTTCTGCAACAAGGTTTTTTCGTTTTTATTTTCCGTCAAAATGCCGTTTTAGCCATTCATTTTTTTCCTCGTTTTTTTTACATCAACTTTTTTTCACGTTTTTTTCTTCATTATATACGCTGCATCATCTTTTGATTTAGCTCTTAAAATCAAAATATGATGCAGTTTTTTTTTGTTCGTATATTTAAAGCATTGTATCGGGTAAAGAAAAAGCACCTGAGGTGTTTTTCCTTACCCGATACAACATCATATTACGTAAAACACAGGAAGGAAAACACAGGCCCGTAGGGCAGTGCCTGCATACAAAACGTAATCGGCGAAACGACCGAACCAAACTAGCGATGCCGAATCGCCGAACCGAACCTCTTTGGCCCAAAGGGCACTTCTTTGCCTTTAGGGGTCCTCTGGCCATAAATGGCTTCTTTACCGCGCACGATACCCGAATACGCTCCCCGCGCACTACGTGCAGCCTATGGACTCGTGCTTAATGGGCCATAGGTTTCCGACTGTTTGACCTTTGCCCTGTCGGCAAAGGGCGTTGACCGGCCTGGCAATCCCCGGGTCGGAGAATCGGGTTTCGATAAGGCCGGTTTCAAGTGAGTTAACACAATAAAAAAACAAAAGCGTCAAATACTTCAATTGATCTAGTTGAGGCCAAAGGTGTAAAACGTTAGTTCTACATAACATTTTTTCGGTGTTACTTTTTTTTGCTGATTTGGTCTCTCTAGGTTGGATTCGAACCAACGACCCAATAGTTAACAGCCATTTGCTCTAACCGCTGAGCTACTAGAGAATAAGCACCAAAGAAACGAATCGAAAAAAAACAAAAATCAATTTTGGAGCTACACCTTTATACAAGCGTCGATTTTGGCTTAGTCCGCGCCTCTTTTCACTGGACGAAGGTGGCCCCGGCCCGGGCCTAACGGCCCGCAAACGATAAAAGAGTCGCGAACCAATTCAGGTTCGTATAGAAATCAAGCGGATTTCACTAAGTGTGTTTTGTTAAAGGGACTGAATAAATCCAAGTAAAACTTTTTGTGCTCTATAAGATTTGACACATCATTGACATATTCCAAAATGCCATAGCGGAAGGAAATAAAAAATCTATATTTTTCCTTAGAAGAGAAGTTTTTGCCCTTTTTTTTTCTGTTTCTTTCTTTGCGGTTTTTTTGTGAGTTTTTTTCCCTGTCAGAAAAAAAAAGGCCCCCCTGGGCCGGGCCTATCCCACTGGTCTCGTCCCCTTTGGCCCCATAAACTTCACAGTATCCGCCCTCCGGGCCTCTCCCGTTGTTATAGATATATCTATATATTTCTATATTTTAAACTTAAAAAGAGGAGTCAATCCAGTCGCGGTCCCCCTGCGGGCGGTTACCTTAATGGCGTTTCCCGACAAGTTAGTACTTATAATTCCTAAAAAATTCGAGACTTTGGGAACAAAATAAACCACTCCAAGCCCCCAATGTTGCGTAAGCCGAGGCTACCCACGGCACGTAGTGCTTCTTTCTCAGCCATTTCTAGAAGTTTCCGTTGGTCGAGTGTCAAAAAAAATATTGTTGACTCTTCCCGAGCACGTAGCGCCTCTCTATAAGGTCTCGGCTAAGGCCAATTTATATTTTTTTTATTTTCTGCCCCACGGGCCTTTGTATCCCGGTGCTCGACATCGCCGAGGTCGTACACACTGCAATAACTCGGTCAGTTGTCTATTAACCCGATGGTCACGGGCTTATTTTCAACGTGAGAAAACCCTGTCAAACAGTGCGTGCCCCGCCCTCACTTCATTTTTTTCTAATCTATTTAGCTATCCGTTCATGGTTCTCGCGTTTTTAATAAATAATCTATAATATGCCATAGCTGGTATAGATAGACATAAACAATAACCGGAATAACTATATTAGAAAACGTAGGTCAATTTTTGTACGGTTTTTTGCAAAACCAGAGGAGAATACGATTTATACGCGGCGTGTCATATTTTTATATTCTCAGTTGAATTCTTTCTACCGTCTAGGACACTAGATTTATTAAAAATAGGGAAGAAAGAATTATAAATATATATCCAATAAATATTTTTACGCGTACTAAAGAAGCAAACTCAGGGTCCATTGATGTAGGATCGAAAACAACCCGGAACAACAAGTCAACCGATTAGAGCAAAGCTCTCCACGACTCATCAGCAGGTTCCGAAAATGAAGGTACATGGGAGCCGCCGTCATAACTATTTTAATAATTATGGCTGTCAGATTTACTGGCCTCATGGTCGTGATGCTTATCAGAATTATACTTCTTGTAATAATATTTTTGCTTCGGCTTTGAGTTTATATACAAGCAAAGCAGCGCAAACAATCCCTAGAGCAGCTAGCGCCAACTTCAAGTTGGCGTTCGGCTTCAGGTTAACCAATTTATACACAAATAACGAGCCAGGACCCACAATAAATAACTTATCCGTGAGGTCTTTTCAATAATCCCCTCAAAATTATAAGAACTATTTAAGAAATTACCAAGGGAGTTGAATAGGTAATTCTATTTTTATAGTTTGACCGGGTATCCTCCGTCGACGCTCCCGATTTATCCGTTAGCCCCAGAGGATCCAATTTAGACATGGGTCCCAAAGGGACAGCTTGCTCCATAACCGAATTGGACGAGTCGCCTTACTTGCCTACTTCGGAGGGGCTACACTGCGTTTACACCAAGGCTAAGTTGAGGGCATATTCATCGTCCAGTTCTTTAGCATGTGCAAACGGGTTCCCCGTCGCGAACTTATCCACTTTTGGCATAGGGCCCGCAGGGCGAGCCCCGGATTTCTAAGCATTCGGTACTAAGAGGCCCCGGGTGACAAAATGAACTAAAAGCAATACTAAACTGATAGTTAGTTGCATAAACAAAGATGATTTGGTAGATGAAAAATACAAGTTTACTATATGAATAGGAATCAATTAAATAATTGCAAATTGTTATAGCCGACTGCAAGCCATATGATTCATTTTATTTTTTTTTTATCCTGGCGCAAGGCGAAACCATCAAGCCGCTTTGTGGCCTGATGGATTTCAAGCCCAAGTCTTGAAAGGAGAAGCCCGTAGGGCTTTACTCGAGTATAAAGAAAAATATAGACCCGAGTTCCAGACAACCTCATTTTAAATTCTAATCGATACCATTATGTTTTACCAAAAAACGAATTGACAGCATTTTCAACGAACTTTTTTGATAGTATTCTGAAAATCTATAGCATTTTGTATGAAAACATCCTGACGTTTGACCTTAGTCGTTTTATGCATCGTAAGTACTATTGCCCCAATAAGTGCTACTAATAAAATTAGACTAGAAACCAAAAACAAGAAAAAATAGGTTGTATAAAGTAAATTGCCTAATGTCTCCAAATTAGTCCAACTATGTATCTTTCCAGCATAAACTGTATATGTTAGATAGGTTGCACTTAATTTCGTTGGTAATATTGGAATGTAATCATTATCTACCATTAAAAAGATTTCCAACAAAAAAATAAGTCCAATAATACCACCTACAGGTAAATAGCGCAATACATTCTCGTGAATTTCTTCTATCCTTATATGTAACATCATAACGACAAACAAAAATAAAACGGCAATAGCTCCTACATAAACCACTAAAAAAATCATAGCAAAAAAGTCAAGACCTAACAAAACAAGTAAACCGGAAGTATTGCAAAAAACTAGGATTAAAAATAAAACAGAATGAACTGGATTTTTGGCACGTATCACCATAGCGCCTGACACTAAAGCGAGGACCACAAAAACATAAAAAAGTATCATGGTGAAATTTTCCCTTTTTATTTTATTAGCTGTGAACAAAAAATATATATTTTTGCTGCGAGCTGCGTCGGCAGAAAGTTTTCCCCGAAATTTTCTAACGACGTACATATATATGTCTGAGATCTTTTCGTTACGGCATTTTGCATGCCGATTATGAGTCCCAACTTCAATAACGGGAGATTACACACATCGCCGCAAGCTAGCCTCTTCAAACTTCCACAAAATAGCTTCTACGAACCTCTTAAAGAGAAGAGGGCCCCAACATAGCAGCCGCACGCACCTTGTTATTTCTGCGAATCAACAAGAAGAGTTGGCGAGCAGCTCTATCATTTGCTCGCGAGCTTAGTATCGCTAATCTTTTTTTTTTTTATTCAGACAAAGCCCTCCGGGCCTCTAACCGTTACGGTTAGAGGCCCGGAGATTCGACCCGAACCCGAAGGCCCGAAAGGGTATGAGACTATAGGGAGAAGAGGTGCTACGCACTTTGTGGGCGGTCGCGCACTCCGTGCCTATAATATCGTGGCCTTTGGGTCGCCGGTGGCCCTATCCCGCGTAATAGGAACTGTTAGGATTCGAACCTAGCCGCGGGTCTAGACTTTGTCTTTCCTTCGTCCTCAGGCCTTACACCAGGCCCACAATTCCGGGTGTCCCCGGGCGAGAATACAGTAATGAACGGATAAAAAGAAGCCCCCCCTTCTTTTGTGATCTGGTAAACTAAGACCTAAGGTCTCAAAACCAGTACCCGAAAAAATGAAAAAACGACTAAGCTAAAAACATAGTCATGTGCTTAAGAATTCTAGCAAAAATACTAAACATAAAAAGATCGCTATAAATAATAATAATAATAGCTATTATTTTATGCTGAAAGGACAATTTACGGGAAGTCCTAAGAAACCACAGTATTAATTGATTAATACAAGGTTTCTGTTTTACAATGGTTAAGGTTTGCATTTTTTGCAGAAAATGGATTAGTACCAATTTTGTAAAAATGCTAGAAATATAACAGATAAAAAACATTACCAATAATTAGCAATATATAACAATAGCCCTTTGTGGATCCATGGATGTTGGATTCATTAAAGCATCCCACCAGGATTTCCACAAGTCTCACGACTCTGCGGGGGAATTAGCGCTGAGGCCACCGCAATAACCCTCGTCATAGTCCAGTTGATTGTAGCACTCGCTACGAGATGAACTCACCCCGCGCCCCGCCTTCGGGGTCGGTTTTGACAGGTTGTTCTGGACCTTCGACAACATTGAAATGTTGATCAATCATCTTCATACCGCAAGATATCCGACGCCTGCAAGCGCCAAGAAAGCTCTGGAATTAGATGGTCTTTTCATCGCCTACAAAGTGGCTTTGATAACTAAATGCGCAAGCGCGTAGCTTGCGCCGAACACGGTATCCGCCCCCCAGGCAATTGGCAAAATCTTCCTTGGATATGGAGGGTTTTTGTATATTTTCCGTTCCTGCGGTAATTTTGACTGGTCCAAGAGGCACTTCCACTTCTATTCGACCTGATATTGTTCCTTGAGTTGCCAAATCGCCGGCACTAGAGCCGGAATACCTGTTCGAAACTAGAGTATTAAGAACTTGTACTGAGAAAAAGTCTCTCCCTAAGGTCTCGTGTCCCGTCAGTTTTTTTCTTTTTTTGTGAGTTTCTTGTCAGTTTTTTCCTAGCAGTTTTTTTCTTTTTTTTTCTCTGACAGTCCCGGCCTTTTTTTTAAGTTTTTTTTCCTTGTTTGTATGACAGTCCGGGGCCCTGTCAGACAAACAAAGTGCGGCTTTGGCCCCTTCGGATCCAGAGGTCGCAGATACTAAAACTGACTCGGAGACAGTAGCGGATCTGGTCCTTTGATAAAGCTCTGAGACTGGCCCCCCAGAGGCAATATCTGAGACTGTAGCAGATTTGGTCCGTTTATAAAGCTCAGAGACCGGTCCTGAGACTCTATCTAGGATCTCATTTACGGAAGCACTCCGCGAACCAAGTTCGTGTAGTAGTGCGAGCTGCCGCAAATTCTGGAGTTCTTAGACATTCGGGACAGAGGAAACGCGACGCAACCCCATTTCACTGTCTCTGCCTGGCCCGGAAATGACATCCGGTAATTGTGATAGAGCCCTTTACAAGTCCTCTACCGTCGAGAAAGTAGAGCTTTAATACGAGCGCCTTAATCAGCCAGCAAAAGAATCGCGGTTGGAAGCCGGAAGATCCGATTAAATCGCGAAAAGAAAAACAAGAATCCGTACCTAGCCCGCTGCAGCAGGCTAGGTAGGAATCAACGAAGAGTGCTGTTGTGAAGGCCCACAACTCCAAAGCTAAAGCGATCATAAGTAAAACCAAAAAAGGAAGGCAGATATATTGTAAAAAGTGCGCGTAATCTGCGCCCTTCCAAGCATTATACCTTTTTACGAATAATTTGGCTTCACATTTGCAAAGAATGATCGTTATAGCAAAATAGAAGAAAAACCCCACTGAAGAATTTGTCCAATAGTAACATATGGTGCTTCCACGGGTTGACATCCAATCCAACCTAAAAGCAAGCAATCTGCTACAAGCAACCAAAACAATTTTTGATGAATTGGTCGAAAAAATTGAACTACGTACATATGAAGTGTTAATAAAAGGTAAAGACAATAATCACACAAAAACTAGTCGTATGGCGGCTACACCCTCTAATTTGTTAGGTATACTTCGAAAAATTGTATAGACTGGTAAGAAATACCATTCCAGCACTAGATGAGACGGGGTTGGCATGGAATTTGCGGGATAGAGTCAAGAGTCGGCCCTGGGCCCGTTCACCGATCTGGGATACAGCTCTACGAACCGTACGTTTCCCATCACACGACTCTCTAACCTGACTTTCTTCGCAGCTTCTTCAACCCCGGAAGGGCACACCCCCGAGGACCTATTCCACGGTCCTTTGAAGATGACCTGATAGACTCCGTCAAAGTAAAAAAGTTGCCAAACGGTAACGTAAGTACATAGGCCGCTACGCGCCTACTGTTTGTTATCAAGCGCTTTCCCATTGCTAGGTACCTTTCGGTTAGGTGGGTATACGCGCCGGCCTCTCTGACTTCCTAGGGATAAAAGTAACCCCTACGACCTCACCGTTGTTTCCTACACGGCTCGTCCAAAAACCTTATCTTTTACATAAAAATAGGGATAAAAGCTATTTTACCTACAGAAGAATTGATACCCAATGGATTATTGGAACCATATTGATGTAATGCAGCCAGATGAAGAATACTAGCACCTACTATTATAAAAGGAAGTAAGTAATGAAGGCTAAAAAAACGATTTAAGGTTGCATTGTCTAGCCACCCCAAAGCCAAGTTACTATAGTGTCTCCTACGACAGGTATTGAGCTAGCTAAGCTTGTGGCGAAGAGGACCCCAAGGTAATACGTATCCTAGAAAAGCTGTTACCATAATTAAGAATAACGTGACCACTCCAACACACCAAACTAATTTGCTAGGACTCGCATAACTTCCATAATATAAACCACGAAAAAAATGAAGCACAATAAAAAACATACTGGCTCCATTAGCATGCATATAACGAAGCAACCAGCCTCCTTTCACATCTCTTATGATGTGTTCTACGCTTAAGAAAGCTAGATCCACATGAGGTGTATAATGCATAGCTAAGAAAACACCTGTAAGTATTTGGATAACCAAACAAAGACCAGCCAACGAACCAAAACCCCACCAATAACTTATATTGCTCGGAGTTGGATAATCTATCAAATGATTGTTAAGTGTAGAAAATATAGGTTGTTTAAGAATCGACAGTTGTCTTGCCTTCGTGCTTTTTTTTTTGCGTATCATGGAAACTTTGTGTTCTTCATGATTGACGTCATACATAATGGGCAGGATTGACCCATCAATACAAGGCCTTAGGTTGAAAAAAAAATATATATATTTTTTTTCGTTCTATAACGCCAACTTAAGCCCGCATTGACGGAGTCCATAGAGCGAATAAAAAGAATTCTTTGGCGATGTGCATTTTACCTTTGAGCTGCTATGGCCTGCTGGGCTTTAGCTCTATCCCTGTAAGGGCAGAGGGAAGAGGCCAAAAATATATATTTTTTTTGCTTGGCGTTTTATTGTCCGAAGTTTATGATTTGCATATGCTGAGTAATACTCGTGTAGTTTTGTTTTGCGCACCCTTGCGGGTAGCGCATGAGTACCCGCACAACCCCTAATTCTTAGGGGCGAAAGGTTAAGGTTTCCGACCATTGGTGTGCATTGCTTTGCGTCATCAACAGCAAACCCAGTTCTTTTATTCTGGTTTATTATGACGCGCAAAGGAAGTGAGGCCCGTTTTTAATGAAGGTTTATAGCATCATTTAGGTAAATACATAGCAAAATTGTGAAAACATAAGCCTGGAGAATGGCAACACCTAATTCTAAACCAGTTAATGCGAATACTATAAAAAAGGGAGCAAGCTGCGCTAAATACAGAATACCCCCCATGGATAGCATAGTCCAAGCAAACCCGCTTAAAATCTTGACTAAACTATGACCAGCCATCATATTGGCAAATAAACGTATTCCTAAGCTTAATGCGCGAAAACAATAAGAGATTAGCTCAAGAAGTACTAAGAAAGGTGCTAACGGCAAGGGTACTCCTTGCGGTAATAAGATACTGAAAAAATGGAGCCCATGTGTTTGAAATCCAACTATAGTTATTCCAATAAAAAGAGAGAATGAAAGACCTAGGGTAATTATAAAATGACTTGTTACTGTAAAACTATATGGTATCATACCAATAAGATTACAAAATAATAAAAAAGTAAAGGTGACATAGATTAAGGGGAAAAACCGTTGTTTCACCGAAGAAGCACCACTTATTTGTTCGTTCACCAAGTTAAGCACAAAATCATAAATCATTTCCACAAAGGATTGCCAAGCATTTGGTACTAAGTGTCCTCCATTCAGGGTGACAAAATGAACTAAAAGCAATACTAAACTGATAGTTAGTAGCATAAACAAAGAGGAGTTGGTAAATGAAAAATACAAGTTTCCTATATGAATAGGAATCAATTGAATAATTGCAAATTGTTCTAGCGGACTGCACGCCATAATTAATTCTATTTTTTTTAGAAAAGGAGGCCGCTGGTAGCGACTCACCGTAATAAGAGATAAAAAATTGAGTTTGAGCAAGTGGAAAAAGTCCTATTATTTTTTCGGATAACCGGTGAGAAATGCCATCCCCCAGCCTAAGCATTGGTGGGCGGGAATCAGAAAAGGTTCTGTGGTAAGCCGCCTTGTTCTACTATACAAAAAGTCCGAACGCATAACACACAGAATTTAGCTACTTCCCATAGCTTTTGATAAGGTGTATACTAAAGAAGCGGTTTGAACCGGAGAGTTTCTAATTATGAATTTCTTCCAATGTCGAATCCGTAAAATCACCAAACTAAGGTAATAAACACCTAGAAACAAATTCAGACCAGCCCCTACAAAAATGAAAATATTACATAAAAATGAATCCTTATCTACATATTTTCTAAAAACAAACAAGGATACGTATAAAAATTCTAACAATTTGATATTAATTAACCTTTCTAACAGTAAAACAAATCTGATTTCATAGGGCCCTTCTTTCGTAAAGGCAAAGAAGTTTGCGGAAATTGTAAAGCCATTTCCGGCCAAAGGATCCGTAAAGACAAAGAAGCACGTAGTGCCTGTAAAGGCAAGAAGTGTTATTCGGACCCAATGGGTCCGAAGAACACTTCTACGAAAGAAGGGCCGAAGGGTTCGGCATGAAGACCCGATAGGGGAGAGGCCGATACCCGTTGGTCGCGCGTCTTCGACGCGGATCAAATTTTTTTATTCATCCCCGGGGCGATGGAATTAATTAAAGAGGTAGTCCGAGTAATCTCTATATAAAATAAGTGAATTATCTTGTACCATATCAATATTCTAATAACCAATAGTCTAGTAATTTATCCCTTTTTTATATCATACCATCTAGTACTAAAAGCTTCACAATCACTGCGGGTTCCCCTATCAAATTGACAAAATATAGCAAAACAATCAAAGTAAGAGAAAATTTGGCGCATAGTCAGATATTTTATTGACAAATCAAAATCAAAAACAAACTTTAGGATGGTGCATCTGCCCAAGTATAGCAAAAGATCACCTTGCCAAATAAAAATCAAAAAATGTTTTCAGTTGCTCGTGGGTGAGCTTTTTTATAATTGATAAAGTAGATAGTTTACCACCATCTATAATGGGAGAAACTACGATTGGCTTCAGCAAGTTTATGAAGATCATCCCTTTTTTTACGGGCAATCCCCATCTTTTGGGAAGCCTCCAGTATCTCAGCGTATAAACATTGATCTAAGCTTATGCTCTTTTTGCCCATACGTCGTTTGGCTGCTGATTCAAGCATCCAACGAATAGCTAAGGTTTCTTGACGATTTGTTGCTATAATAGACGGTACTAATCGAGTAGTCCCTGAGATTCTTACTTTTTTCACTTCACAAATAGGCTTGACATTTTCTATGGCGTTAACCAAAAGTTTTATTACATCGCCATGAGGAGCTAGACGATGAAAGGTTTTATAAACAATAGCACGAGATCTCGTTTTTTTACCATCAATCATGCAAATGTGAACCAATTTTTTTATTAATTGTTTTTGTTTACCATTCAAGCCCCTGATATAGCCCAAATTGTCTGAGCAATTGTATGTGCTTGCCCCCCTACGGCCCCTAGGTCTTGATGGCAAAAGCCCTGTAAGGGCATAGCATAAATATCTACGGTGGGATAAGCAAAGCGCATAAAAGCTTTCTGTTTCGCGACAAAATATATTTTTTTTCGTTCCCACCTTCTCTGAAAGTCTTGATGAGTGAAACCAATCAAGGGATGAACTAAAAACACAGTTGAAATTCGATTTTCCAAATAAATTCATATATAATCTTTGGGTTTTTTTGTACCATATTTAGATCTGCCTCGACGTCGACCCGGTATTCCTTGAAGATCTTTAACTCCTCGAATACAATGGTATTTTACGCCTGGCAAATCTTGCACTCTACCTCCTCTAACCATAACCACAGAATGCTCTTGCAAATTATGACCTTCGCCGGGAATGTAAGCAATTATTTCATTTCGATTGCTTAAACGTACTTTAGCTATCTTGCGTAAAGCTGAATTAGGTTTTTTCGGCGATCTTGTTGAAACACGCAGGCAAACCCCCTGCTTTTGAGGACATTTATTTAAAGCTCGAGTACGCTTTGTGCGTCGTTTCGACTCTCTGCCTTTACGAACAAGCTGATTCATTGTTGGCATACTTTGCTTACTTTGTTTTTTTTCATTTATTTTTCAGTCCTTCGGACCCAAAATTCGGCTCAAAATCGTTTGATTAATCTCCAAACGAAAAATACGAATTTCTAGATATTTTCAAGCCCTTCGGACCTTCACTCTCCTTCCTTTGTTTTGTCGGACAAAACAAAGCGCCCCTTGGGTCCGAAGGAGACTTAAAAACAAAAAATTTTTTTTGTTTCTGCTCTTCGCGCCTTCGGCCCTCTCGCATATCGTTCAGCCACTTTAGGGGTTTGCTACGAAGATCTATTGATAATAAATATAACTAATTTTACGGCCGTCACCGAACCGTAAGTGCTAGTTTCCCATCATAAGGCTCCTACGGGAACGTTACGGAACAGGGCTATATTTATAGGGGTGGCCTGCGTAGGCCTATAATTACTAGTCTTCCGCCTTAGACATTATCCTACCTATCCCCCTGGGGTAAGAGGCCGTGGGGTTATCCTATTCCTCAAAGTCAACTTTTTATTTGCTAGCATCAGTTTGATTATGTTAAGAAAGTTTACAAAAAAAATATTTTAGGCAAGTAGTGCTCGACCTGCCGGGGAAGGGCCGGAGGTGCGAAGCCGAGCCACTTTGTGGGTCGGAAGGAGACTTTTTTTGCTTTACGGAGGTTGTTTCAAGTGCCGTTCTCGGCAAAGGTTAAACACCAGCCGGCTGGCCATTTCTCTTTCAAGTCGCTTTCACTGAGGCCCTTTGTCTTTTGAACATACGCCGATAGGCGAGTGAAAAAGTGTTGAGTCTCGTCCATCGCTCGAAGGTCTCCGAAAGCATTTCGCACTGAAGAATAGGAGGTTAGCGCCTTGCGAAACAGATCGTCATCCTCGAGCACCTCCTCCCAAGTCTTCTTCGAAAGAAGAAGATTAGCTAAGTATGGACCTCGGTACTTCATGGATGATGCTCGTCCACGAACACGGATCTCATCCAAACGTTTTCCCCAGCAGACAAGGGGTTTATCCTGCTTTAGCAGGTATCTGCATATTGTGTTCCAGCCCTTATGGAATGAGACATTACATTGATGGCGTTCGAACTCGGGATACGCAGAGCTTCTCTCTCTTCTTGGTAGCCGTTAAATGGTTAGCATATTAATTCTTCAGGCCAATGTGGTAATGGTAACCGGAGTGGTTCTCTTTATAAAGTACCATGCTAGTAAAAGAGAACAGGGACCGGAGACGGCTTATGGCCATCTCCGGTGTAACTTCTCGCTTCTCTGCATGAGATAGCGTTATTAGTATGTATCTTCGCACATTGGAAGATGAAGAAGATTAAATGGACATATTTTTTATTGATTTTTCTTTTTTCAATAACAAGTAAATTTGGGACCGATTTGAGGAACCAATTCGCTGCCAGTGGTACCCAAGTAGTAACTACGGACTCGAGGAGTTATAAAATCTTTTTTTGTAAAAACTCATTTGTTTTATTATGAACCTCTTCGTTTTTCTTCGCGCAGCGATTCGCGTTCTCAGTATCATGCCATTTTTTTTTCACCGATAGTCTTAGGTTCCAAAGGAGACTTTTTTTTTTGGCTTTACCAAAGAAGGACCTTTTTTCATGTCGGCGTAGCTTTCTTTTAAGAGTTTTAGGTATTCCAAAGTTTGGGCATCCCTTGTATCTTCGTGCTGTCTTAAAGAATTAAATAGATTTCAACCTTGTTCCTGTTGCTTAAAACCCAACTCTGTTTGCTTAATACGTTTGTTTGCACGTATCCCCTCCATTGCAATACGTTTTTTTGATTGTTGCGAGGATAACTCGATCTCCTCTTCTTTATGCTTAAAATATGCACCTATATTCTACAAAGCGACCCCGGCAGATGCTCAACCTGCGATAGGTTTCCAATTTTAACTTGCAGTGCGCAGCGCATCCTTGGCGGCGCCACTCATTCTCCTAATTTTAATATTAGTAAATTCATGGTCCATAGGCGCCACTAATACGTTCTCAGGGCATACTGCTAAACTATTTAGCACTTTCCCCTCGGTGCAGATTCCGTTTCAATGTAGTGTAAGTGGAGCCAAAGCCTCATACGAAGATACAGTAAAGTTGCAGTTGCGATAATGGTGAGGAAGACACAAAAAGGTAATCATAAATGTCTGATAGCGGATAGACCGTTCGACCAAATATGCAAATAATGCAATTACAAGTAATGAAAGTGGTTAGGACCGACAATCATAATTTTAGAAATTAAGACACATTAAAAAAATAAAGTTTTGAAACCAATAAGATTCATAAAAGCTCTTTTCAAAAAAAATGCCCAAAAACCATGCAAGTAAAAAAATAGCTAATAAATGAAAAACAGATATCTTCAAACTTAATTCAATATTCAAAAAGTTAATAATTTTGTACCAAACGAAAACCAGGATAATTAAAAGCATTGAAGTTTATTATTTTTTTTTCTCAAAACCTCCTCCGTGCGCCAGAAAACTTTTTTCACTTTGCTTTTAGAGCAACCTTAGTGAAGGTAAGGAAGAGTATCCCTTACGGGATTTGAACCCGTGTTTTCGACATGAAAAGACGATGTCCTATACCCCTAGACGAAAGGGACGAAATAACTTCAGGCTCGTAGGTGCGCCTAACGGTGCCGTAAATCTACTATTTTGTCTCGAGGTGAAAGCATAAAAACAAAAATATTTTTGTTTTTTTATTGGTCCGTATTTATCAGAATGCTTATTCTCCGCTAGGGGGCGAAGCCCGAAGCATTACGGAGGCCCGTAGGCCGAATGGCTCTGCGGGTCAGCCGCTTCATCGATGAAAATAGATATCGAAGTCATGAAGGACTTCTTGTAGCGTCTTTTTACTTTCACTCAACAGTATACTCAGCATATCCGTTTGAGGCTGCAAGACAAGCATTGTATTGCGCTTGAAGTGTTTAGAAAGGTTTTCAAGTAGAAAAAAATAGCCTGTTCTATATTTCGTTCGAGGTCCGAAGGTCGAGACCAGCGGGAGAGGCTTTTGCGTACTCGAAATGACGAATTACAGGTTAAAGATCCCCGTACGCAACGAATTCTAGGATAATAGCGCCCCCTTGTTCAACAGTGACGCTGAATTTGCAAAAGAAGAACCTGGGTATAGCCAAACCTTTACGGGTTTCAATACTACAAGAGATGTATCCATCCCCCCTTCGATTATACCGGATAAATAGTCTACATAACGCTTCAATGTTCGATTCTCTATAAAAAAAAAGCCGAGTTTTTTTCTGATGTTGTTCAGAAAGGGAGTGCGCACGACGAATAAGATCTTCAGCAGCACCTATAGAAGAGTCCATCGCAAACGAATGACTATTTTCCTATCGAGATAACCTCAAATTATTTGCTTCAAATTCTTCGTCCTTATCAGATGTATAAACACTAAATTTTATATCGATGATGCTATGTCGACCTTCTGGCGTATTGTGCGTATTCTCGCCCACAATTGAAGAAAGGGTCCTCATCAAGCAAAGATCCAAGAAATTCAACCCATACATTTTGCACGAAGCACTTTCTACTAGAGCAATAAATTATCGCACGGGCTCTAGAACCTCAATCCTGACTTTAGATGTTCTTAGTTTACCGGTATTGTTTTCAAAAAAAACGAAATATTATGGAAGAACAACACACTTCAAAAGTAAATGATGCCGTTGTGAAAAAACGGCAACTGGCCGAATGTAATAACCAAAAGTCATACGAGCATCTTTTTTTAATAAAATCTGTAAGCTACCATCGCTTTAAAAAAATCCTAATAGGTACTCTAAACTTAGAATTGACGGTTCATAAAACAAGTTGTCTTTTTGCATAATAGTATTCTTATTTATCATTGTAAAGTATTTTTTTTTTGTCAAAACCCGTGCCTTCTTTATCAGCCTTTTCGCTCTGCTTTTAGAGCAACCGTAGTAACGGTAGGTGTTTCGCCCCTTACGGGATTTGAACCCGTGTCTTCGACGTCCAAAAAAGTTTTTTTTTTTCGCTGCGCAACGAGAAAACAAAATGGAATGCGCCTCCATATAATATAACGCTTATATAACCATCCAGAAAACGCAAAGCAAAAAAATATATATATATCCCTACGGCCCGGGAGAGCTTCAGCCCTATACCCTATCGGGGAGATAGCCTCCTCTGGCCCTCTCCCAGAAAGCTTTGGGGTTCCAAAAGCCCTTTTTTTTTAAGTTTTTTTCTTTTTTTGTGAGTTTCTTGTCAGTTTTTTCCTGTCAGTTTTTTTTCTTTGTTTGTCTGACAGTACCCCTGGGGCCCTTTTTTTTTAAGTTTTTTTATCTTTTTTGTGTGACAGTACCCCGCGCTACGGGCCTTTTGTCTCGGCTTTAGCTCTATCCCCGACATATAAATGGAAAAAAAACTGACAAAAAACACAAAATAGAAAAGACGAACAAAGGGAAGAGAAGCCACTAACTTCTCGCGCCTTCTGCTTGCTTCGCCGATGATCACAAACATTTCGTCCCTGTGAAACGAAAGACCGGTAAATAACCCTCCAAGCGGAAAAAGGGACTTGAACCCTCAACCTTAGCCTTGGCAAGGCTATACTCTACCATTAAGCTATTTCCGCCATAAATTAAGATATATATACATAAATTGGCATAGGGTATGGCTCCGTCCGCCTCACGGCCGACCAGTCAACCCTTGGATCTCCTGAGCCCCTCCCCTGGAGCAAGAGACTGGCTCCATGGGAGGCCGAGTGATTAAACATTAATATCTAGTCCTAATACCGAAATAAAAAATCTATATTTTTCCAAAAACTGATAAGTTTTTGGGCCCGTAGGGCCTATCCCTCAGGTCTCGTCACCTTTGGGCCCAGGAAACTGCCGAACAGGTGCTTTTACTAAGTTATGAAAGTAAATTTCCAAGCAGGCCGGGTCCTGTAAAAATCCTTTCACCATACCGTGATACTTTTTGGCACAGCTATCATGTGTACAAGATAGCTTTACACCATCCTTATAAAACCCCGAGTAGACCGGTCCTATGGATGGTAAATGCAAGGGGACAAATAACGCTTATTGTCGTCATGATATGCCGAGGTGATATATTTGGGGTTTAGCCACCCTGCAGCTTCGGCGAGGCCCCGGGCACTGTCAGACAAAAAAAGGGCTTGTTCTCCCCATGAATCCTCCAGGGCTCCATTTGCGGGGCCGTCAAGAGCCGCACGCGAAATTTTTACGGATTCGGTTTGGTTAATCCCATCGGAAATACCCCGGCTGTATTTTGGGGTAAAGCCACCAGGCTCTAGTGGTACCTGCGACCAGTCTGCCACATGTGTAAGAAAACTACCAAATTGGCGATAGTTCACACCAGAAGAGTGTTGTCGCCAGAGAACAGCTTTTTTACGATTTCGAAAGCCATGTTTCTCTTGGCGCCGCGAGTCCATTTCAAATCTGGAATAGTCGGACAAGACAAGAGCACGGTGTGCTTAAGCCATTAGTGGAGGGACGTAGGTATATATATTTTTTTTTCGTAGCCTTTTCTGCAGGGCCGGGGGCGAAGCTAGAAAACGTCTGATTGGAACTACTTACTTTCTACTTCTCTGACGTATTCTCTTAGTACAATCTGATTGATAGGCCCATGCTTGGAAAGATTTGAACTCTCAACCCCCAAATCCGTAGTTTGGTGCTCTATCCAATTGAGCTACAAGCACTAGTTGGATATTCTTAAGCACTACGTGTCATATACGCTTGATCACTGCGAAATAAATATAAAAAAGATATATATATATATTTATGCTTCATCCTATTAGCTTAAGCTGCGGTATACTAAAAAGCATCGTAAATAGCCGCATGACTAGTGTATTGCGTTATTAAGCGTTTGTGCCAGAAAACTACCGTTTTCTGCCCCCCTCACCTCCTAACTTAGATCTCACTCAAATAAAACCTCCCCCCGGAGTACTACGCCCTACGGGCAAAAAAATCTATATATATTTTTTTTCGTTACAGTTTCTCGTCAAAGTACTGTCATCAAATCATTCAACATCTTGCTTGGTCGCAGTCCCGCAGTCTGGCCTCATACAGTAGAACACGCTAGTAATCAAGCATCAAGCGATTGTTTAGCAATTCACAATCAATAAAAGACTAGCTCTCGTTGAAGTTTTCTTGCTATTTTCGTTGAAAGAAAATGGAAAACAAAATAAAAAAATTTTTGACCCTTTTGACAAAAAAAGTGCTTACGCACCTTCGGGCCTGTCCCGTTAGGGAGAGCCCTCCAGGCCTCAACCCGAACGAACCCTATGGGCCAAAAGGCACTCGCCCAAAGGGAGAGGCTTTTCATACTTTTGAGGATTTTCCAGCTATCAAGGTTCGAAGAAGACGTCGTCTTAGCCATTTGTGTAACTTAAGCACTGATCCGCTCTGTCCTAGAAGGCCCTAGTCCTTGGGGGGGGGCGGAGCCCGCCCCGAAAGTTGTAGTTAGGGACTTTACCGAGCCAGGCTCGGGAGTCGAGTAGGCTACGCCTACCCTGCAGTAGATGAAAAAAAGGGTTCAAGTACCGAGGTAATTTTGTCATAAAAACTTCGGAACCTAGGGCAGAAGTTTTTATGAATTCCTTCTGGAAATTTTTTTTTTATGGAGATTATGGGTCTATAAGTTCTATTTGCATATTTATCTGAGGCACGTAGTGCTCGACCAAAGGCAGAGGATCTATTATGTGTTTTTGCATTCGACGTTTGGTAGAATAATGTTTTTGCCTTTTTTTTATGCGGATTTTGTAGGTGAAGTTCCTTTGTTAAGTGTAATGTATCTGTTCCTTAATGGGATGATCTTTGCGATTGCATGTTTTACCGCCATTCTATCAATGGCTTAAGCGATAATTTCGTGCTACCCAGCTAGAAAAAGGGGCGGGAAACGCGCTGTTTTCGGCTATCAGGAAGCACGGCTTAAGTATAGCTGCATATTTTGCCGGTCGGACGATCGACAACCTAGTTAATGACTGGCCGGTTAAAAATAATGCAAAGGAAATCTTGAATCACATGCAAAAGGCCCCAGACTTTCAGGGGACGCAAGCAGATCTGAGCCAAATTTGGCAGCAATCCAGAAAGGAAATTGGACCATCCCTTACGAACAGGGTTTAAGATGGCTTATCAAAAGCTTTTTCAGGAGCGCGTGTCACGGATGGAATTACTAGGAAATAGCCCATAAAGTGTATTCTTTTTCCTCAGAGATTTCGAGCTACTAGATGCTTCTCTTAGGCCGACATCTAGAACGTGATCTCTCTTTGTATAGCTAATAACTTGCCCTTGTGATTATTGCTAGCTTCACTGCAGTCATCGCCTTGTAAACTCCCAGTGCTTCTCTTTGGGCCAACAGCTATAACTTGCCCTGGGTTCATTATATATACGACATAAGCTCTTGCGGTGGCCAAGACAAAAACATGAAATTGCGGCTGTATTTCCACTCTACGGATCTCGGCCACCTTGCTTTTATTTTCATTAGATCCTTTCTTTCCGGTAGCTTAATTGGGAACAATCGGTAAAAAAGAAATGGAAAGCGAACATCGACTCGATGCAAAAAACGGAAAAAGAATCCGACAAGCACTACGTGCCCCCGGATATATTGTGGTTTTTGGGGCTTGGGTCCCAGCCTCTATTTGAAAAATACGAAGTATACTTGGGAGAGGCAGGATTCGAACCTACGTAGAAAACCTTCAGCAGATTTACAGTCTGTCGCTTTTAACCACTCGGCCACTCTCCCTATGATAAGTAAGCTTCTACTTTCTGGTGCCACGGGATTCTGGTGAAAAATAGGTCAATCCACGCGTGTAACGTTGTTCCTTTAGACTAATTAAACAAGTAGAAGGATTACCGTTGGTATATATTATTCATTGTGCACTTTACGCATTCTACAGGATTTGAACCTGTGACCTTCAACTTAGAAGGTTGTTGCTCTATCCAACTGAGCTAAGAATGCAGTAAATTACTAACCACTTCGCAAAAAAAGAGTGAATTCCGGAGAAGCTTGCTTCTTTCTTCTCTCCCGCTTTATTCGCATCGCGAATGAAGGCTGAAAGAGAAAGGGTCGAATAGAATAAAACGAAAAAAAAATATATATATTTTTTTTTGCTTTGCGTTTTCTTGGTTTTGATCAAGTTCAACACACGACGAAATATAATGCATTTTGTATTAAAAACAATTCTGGAGGAAATTATAATTCGTGTTTTTTGTATATTGATTTGCTTTAGTTTTCCATAGTTTACGTGTTATTGGTTCTCAGAAGCCTAAGACGGCCCCGGGGCGTGGCGCAGAGTGCGGCATAACGCATAGCATATAGGACTTGTTATAGCATATAGAATACACGAAACTGAAGTTTCGTATACATATAAATAATTGAAAATACCCTATACATATACAGAAACTTCAGTTTCGTATATATATATATATATATATATATATATATATATATATATATATATAACTTAAAATAGAATATACATATACAGAAACTTCAGTTTCGTATATATATATAACTTAAAATAGCATATACATATACAGAAACTTCAGTTTCGTTTATATAATCGCTTTTCACATTCGTTGTCGAGCTGCAAGTTGAAAGAATTTATGGAAAGAAGCCGCTGAAGTTACTATCTAGTTGCAACAGTCAGAGGCTTTTATGCGCTAATCCGCGTTTATTATACCTATGTGATTACCCTAAAATTTTTTTTTTAAGTTATTCATTTCTTCGGAGTGCCAAATTTAGGCCGCGTATTGTACACGTTTATGTTTTTATTTTCGTACGCGGAACGACAGCGCGTACTGGACTTTTCTGAGCCTTTCATTTATTTATAAATAGTCTGCGCAGTTTGCAGTTGATACGTTCTAGGCTTAATTATAGCCTTTGCGGTTCTTTTGAGGTTTTCAATGAGAAAGCAATTTGTAGAACACTTTGTAGATCGGGGTTATGTGACAGCTCACATCGGCGATCATCCAGCAGCCGCGAATGTCATGCTGCCGGCTTTAAGTGTTGTATTATTTGATAGAGGACTCGACTAGGGGCAGGCCATCAAGAACAAGATGGATGCAGCCAATTATATCGAGTCGATGAAATCGTCCAATAAGAAACCAGACCCGCAGCAAATAAAAGATTTTTACAACAGCGGCGGCACAAACGTGTATAAGATGCTATTTGGAGATAAAAAATAATATGAAACGGGAGGCCGAGCCGGGTAAAAAGATAATGGAAGAAGAAAGCGTAATGGAGCTCGGAAGCTTCTTTCTTTTGGACTTGAGTAATCCGCCGGAGGAGGTGCGTGCAAAAGAACTTTTTGTGTTCTGGAAGCCGCCTAGAGACCCCATATATGCGTTGATATTTTTAGTTCGGGTCCAGTGGAGGATCACCTAATACAGCCTGAAATATACATACAAGTAGGCAGCAAAGAAACTTAATCTAATATCAATTAACCGAATAACTAAGGGCCATATAACAGCGAACGTGAGTTTTATCACACGGGATATCTGCTCGGATCACTTTTGCCATTCCATAATCTATAAAAAAAAGGTTGATTTGATTTCCCTACTTAGCGCTTAGGCCAGTAAGCTGCCGCAATGGCCCTGGCCTTGTAAGAAGGATAACATAAGGCTTCCATTTCATATATACAAAATGAATAATACATAAATCAATAAATTTAGGTAAGAGGAAATTATAATCATTATATATGCATATACGACGAATCCATAAATCAAGAGATTAAGGTAAGCTCAGGTTAAATCCGGAAATTTAGAGGAAATAATAATATTTAATCATATGAGTTCACAAAGTAAGAGATCCTACAGGAGTTCTGGGCCACCATATTAGATTAATGGATGAAAATCGTCAGGTTTTTTAAACCATTCAAAAAAATGTTCCAGACTTCACAGACCTCTTCAGTAACCGGTTGGATTGGCTCCTGTGTGGGTGGTACTTCCGTTTCTTTGCTTAAGTTAGATGGACCAAAAAGACCTTGTGTTTACCCTTCGATTTTTATGGCTGTTTGGAAAACAAAATAAATACTCGTGATATATGTAAAAACTCTAACTAAATCTCCATGTTTCAAAGCGCCATCAATGAATTCCATTATACGGGAAACGTGCTCCTTTTCTTCTTTTGGTTTTCTCTTTTCTGCTTCTAAGGTTTTAGATACATTATTTAAAACCTCGTAAGCTTCCAATAAGGATTTACAGAGAAGCAAGATTGTACCAAAAACAAAAGAAGCATAGATAGGATAGCATTTATTGAAATTGATTGGTTGATTGTCAATAAGTCACTCTTTTATGGCTGGATTGCGATCCCGGAATCAAAATAAAATAAAATGATATACAAAAAAAGAGATTGAAAAAAGCAACATAGTAGTTAATATCCGAGAAGTATAGCGTGGTAACGGCAACCATAAAACAAAGTACGCAAAGACTGATATAAATTTCGTATATCTAAGTAAAAGAGTAAGATATTTGTGAAGAAACAGTAAAGAGTGGACATTGTTATTTCTTGGGGTTTTTTCCTTATAGCAGATTGAAGAATAAAAAATATGGCAAAGAGGGCGACCCCTATCCCCGAGTCCCAAACTCGAAGGCTTTCCCGTGGGGCAGGTCTCTACCCCCTTTGTAATCAATCCAACGATTAAATAACCACGTCAAAAATAAGCCGGCCTGTAGCATGCAATACGTTTTTTGTCACAAGCAAAACAATGCATTGTGGGTTTTGCGCTACAGTTTATTTTTGATAGACTTAGATAAAATCAAAAGCTTTTTAATTTTACCGATGATTGTCAGCTCTTAGGAAGATATAAATCATAATTGAGAAATAAACTAGAATCAACGGTTTTATACCGAAAAACCTTATTTGCTTTCAAATGTTACATACTTCATTTCACTTTTTTGATAAAGACCATCTCACGGCGGAAACGTAAGGCCTTCGAAAGCCTGGCCCCAAATCATAGGGGTTTCATGCGAATTTAAATTAATGGTTCGACCCCGACCCAAGGGAAGTCGTTCGGACTCCTTTGGCGTTGGCTTAACCTTCAACACCCAGGGCCGCTAAAAAAATGCGTAGGAAGGGCCGAAGGAGCCGACCGAGTCAAGGTGCCACTATCGTCCTGCAGCGAAGAGCCGCCCGACGACAGCCTTTCGGAGCCGCACGAAAAAAAAATATACATATTTTTTTTTGCTCTCTCCCGTGGGGTGGCCCTTTGGATGTAAGACCAGAGGGCCACGAAATCAGAAAGCCTTTTATGCACTACGGGCCTGCGGAGAGCTAAAGCCTTGAGGGGGGATTTCTCTATATATGATAGATAATCAGCCGCGAAAATAAAGATTTTTTTTTGTGCTGCGTCCTCCCGCGCCCTCATCAAGAAATCATTAAGCTCATAAACATAGGCAAAGTGCCATTTGATGAGTAACTAAAAACAAGGGAGAGGGATATAAAAAGAAAAAAGTAATAAAAAAGACAGTGATTGCTAGTAGGAACGATTTTTCACGATCCATGGGTTTATATAAAATCCATGTTTTAGGTGTATCAAAATACATTATTTTCACAAAGCGTATATAATAAAAACAACTGATAACGCTAGTAACTACTCCTATTAAGGCTAGTAAGTAGGCCCCACAGCCTAAAGCGGCAAAAAACAAATAGAATTTGCTACAAAATCCAGCTAACGGGGGTATTCCTGCGTATGAAAACATAGTAATAGACAAGGTAATAGCTAAAATAGGATTAGTTTTGGCTAAAGCACCTAAATCTGCTATATATTTGAAACGGTTTTGACGTAACGCTAAAACTATGGCGAATGCATTAACGGTCATTAATACATAAATAAAGATACCAATTAGTAGTGATTGAATCCCTTCTATGGTTCCGCATGAAAAACCAATTAAAAGATAACCTACATGTCCAATAGAACTATAAGCTAAAAGTCTTTTGACTTTGTTTTGGGCCATGGCGGCCAGTGCTCCTAAGATCATAGAAGCAATGCTGCAAAAAAAGAATAGTTGTTGCCATGTTGGATCATAGAAACTATAAATAAAAACACGTAACATATTGGCAAGAATAGATATTTTAGGTGCAATCGAAAAGAATGCTGTAACTATAGTAGGTGAACCCTCGTATACATCGGGTGCCCACATATATAGAGTCAAAAGTACATTCACCGAGCCGCGCAACAAGTCAATAAAAAATCTATATTTTTCCTATCCGCTATTGGTTCGAGAGCTCAAGCCCTTCAATCGTAAAGCGCTCCCCCTCTGGTCGAGTGCTATGCACCTCTCCTTTCCCGAACACGCTCCACGCGCACTACGTGCCTATGGCCGCCAAAGGCACGAGACTATAAGAAGAGGTGCGCCGCAGCACTTTGTGGTTCCGAAGGAGACTTCTTTGGCTTTACAGGGTCCGAAGGGTCGAAGGCCGGAAATGGTTCCCGCGCACTTCTTTTTTGGCCAAAGGGGACGATACCAGCGGTAGAGGCCCTACGGGCCGGAAAATTTTTTTGTCTGACAGGGCCGAGCACTGTCAGACAAAAAAAGGGACGATTCTGATAAGTTTCTGGAAATATATATATTTTTTATTTGTCGTTCACTCGCTGTTCGCTTAGCAAACAGTTGAGAAAAATCCCAAATGACTTACTACAGTGCTCTCCGAACCGTACTAGATAGTGGCCCATCATACGGCTCTCTAACTCTACTTAACTTTTGGATTATATATCCAAAGGGCGTAGCACTCTCCCCGTGAGGGGGAGAGGGCACAGCAAAAAATATATATTTTTTTTAAACCGGCAGGTCGAGCCCTCCGGGCCTCTCCCTCTTCGCGCCTTCGGACCCCTTTTTGCTTTCAGCCATTCCACTCCACACGCAGCCGGATCCACCCGGATCACCTGGAATGATATCAGTTAATTTTGTAGAGTTCAACCTGCCAAGTATAGGCAGGTACTGCATAGACCCCTTCCCTTCTGTTGTTGCCAGCGCTTCACTGCGCCGAGAAGAAAACTTGTTTTCTTCTCTCGCTTTCGCACTTGGTTCGCTTTGTGGCCGAATAAAATATTTGGGCGTTGGGGTACTAAAGGTCCTCTGACTTCCAGCCGGGGATTTATTTCACCGTTGGATCTCGCCGGTACAGCCTATGGTTTTTGGTGTCTTGAGATATCGTTTTGTTAATTGTCCCCAAAGAGTTGGGTAATCAGCTCCCATGCAGTTTCCAGCTCCAATCTAGACCTTGTCGCCTTTTCACCTCGACAGGCAGGAAGCACACCAGCGTGCGTTCGCGCGTTTCCACACCCCTTCAACGGGTGAACTGGGTAGCCAGTTGACAAGAAGATAACTTCGATTCGCCAGGCGGGCTTATCTCGTGTGACACTATTAGAGCTCACGCGGTGCTATTGAGCAGCAAAAAAAGATTTTGGCCGCCGCGCTCTCAACCGCGTTTTTGTAACATGCTATGGTCTCAACGCTCTCACGAGGTAGTGATGAGTTTTCCACGCTCGGCGCACAGGGCGCTCCGAAAGTATTGAGATTGGCCGCAATCTGTCGGTACCCATAGGCCGTCTAACGGCCGCCCGAAAAGGAACTGCAGTGATCTTAAATAAAAAACCTACAGCGATAAATAAAATTCCCATAAAGATACCACTAGATTGAGCACCGAACAAAGTGATTTCATATCCAGTGAAAATCTTAGCTAATTCCTCAAAGTTGGTAACTCCAGTAAACCCATAAATCATAGAACAACCAAACAATAATATTCCAGAGGAGAAAGCACCTAAAATAAAATATTTTAAGCCGGCTTCTGTGGAAAATTCAGAGTCTCTTTTTGATGCTGCGATCACATAAAAACATAAACTTTGAAGCTCAATAGCTAAATACATGGCAATTAAATCATAAGCCGAGATCATAAAAAGCATACTGCAAGTAGAAAGTAAAATTAATACAATAGATTCGAAAGCATTCAAACTCTCCTGTTTGAAATAATCCAAACACATAACCATAGTACTAGCCGTACTTAATAATAGAAAGATTTGGCAAAAATATGTAAAATTGTCTATTATTAAATTATTATATACTAAATTGGCAACAGCTAGAGGTGAGCCAACGGCGACCAATAGGATGGTTATTAGAACACTAAGTAAACCAAGCCAACCCACATTACGCACTAACGGTGGATAATGATATTTTTTAGAGGTACTAAATACAACTCCATAAATAAGCAAAATGATGGTTGCGTTAATGAGAAAGATCTCCGGGAAAAGCGCTAAAAAATCATGCTCAAACATTTCTTCGAACCTCTTTTTTATGTTTTTTAATCAAATTTTCCATGTTGCACTAAGTTACTTACGGAAGTATGCATACACTCTAGGAACACTTCAGGGTAAACACCCATCCAAATAACTCCCACAATAAAAGGTAAAAAGATGAGAACTTCTCTTCTATTTAAATCGGAGAATTTGAGTATAAAATTGGGTTTGAAATTACCAAAAACCACACGATTATATAGCCAAAGAGAATAAGCGGCACCTAAAATCATCCCAAGTGCTGCTAATGTGGCCACTAAGCTATTTCTTTGGAAAGCTCCTACTAAAATAAGAAATTCCCCGATAAAGCTGCTAGTACCGGGTAAACTCATATTGGCTAAAGTAAAAAATAAGAAAATGGTAGAGAAAATAGGCATGGTGCTGACTAAACCTCCATAATATTTAACAATTCTTGTCTTATGTCGGTCGTATAGAGCGCCAACACATAAAAAAAGGGCTGAAGAAACCAGTCCATGACTTAACATAAGTAAAATGCTACCTTCAATTCCCTGTATGTTCAGACTGAACATACCAATAGTCACAAAATTCATATGGGCTACTGAAGAGTAGGCAATAATTTTCTTCAGATCGATTTGTCTTATTGTAGTTAAGGAAGTATATATAATAGCAATCACACTTAGAGTATAAATGAAAGGAGTGAAATAAAGTGTCGCTTCAGGAAATATGGGTATGGAAAATCTTAAAAAACCATAGGTTCCCAATTTTAAAAGAATTCCTGCCAAGATTACAGATCCAGCCGTAGGTGCCTCCACATGAGCTTCAGGTAACCAAATATGAACTGGTACCATAGGGACTTTCACGGAGAAAGAAGCAAAAAAAGCAATCCATAGCAAGATTTGGCGCCGCTCACTAAATTCTGTGGTTAATAATATTTGTAGATCAGTGGTTCCTGTTTGAAAAAAAATAAATAAAATGGCTAAGAGCATGGTAAGAGATGGGCCACCAACCTCAACTACCCAATAAAACCAAGTCCTCTGGACTTTCAAGGCGCGGCTTATACCTTAGTCATGGTGATATTTTCATTAGGTATCAATGGCCTTCCTCCGAACCGTACGTGCAAGTCTCCTCGCATACGGCTCTCCGAGTGATCTTTGAGCTTATAGATTGGTTGGAAGCTTTTAGGGGCTTCGGTACCCGTTTGGCCTCCCCCCCGCTTCCAGTATACTCTGTGTTCTTGTCACGGGGGGTTCCAATCTAACTAACTGCGGTCGGACCCCGAGCCTTCTTGTTTGGGTTCAGCCTCCCCTAAGATAGGATAAACAGTATAAGGTTTTTACTTATAATGTCATCACTTGTTCTCTCTGGGCCCCTTAGCAGAATCATGTCCGTTATTACGGGCCCCCCGTTGCCTACCCCTGTCCCGGGTCTGACACCCCCGGAGAGGTTAAAAAGCCAGTTACCCGGAATGACCTTAGACAATCCCACGTTTCATGCTGGTGTGTCGAATCGGTTCCTTAGGTTCTGAGTCCTTGCCCGTATCTATACGGTAGCTGTCTCCAAGTGTGTTCCACTCTTTTTACTAGCCCCCTGTTCAAGGGCGGTGGCTGTGGAGAAGGTCGCTCTTCCCGCTGGCGACATAATAGCTGGGCCTTTTCCCAGCCAGACTGAGTGGGATATCTCCAGTAGACTCACAAGACGATCCATAGAACTTCTAGCTCGGGGAACTCCTTAGCGCTATCGGTTTCACGCCGTGTTCCCCTTTTCCCCACATGCTACAATACCCTTTGGGCTTTCCCCGCAAGGATAGTGGGACGCTTTACATAGAACACCCCATGCCGGCTTATTTTATTGTTGTCCGGAGACTCACTAGTACCAACGTGGCGCACAACAAGGATCCCATCAAGGTGTACAAGAAGAACTGATATGCTGCTTTGATTTTCCTTTGTCTGGAACCCCAAACACCTATAATAATAAACATGGGAATTAACACGCTTTCAAAAAAAACGTAAAATATTAAAAGATCGAGTGAGCAAAACACAGCAATTAGGAAAGATTCACAAATGAAAAATGCTATCATATATTCTTTTTTATAACTTTTGACGCTATAAAAGCCAACAAGAATGCAAATAGGAGTTAAAAACGTGGTCAAGATCACAAAGAATAAAGAGATACCATCTATACCTATATAAAAATTTATATTTGAATATGGAAGCCATCGAATAGTTTCCACAAACTGAAATTTTGCTGTATCATTCTCAAAGCGTATCCAAAAAAAAAGAGAATATAAAAAAGTGATCAAAGAGGTCCAAATTGTGATACCTCGTATCAGACGTACTCTTGAATTCGGGATCACCAAAATAATAAGGCTTCCTAGCAAAGGAAGCAAAATAAGACCACTTAAATTGGAATAAAATGGAGCTAAAACTTGTAACATATACGTTTACTCTTTTTCCTAGAAATCCCGAAAAAAATATATATATATTTTTGCTGCGAAAAATATATATGCTGCGAAAAGGCCCGTAGCGCTGCCCTACGGGCCTGAGGCCTCCGCTTGTTAGGCAAGTTTTTGCCCTTTTTTTGTCTGTTTTTTTTTTCAGTTTTTGGATAATAGATAGTTATTCACAATGAAATCAGGATGCGCTAATTATTATAAAAAATGCCAGTACAATAATGGCCTAAAGCAAAGAATTAGCATTTGATACTAAAAATCTGTTGACCCGGTCTGTTTTTGTCGAATTAAGTTTATTATTTTCATCGGGCGACCGTCCCGCACGATAAAAAGCACAAGTCCATTTCTGTGCAAAGGCGTTGCACTCATTCTTGTTCGGCAACGAACACGGAGACCTTAGCATGTGCAAGAAGCTCTGTTGAGGGGGTTTCATTTACCCTCCCCCGGGGGGGGGTAACCCAAAAGTATGGAGCAAGCCGGTTTTCTTGTATTTAAGATGAGGTTCTGTACTGGCGAATCGGAGACTCTTTCGGTCCTTGTCAACCAGCAATTAACCATTGGCACCTGAGCTCTGCAAATGGTGAAGCGCATGAACGTACGTTGCTCGCTCCATGCCTATTGATGGTATATATCAACCAGGTCATAAATGGTTTGTCCTCTACCTACTCTCTCGTATGGAAGGATAGAGTTCAAGATGGAGCGGATTACCTATATTACTAGGGACAGGAGTCTAAACGACATCTTAAGCACAAGGCGTTCAAAAACGAAGGTTTTTGGACTAGCCGTGTAGGAAACAACGGTGAGGTCCTAGGGGTCGCTTTTATCCCTAGGAAGTCAGAGGGCCCGTATTACCCGCCTACCTGAAAGGGACCTAGCAATAGGAAAGCGCTTGATAACAAGCAGCAGGGAAGGAGCCTATGTACTTACTAAATGGTTACCGTTTGGCAAGTTTCACTTTGACGAGTCTATCAGGCCATCTTCCAAGAACCGTGGAATAGGCGCTCAAAAGAGAGGGAATGTGCGTTAAATAGACCTTCCGGGTTTGAAGAAGCTCCGAAGAAAGTCAGGTTAGAGAGCCGTGTGATGGGCCACTCTCGGTTCAGTTGTTTTTTTTTGTTTTTTAGGTCCGAAGGTCTCGACCAGCGGGAGAGTCATTTTATATCAGAGAAAAGGCCCGAAGGCCAAAGGGCTCTCCCGGGGGAGGCCGGGGGCCCCCCCGGGTCTTTCATAGCTAGCTTTGCCCTTATCATTGCGTTCCTTAAAGATTTAATATATTATACAATGAAGTGTGGCCCTTTAGTTCGTACTAATGTTTCCTTAGATATTAATAAATAAAAAGCTAACTATGTAAATGAAATACAATCGATTATCTACCCAAAAAGAGATAAAATCCCACAGGCCTATAACGGAAATAAATATCGTTAATCCGAGCAACATAACAAAGGCATAATGATAAACAAATCCACTTTGAATTTTACTTATTTGCTGGGCCATTTTTCGAATTGTGTACGAAATTCCATAAGGACCCAAGATTTCAATAGCACCTTTGTCTAAAGCTTTAAATGAGACTTCATATCCAAAACGCAAAAACGATCTAGCTAAAAAGTCGTTAAAAACTTTATCGAAAAACCAGCGCTTATTGAAAAAGCAATATAGTCGATTACCAAAAGTACTAGTTTTCAAAGCGAAAATGAGTGGATTCACCACAAAATTGACACTATACGCCACAAATGAACCTAAAGTACTAAACAAAATAGGAATTAGTTTGATAATGGTTGGAGTAGCAAACTCAGATTCGGCCAGAATTTCATTTTTGGGTAGTATGAAAAGTGAATTAGCCCAAAAATGGGTACCTAAACCAATCATCATATCTTTGGCCAAGTATCCTACAAAAATACTACCAAAAGCCAAAAGGATTAAAGGTATTGCCATAAGAATGGGCGCATCATGACATCTACTTAAGTCTCGCTTGAATGAATTAGTTGGTGCTAAAAAGGTTAAAAACAGTAAACGAAAAGAGTAATAAGAAGTAAAGAAGACCGATACACTTCCTAACCAGAAAGCAAAGTTACCACTAATAGTATATTTCGTGTAAGCAAGTTCCAAAATAACATCTTTTGAATAAAATCCCGTTAAAAAAGGGAAACCAATTAAAGATAAGCTACCTATAAGCATCATAGCATAGGTAAAAGGTAACAAGGAAGCAAGCCCTCCCATCTTACGCATATCTTGCTCATCCGACATGGCATGAATCACTGAACCTGCACTCAAGAATAAAAGTGCTTTGAAGCAGGCGTGATTCATTAAATGAAATACGCTAACAGAATAGTTGGAAATGCCGCAAGCAAAGATCATATAGCCTAACTGACTACAAGTTGAATAAGCTATCACCCTTTTTAAATCGTTTTGTAATATTCCGGTGGTTGCCGCAAAGAATGACGTCATAGCGCCTACAAAAGTAATAACAATCAAAGCATTGGGTGAGTATTCAAATAAAGGGGAGCACCTTGCTATCATAAAAACGCCTGCTGTTACCATAGTAGCTGCATGAATCAAAGCGGATACTGGAGTGGGCTACTCTCGCATAACCTTTTACGATTTCACAAGGCCGGAAAATATATATATTTTTTTTCCACAGCATTGGGTAATTGGTTGGTGAGTCTACCTTTGTCAAGAGTAGGGACTGGATCTTCCACTTATGAAATATAGGCTCTCCCAATAGTGTTACGGGTGGCCGCTGTGCCCTTAAAAACTAAGATGTGGTTTTTCTTTCATACATGAATAGACTTGACGCAAAAAATATAGATTTTTCCAAAAACTTAGAAGTTTCTGCCCTGTTTTTTTATATTTTTTTTTGTCAGTTTTTTCCTGTCAGTTTTTTTTTCTTTTTTTTTTCTGACAGTCCCGGCCTTTTTTTTTAAGTTTTTTTTCCTTGTTTGTCTGACAGTCCGGGGCCCTGTCAGACAAACAAAGTCCCCTGCCCTCCGGGCCTCTCCCTCTGGTCTTCGTGCCCTTTGGGCCTGCGGGCGGGTTCGGGAGAGATTAAATTTCGAACAAGAGGTCTTACGTACAGTCTCTGGGGATCCTATAGAGCTCCTTCGGCCTTGACTTCGCCGGGTGGATTTGACCCTGATAGGTTTCCTGCTGATTGGTCAAAATGAGATATTTTTCCGATAGGGACTCTCATTTGGTCGACGATTCCAGCATACAGTGAGATTGTTGGAATGTACCTAATGGCACATGAGAGCCCTCAAATATTATAAAACCCTCCATTGCATCGGGTAACCAAGTATGCAATCCAATCTGTGCAGATTTTCCAACAGCGCCAATAAAAACTAAAATACAAATAACAGTTATGGCATGAAATCGCATGTTACAAAAGAGGAAATAATGATGGGGTTCGGAAAAGGCACTAGCACAAGCAAAAATAGTGGAAAAGTCAACTGTTTGAAAAATAGTAAAACAACCCATAATCCCGAGAGCTAATCCAAAATCACCTACGCGATTTATGAGCATAGCTTTAATAGCCGCTTTATTTGCCTGAATGCGCGTAAACCAAAAATTGATCAATAAATATGACGCGAGTCCAACTCCCTCCCATCCTAAAAATAACTGAATAAAATTATCTCCAGTTACCAACATAAGCATAAAAAAAGTAAAAATTGACAAATAGCAAAAGAAACGTGGACTATGCGGATCCTCAGACATATAGGAAATTGAATAAATATGAACTAAGCTACTTACAATTGTGACGACCAATAATAAAATGACTGTAAGGCTGTCAAATAAAAAGCCCCAAGCAGCGTCAAAGAGTTCCGAAAAAATCCAAGGAGCAATCTTTATATAGCAAGCACTGGCACACAGCGCGACTTCATAAAATGCAATACAAGAGAAAATAGAAGATAATGAAACACACGTGGTTGTGACTACAGCCACTCCCCTTGAACCAAGAAAACGACCAAAAAACCCTGCCGCAAAACTCCCAATCAACGGTAAAATGACTATAAGTAAATACATAAGTACTATTTTTTTTTTTGCTTTAATTCGACTTGCCGGAAGGCATTTTTATTTATCAATGGAAAAAGGACCTAATTTATGTAGGCTCTACTTTTAATCTTCGGAATAGATTCAGGCAACCTCAGGGGTCGACCAGGTTTAATATAACTTACGTTTATAATATAGCGAGTTTCTATGGAGTTGCTTTTATCCCTTGTAGTCTCTTGCTCATCGTAAGCTTCCCTTACATTGGCTTCGTACTCAGGCACTAAGTATTCTCTTTGCTCCATTTTATTAAAACAGTGTTCTCTGGGTCTGTGTAAAGTTTACCTGTCTGATAGTGCCCGGCCAGCGGTAAAATTTTGAATGAAATTACTAGTATATCCACTTTTCACTAATGTAATAAATAGTTGCGGACTCCGGCTTTAAAATTCTACTAATTGAAAACCGAAAATACACATATGTTTTTTGTTTGCCGAAGCCGTACCGATAACTTAAAATTTTTCTTTTCAAGAATGTTTGTTCTTCGATTCCTACCTTAATTTAGTAAGGTCGGTCTAGTTGGTTTTGATCGCCGCATACACTTTTTTTTGCCATTTTTTAGCGTATTGCTAAGGGAATCGTTCCGCGATAAGATGATCTCCTTTTCATGTATAATCATATATTAAGGAATAAAAATTGAATAATAAATTTACATAATAATTAATGTCCCGTACTCGAATTACGGTTTGATTTCGCGTCATCAAATTACAGTTGGATTACGAAGGAGAGAATAAGCTTGCTTCGGGAAACGCAAAATATATAGCTTAGAAGGTATTAGCGGTGGAGACATGGAGTGAGGCTCTACGCTTCTTTAGTAGATGTTGGCGAGCGCACAGCGAGACGAAAAAAACAGAAAGGACTAAAGCAATATATCTATTTTTGTCTCCGCTCTTTCGCGCATTTGGTGAAAAAGGTAAACACGACGGATTTAAAATCCGTTCCTATTGGTTATTGGTTCAAGTCCAATAATGCGCATCTTTTAGAAACTTCATAAAAATGATGAATTATCATAAAAAACAAAATAAAGTCCTACGACCTATGGAAAATCTAAATATTACTAAGGTTAAAGCGTCGTCAAGAAAAAACCACTGGGGAGCGAGTATACAGAAAATCCGTTTGGGATATTCGCCCCGGTATTATGGTGAGCGTGTGGTTAACGAGGCTACGGAGTGGTTTACCCGAAACTAAAAGCAGACAAGGGGATAGCTTCGGGTTTGCCGGACACGAGCTTAAAGGTTAAAAATTTGATTGATAACTGGCTCCAAGCTAGTTATCATCCTTGCTTAAGAAGCAACTATCCTTACAGTGTAACGAGAGCTACGACCTTTCCATTCTTTAAAAAAAAGCTCAAGCAGAAGGTCACGGATGACACGATTTTTAACCCGATATCGAACCAGACACACTATCAGGCAACCCGTTGATCTATTATACAGAGAAGGTCCCGTCTGACATGGTCTGCTTCAAATTGCTTCCAGCTTTTATGGCCTTGAAGACTTGTATCTTTGCTTTTGCGGCCCTATCCGACTTGAACATCGAGGCTATCCAGTTCATCTCCAATGACTCACCGGTTATCTCTCGTGTCAAGCGGTAATACCATAAAAAGTTGGACGAAATCACGTTAGTGGCCGTAAATGTAAACTGGTTTAATAAGCTAGATCTTTCTTTTTGGAGCATATTTTTTTTATCTAACCAATCATACAGATCATTCTCAGACTCTAAAAACCACGCCAAACGGTTCTATGAGTTCGCTCGACATACTCACTGGCCTGTCGGGGTGGTTATCTTAGGCGAGAATGATCTGAATGCTGGTCAGGAATTTCAGTGCGTAGCGATCCAGGCACCTGGGAAGACTGCAAAACTAAGGTCGGCAGTTCGTAATAATTGGTACAGGACTCAACTTGCCCGATCGCAAGCGGCTCTTGATCAATGTCAATGTGTTCAAGCCGTATTCCGCCTACGACGCCCTGTTTGATAAAATACGCATTAAACTTAAGGTATCTTTGATGGTTTTAGGTGTATCAAAATACATTATTTTCACAAAGCGTATATAATAAAAACAACTGATAACGCTAGTAACTACTCCTATTAAGGCTAGTAAGTAGGCCCCACAGCCTAAAGCGGCAAAAAACAAATAGAATTTGCTACAAAATCCAGCTAACGGGGGTATTCCTGCGTATGAAAACATAGTAATAGACAAGGTAATAGCTAAAATAGGATTAGTTTTGGCTAAAGCACCTAAATCTGCACTCCTCGGTAGGTTTATGCGACGCACAAAAGAGTAAACTGCCCTACGGGCCTCGTGACGCGCAAAGTGGCTTTGTTGTTTTGGTCCCGGGTCCCTGGCCTTTGAAGTCTCATCGATAAGTGGTCTCTGAGAACTTTCATAAGGTGAATTTCATCAACGGTCGCCGAGGAATGCAAAAAGGGCAGGGCAACCGCTGCAG